TCCCCCCCCCCCCCCCCCCCCTGCGGGTGCCCACCCGGCCGGGTGAGGGGGGGGCGGGTAGGGGCCATGACCATAAAATAAGGGTACGAGTTGTATGACCTTTATCTTTTTTTATATTTTATACATATTCAACCAAATATGCAAAATCCTAAGATTTTACTACTTTAATCTTTTATTTATGAAAGAAAAATACGATTTTTCACCCTACGTCTTAGCCTAGTTAGTCTATAACGAAAGAGAGATTTATTAAATTTCATTTGCGTAGCTACCCAGCTCGCTACGCTAGCGGAGGGAACTTTAAATTTATCCTTCTCCGCAAGAAAAAACCCAAAATATTTACCTCCAGGGCCAGGGCCTCTCACTTCGTCACCGAAGGTGCGAAGTGAACTTTTTTTTTACGCTTAGCTCGGGAGGGTAACCAGGTTAATATCTATATACTAAAATTAACATATCAATAAATCCGTTATACATAGTAAAGATAATTAATCCGTGCCATGGGGCATACGAGATTCGAACTCGTATAATGATGATTAAAAGTCACATACATTACCATTATGATAATACCCCTTTATTTTTTTTATTTATTTTTGTTAAATTTTATTAGTCCCGTGCAACTTCCACTAGTGTGGTATTACTTTTTATTAAATATTTACCTTTATAAATTTTATTATTTATTCCTTTTAATTTATTCATAATCGTGGAATTACTACTATTTAAAGCTAACGCAGCATTTCTAGCAGAAGGGTAAGAAGTAGTTACTCCATTATCTAAATCTGTTACTCATACAGGGGTAGCAGTAGCAGAAGAAGATAATATTTTCATACGAACTTCATATGATCTATTTAAAGGAGTTTTATTTTCAGTTATTTTTTCAAATGCACGTTGAAGTTTATTTGTTATTAATTCTAGTTTTTTTACTTTTTTTCCAAATCAATTTATAATAAACTCAGAAAATTCTATATGTTCAGACAAAGAATTGTGGTTTTTTTCTTTAAATAATCTAACCATTCATACATATTTAAGTTTTAAGCGTGTAGAACGATTAGTTACCCTACCTAAGCTAGAACCAGCTACTTTACAGATATTATAAGTAGGTTTTAATCTATCCAAATAATATTGTTCTCTTTCGAGAATTTTAGCTTTTTCGTTATACTCTAAAATCTCTAAACGAAAATTACTATAACCATTTTTTAATAAAGCTCTATATATAATACTATTATTTTTAAGAGATTCTTTTATTAATCATTTTTCAGAAAAATAATCTCTAAATCTTCTAGCTAAATCTGTACCACTTCCGATATAGGTTGATCCGTTTTTAAGATTAACTCAGCGATAAATACCAGATAACCTATTGTTTTCTCTATATATCGTTTTTATATCCTTTAAATCCAAATAAACTTTAACAGGTAATGCCTCTTTACTACTAAAATATCGTACTACCTTAGAACATCTATAGCTTAATGAAAACCTACTTTTAAGATAATAATCTCCATAAACATCTTTATTTCTTACGTAAAAGATGGGAAATTCGTATTTAATCATAAAATCATTATTTTTCATATGCCTGCTTCGGAATCGAACCAAAAATAAGAAATATATTAGCACCTTGCTGCAGGCTTTATTTTTTATTTATTTTTTGTTAAATTTTATTAGTCCCGTGCAACTTCCACTACACGCTAAGATCCCGCTACTATAACTAAAATACCATCTGTATAGTGCCCAGTTACTCTATCCTTTACTGATTTAAATATTAAACCAATCTCTGCAAAACAGAACGATTAATAGAGCCTTGTGTAACTTTTTAAGTCAGGATCTTACGACTGTACATTAAGCATCATTTCAGACACCCACCAGTGAACCAGTCTGTAGCGATTATATAATTAACCGACGGTCTATAAACAGATGGAGAATGTTTAACCGTTTTCACTAATGTAACCAGGTAGGGATGTACCTAATACCTTTTATCTGGTATTCTACTTATATAATTAATAAATTAAGCCCATTAATTAAGTATATTTTTTATTATAAATTGCATATACTATGAATAAGTAGGATTTTAATTACTTTATTATTCAATAAAATAATCAATTTGGTCCTTTTTTTTTTTGAACCGTATTTCGACTTAACACTAATCAGAGTCGCACATACGAAGAATCCTACTTAAAAATCTAAATCCTATCATTTACTTAATAAAAATAGAAAAGCAAACTTATTGCACCTACTCTTTTCAGCATGCGACGAGTGATTAGTACCAATCCAAAGTTAAATTCACCGTGACATGGTGATTCACGATTACTAGCAATTTCTTATTCATGTAGCCGAATTTCAGGCTACAATCCATTTTCTGTATTTTATCCTATTTTTTGAGATTAGCTCAAATTCGCATTTTTGCGTCTCTTTGTGGAGGAGAAATGTGGCACGTCTATAGCCCACAATATTAAGGCCATGATGACTTGTCTTATTCCCTTTTCTTCCAACGATTGTGGAAATGTCAGAAAACGCTCTATTATTAATAATTTATAAATAGAGCAGGGGTATTCGTTAATTACACGGACGGATCCGCAGTTTCACAACATTAACTGTAAACAGCCGTGCAACACTTGTTAAACTACGTTATTTCTTTAATTTATTAGGTTTTTAAATCGGTGAGGGGGGGGCGGGTTACCCCACCCCCCCCCTGCGCGACAAAAAAACATTCAAATTGTGGTAAGGTTTTTCGTGGATCATCGAATTAAATAACATACTTCACTGCTGGTGTTAGAAACGGTCTAGTGATTTCAGTTCCTGTGTTGCCACACTACTCTTGAGGTGAAATGCTTACACTTTCATTTATAGGTCAAATTTATTTTCCTAACCTATGGCATTCATCATTGTCTGCAAAGACTACTAGGGTATCTAATCCTGTTAGTTCTCTATGCCTTCGTCTTTTAACGTCAGTTTTTACATAAGAGGTTGCCTTCGCCGTTACCAGTCCCCGAGGTATCAACGAATTTGATCTCTACACCTTAAGTACTACCTCCTCGCATAAAACTCTAGTAAAATGTACCTTTATTAAGGATAAATATTTACCGTCTAAGTACCCTTTAAACCTAATTAAGATGAATAACACTAGCCTCTTACGTATTACCGCGACTGCTGGCACGTAATTAGTCAAGGCATCAATCAGTATATCGTCATTATAAATAATACTTTTAGAATTTCATTCGATATATCAATTTATTAGTACATACTTTGTACCATTCCTCAAAGTTGCCAGTTCAGCCTTTCGGCAATTGACCAATATTCCTCACTGCTGTACACTAATTTGTCTTGGGCTTTTTTCAGACCCAATGTGGTCGATCAACCTTTCAGCTTCGACTACGAGAATTAAGGCTTGTTAAGTAATAACCTTAACAACTACCTATCTCGACGATATTTCCTTAAGTCCTCTTAAAGCGGTGATTATTTATACACCCTTTTAGTTACTATAAGGGATTTTTCCCTCTCTTTAAGGTAGGCCGGATATCTATACTCACCTGTACACCACTTTTAATAAAATTATACTTAAATTAAACGTACGATTAGCATGTGTCAAGCACTTTGACAGCGTTCAATCAGAGCCATCACCAAACTCACCCTTAAAAAAACCATGATGGAAAAAATCCATCACTATATATTTTTGGTTAAAAAAAAAATTAGATATTATTTAGAATACACTTAAGCTATTTCTAGTTTACCCTTTCTCTCTAAATCATAGTTTTATGTAGGCTTTGTAAAGCTCGCTTTTAAATTTTATATTTAGATAATCCTAACTATTAATTTATTATATTTTCTATTTTATACCTAAACTCTTCACTTAAAGTAATTATATATACAGACATACTGTTCACTATAACTTTCCTTAAAAAAAAAATTTTTTTTCTTTTTAGTTAATTATTATCTCTAATACAATTTTTCATATTATAGTATATAAGACTTAAACTTATAATTTATTTTAGTTATATATAATTAAAGTATGTTTTAACAATTAAACTAATACTATTAATAAAACATCTGGTCCTCCTAATATGTAAATAAACCTATATATATGTGATTAGTATACCACATTTTTAATATTATTATATGGAGAAAGAGTAATATATATATAACTTATCTTAAATACTATTATTTAATAAAGTTTTTTATTTTCTTATATATGTTAAATAACCCTTCTTATCTTCGGTCATTTTATATTACTATATAATTTATATTTGTAATTACCTATAAAATAAACAGGCCGGCCCTATAAGACCGGATGATTATCTTCGATGTTTATACCCCTAGGGTTAAGCGATACGAAAAACCTTTAATCTTAAGTAAATTCATATAAGGTTAATTAAGCATAAAAAAAAAACTAAATGAGACTATATAACAAAGCTAGCTATAAATTTTTCATCTAGCTAACTCTGATAGCTACTTATATTAAGCTATTTAGGTCTATATAAACATGTTTACTATACTATACTATTATCAATTTTTGGTTGCAATACCATTACAAACGATAGGTATCACCTTCGACACCACCTTTACAATACGATCTACTGGCTTTTTATTGATGATAAGTGGATGAGCAAGCATAATATCATCTCCATAAACTCCACCAGCAGCACCATTTCCATAATACATTCTCATATCAAATTCAGGTAAGAAAGCCAAATCTACTATTTTTTTTTGCAACTCCTTATTTCGGATCAAAGGGTTTTTAGTTTCTTTGTCCTATACAAGCTCTATACCCTAGATAAGTCCTTGTATACACCCCCCCCCTTACGTCTCCTAAATTAATATGATTACTTAAACAGCTTTAAATTGTTCTACTAAATATACACCTTGTTTAGATACGTAGGTCTAACAATTTATCTTCTTGAATGATTATCAGAACCTCTAAAACACCAACCGTTAATATAAGCATCGCCTTATATATATGCCCATGAGTAAACTCCCCGCTACCGTTCATTATTACCTTAACAACATATTGAGATGCCAACACAGCATAGATAGATACATATCCTCCTTCAAGCCCTTTGGTCATGGTTTGGATATCTGGCACAATATTATCTGCTCGTCATGCATGTAAAGTATCAGTTCTACCGTTCCACACATGATTTCATCCAATATTAAAAGTACACCTTTGGCAAACTTCTTGCATGGTTTTTAGATAGCCAGGGACATCTTGAGCACAACAACGCCCACAATAGGCTTAAGTATGGAAGTCAAAATCTTATTCAGGCCTACTTCTAAGAATTTGGCTTATAATTCCGCTTTTTCTTTCAACAAAAACTTTAAGAATTTCACCCTTTAACAGTTGACGATAAAGGGTAACATCAGGAAACAAAAATCACATTAATCATTAATATATTTAGGTAAGATTTCTAGGAGAATAATGCCCCGATACACTCAAAGAACCTAAAATAGCACCATGATAATAACCTTCCCGCGCAATGACTATATTACGCTTAGTATTAGGTTTTTTTAGGGGTAATAAGAGGCTAGCTTTATAGCAGCCTCTATTACCTCAGAACCTGAATTAATCAAAAAGATTATAGCCTTTTTATTATCCGTACCCTTTATAAGATATTCACACAAATTATCCACAACAACACTACGTAAAAATAAGTAATACACGTAAGTTATACTAGTATTAATACGGTTTTAATTGCTTTTAAGACTCTTTTATTTCCATAACCTATACAAGAAACATTTGCACCAAAACTTGCGTATAAAACCTTCCTATTAACCTATTCTGTATAAATGCAAACACCTTTCCGCTTTTAGCCTTGAAATTTCTTACCTTAAAACTAACAGCCATAAGAGAAAAATAACTTTTTAATGTAGAATTAGTTACAAATTTATGTGGTTAGAAGGGTTTGAAATGCCTATTCCTACTCCTATTAAACCTGTTGTAGCTAATCCCGTACCTATTATTTTAGCGGCTTGCAGCATTTTTCATTATATGTTTTTTTTTATCTCTATATCTTTATAACATAAAATTTAAATATTAATTTGAAACAAATATAGAAAAAAAAAAGAATAAAACTCTTAAAATTTTATCCCAAATATTAAAATAATTTTTATTCCTTAAATAATAAATATTTAATTAAAATATAGGTGCGAAGTATCATATACTAATGTAATAACACACTTTATTTAATAAATTGAGTGAATTAAAACCTTTTTTTTTTGATGTATTTATAAATAAGGTTCATATTACAATTATATACAGCTATTTGACCTGTTACATTTTTTTTCTTCAAAAATAGCAGTATCATTACCTGACTTTACTGTAGCTTGATATTTATTAATTATATCAGTTAAAATCCTTTCTTGTTTATTTTTTAACCATGAATAAGGTGTAATTCATTTTTACTAAAGTTATAATGGAATCCATAAGCAAGAAGAGATTGATTAATTTTAACAGGCCAATTTTGTACTAATTTATGTTTATAATTGTACATATTACCAAATATATTATCTGTATCTTCTTCAGTTTTGCTTTTTTTATTGAAGGTTCTCCAAAAAGTTTAATCCTCTCAGGCTCTTTTACAGGTCCTCCTCCCGAACCTAAAAATCCCGAGGGTTTGGTTTCCCAGGCCCTGATACAAAAGGAACCATCTTAATTATATAATTATTTATCATAGAACTCGCAAAAGAATTTTGCGGGGCGGGTTCTTCTCCCGAAGGGAGGGCGAACTAATACCTTTAATATAAATAATTAAATTTATAAACATAAGTTCAATTAATATAAAAATTAATATAATAGAAAATAACCCTAATATACTTAAAAATATAAATAAAAATATTTCACTTATTTTTTGTAAATCTGGATTATATTTAATTATTTTTTTTTTGTGTATAAACCATATAGTTAAATATAATACACAATTAAATACAAATATAACTAAGATAATCTTAGATAAAAAGACTAATATATCTAAATGACTATGTTTAAAAATAATAGCTCAACTACTTAAAAAAAAAAAGATTCGAGGCGGCGGATATATAAGGCCTTATATATCCGCAGCAGCGGTAAGGTGGCCGGATATATATTTACTATTACATATTAATGTAAATCTAAACCACCCTTTATGTAATCTGAGGATAAAACCACAAATACCGGAGCTTGTATAAAAGCTATCCCTAATTATAAACCTGAAAAAGCTATAATATAAGACAAATGGATTAGACCTAAGAAAAAGAATATAGACTTTTTTATTAAAGCGATATAAATATATATTAATATTGTGAAAACTTTCTATAAAAATATATGTCCTAATAATTCGGCTACTTGTTCTAATACTTCGGCTATATTTCCTATAATATAAAGGAAAATAAAAAAAAATTTATGTAATATAGAAAAATCATTTGAACCACTATCAGATCCACCATTATTATTACTACCTTCTTCGCCACTACCCCCACTTGATACACTACCTGAACCACCTCCTTTACCTCCTTTAAATATATCTTTAATTTTACTTCCAATGTTTGTGCCTTTATCTGAACCATTACTTAAATCACTTGATTCATCCTCAGTATCAGGTTCGGAGGTTCTTTCATCTTCGTTGGCAGTTTCGGTATGGCCAGTATCAGAATTGTCAGAATCATCTTCAGTATCTGGTTCGGAGGTTCTTTCATCTTCACTGGCAGTTTCGGTAGAGTCAGTATCAGGATTGTCCATTTCATCTTTTAGCCTCGCTAAAGAATTTCTGGCGTATTCAACAGCATCCGCTTCACTATAATCATCTCTATGTGAGTTTGCTTGTCTATATTGAGTTGCATGTCTTTCTAGATAGTCTCTTTCGTCTTCCATTAATTGTCTATGGTCTGAATCTTCCGATATAGGACTAGCAGAAGGACTGCAACCGGCATTATTTACTCCGGGTTTATCATTAAATTCATCCCTTTCTAATCTTCTTTTTTTAAATTCTCTTTCTAATACTTTTTCTATTCGTTGACAATCTCTTTCTCCTTGGGCAGTATTAGAATTAATACCATAAGTATCTCATATATTATTTTGAGCTTCTCTACGTAAATTTGGGTCAGCTGAATGACGTTTATCTAAATCTGTTGCTTCATCTTCCAAATCTTCATCGTTAGGCCTCTTACGATTAATATAAAAAAAGCCATTATTATATAAAGGAGATGTTTTGTCAATATTTAATTGATTTAATAACGCAAACTTTGCATTATTAAAAGAATATAAAAACTTACACATATCTTCTCTTAATTTATCTACCTCTTCGATAAATAAATTAGCGATGGCTTTAATTCCATTTATTAATGAAGATCAAGTCCATCTTTTACATACCCCGAAGACAAAACCACAAAAACTTGTGCTTGTATAAATGCAATCCCTAATTCCAAACCCGAAAAAGCCATAATAAACGACAAAGGTACCAAACCAAAAAAAAAGAATATTATACCACTTGTCATTATATTGTATGTAAAACCCGCCAATATGTTTAATAACATGTGACCCGACAAAATGTTCGCAGCTAAACGCAAACCCAAAGAAATATTTCTAGCTAAGTATGAACGGCTGTACTCTTGGCTTATTAATATTTTTATTTTTTAATCATATACCCTTTAATACCCATAACGGAAACGAAGAATGCCTATCCTTCGGTCCAATCCGATATCTTTATTAATTAAAAGGCAAAAAAATCCACATAAATTATAAGGCAGCGCAGGTATTATTAAACTAATTTTAATATATACTTTTTTCTAAAAAGATTTGTACGGTTTTTTGCAAAATATCCTGATAAACTAGATGGAGCTACACCTAAAGCTTCCCCGGCTAAAGTAAATGAAGAATAAATAGTTACTTCATTTGTATCAATATCGGTAATCTCGATACTCTTAGTTTTTCTGTGTACTTTATTTTGAGAATCTTCTATCTTAGTTATTGTATACCCTTTAAGAGTTTCATTTCCGGTTTTAACCGTTTTACTAAAAAAATATCATAAACGCCCTCGAGATATTTTCAAATATTCAGCAGCTTCTGTAAGAGAAGAAAATTGTTTTATATCTCCTGTTTCCTTGTGTGTTAATAAGACAGGCTGTTGTGATAATTTTGAGGCACTAGAATAAGAAGATACCTCGGTGATTTCCTTATCACCTAAAGAAAGACAGTTCTCAGAAATTATGTATTTATTGTAAGGAATATTCTTTAATAAATATTTACTTACAGAAACCCTAGACAAACCTAGATATATACCGGCATCAGTCATAGAAGAGAATTCAAGAATATCCCCTGTTTCCATATGTGTAACTACAACTGGTTTTCTTAAGGTATTGCTTTGACGCATTTTTTCTATACGCTCATTATCGAAGTTTTTACCCAATAAAGCTTCTCTTCTAAGATCACGAGCAGATTCAGATACCTCTCTATTTTTAGATGCTATACTTATTAATTTTTTAGCTGCTTCGCTATGTCTGTACCCTAAAGGCGATCCTGCAACTTTTAATATATTATATTCAGGGCTAAACTTTTCAAAATAGAATTGTTCTCTTTCAATTGCCATAGATGGATCACAATATTCTAAAATTTCTAATCTAAACCCCGCATAACCGTATTTTAACAACGCCTTATAAATTATCAAATTACGTTTAGGATATGATATATGATTATAGTTAAAATATTGTTTAAATCTAATGTTCAACTTATTCGATGAACCTATATAACTTTTACCTGATTCTATGTGCACCCAACGATAAACACCTGTTCGTCCTTTATTTTCATTTACAATTAAATCTTTTTCCTTATCTGGATTAAGATAAACTCTAAAAGGTACTGAAGATGATGTAGACATACTTCTTTTCCAGTTTAAGCCAGAAATCATCATAGGGCTATAAGGCCGACTTAAAAGTATACCTCTAGTCCGATAATTAGATGCCACAGTAATAGAGTTATTATACGCCAATCTTAAAGTACGAACAATTTTTAGAATATTTAGGTCACTTGAAACTCGAAAAATTCGAATATGTAATAAATATATACGAACAGATTTAATTTTTAATGGCCAAGACTATACAGAAACTTTAATTAGAGTTTACTTGATTCGACTCAAAACCACTTTCACGGCGACTAGAGTACATCTTACAGTATTGAAGAAAATACCGAAGAACCGTCTACTCGTTGCTCTTTTACAATTGCAGATTAATACGTACGTAAGTATGCAAATGATTTAGATCCTCGATTACCCATTGCTCTTTCGATTATCTCTAGTTATATTACCATACCTCTAAAAAATAAATTTTTATTTTTGGCGTTTTTGTATACACAAAAAAATAAATTTTGATTTTTAATACTCTTCTAACCTATAATTTATTAGTCAGACAGAGCTAGCGATTAACTAGGCCAATTATATCTTTACAATATAACCTTGGTTACTAGAGCTTTAGGGACTTCCAGGAGTTTGGCTCTTGTTCACAGAGTAACCTAATTATACTTCATGAATTCTATTAAAACCAATAAGGGTAGTAAAGCTAAAGGACATCCTGCAGGTACTAAAAGAGAGAAAAATACTAGACCATGTTTTTGGAATCCTAATATTGTAGCACCTAAAACTATAGTAAAACTTAAAGCAAATGTTAACACAAAATGACTTGTAGAAGCAAAACTATAAGGACAATTTAACAAGCCATATAGACTTATCAAATCGGATTATATCTTAAATACTTATTTATTTATCTTTGTAAAAAAAACAAAAAATTAAGTAATTTTTCACGTGTAATCTCTGAGGAATCTACTCATAACATGATTTATTTTTTGTAATTTTGGTTTCCTGCTGATTGTTCATTGTTTTATCCTTTAAGATTTTTACCAACGCAATAGAAATAATTTAAAGTTCCAACCGCCTACGGCGGAGGAACTATCCCCTGAAGGACCGAAGAGTGGATTGCTCCAGTCCTTTCATACCTCTTACCCCTGCGGTAGGGTTCTTTCAGAGGGAAAGGAAGGGGCGATTTTTTAAGGGCTACAAATTATTGGTACCTAAGGCATTAGAAGTTTTCAGCATATAGTGAAATTGTATGAATTTTATTATATTTATCTAGGATATTACAATTGTCTAAACATATCCTTTATTCTTCTTTTATTGATATTCTTCTACTATTCATATTACTTTTAATTAATTTTATTTCTTCTACTCCTTGTTCGGTCAAATGATATTTAGATTTTATTAATTCAACTATTTTAACAAAATCTAAATAATCTTCTTTTTTAACCCCCAATAAAGGATATTCATTTAATAATGGTATAATTTTTTCAGATATATCTGAAAAAACTGTTACTAAATATTGTCCTTCATTACGTATTGGCCATTTATAATATCTTCCACAATTTAAATAAGTAACAAAATTATTTAACAGTACCTCATCTTTAATATGTTGAGTAATTGAAAATCTTAAACTTACAGTAATTTTATTGTTAGTATTTTGAGTTATAACTTGAAAACTACCTTCTGCTTCTATAAATCCTCTAATTCAATTTAAATTTTTTATATTAGTAAACTCAACTATAGGTCTATTTATTGGCTCTACAGTAGGAAAATGTTCTTTTAATTTTTCAGATAAACCAAAATTTATTGTAGCTTTAATACCAACTAATTTAAATAAACCTGTTAAAGATAAATGTTTTTTATCTCTTATTAAATTTACAGCTTCTTTAAATAAAAGATAATCAGCTTGTTTTTTAGTTATTAGAGGATATTTATCAAAATGTTCTATAATTACTCGTAAATTACTTAAAGAACTCACACGATATTGCATAGAATCAGCACCGTGTTTATAAATCTTACCTACATCAAAAGTTCTTTGAATAGCTTCTAATAAATTTATATCCTTCTTATGTAACGATATACTAAAAATAGGTTTAACTTGTCAACCGTTTAATCTTCTACTATCTTTAAATATTGACACAGAAAAACAACCTTCTCCATCAACAAATCCTGTAATATAATCAGGATTAAGATAAAAAGTATTTTTATTATTAAAGCTATATCTAGGATTAATTTTAGATATTTTTGTATGTACATATGAACGTGAAGAATATAATTCTTTTTTATTTTTAAAAATATTGTTTGAGATAAATAATAATAAAATCCATAGGCACCTTTTTACCATCCCGATTAAGTTATTAATTAATATAAATATGAATAAAGCATATAAAAATGGAAAATAGTTTTGGCCATTTCTAGGGTTTATTTGATTTGTGACTATACTATGTATAGTTGCATATAAAGATTCTTGACTTATAGATCATTTATTTCCAACTAATTTATTAAAATTTGTACTAAGAACCTTAACAATTAATAAAAAAAAAATACCTATAATTAAATATAACCCAATATTAGTTAAGGATATATGTAAATTACCTAAAATAGAAGCATCTAAACTAAACAAATCTCTAATTTCAAATTGATTTAAAGGACTGCTTGTATCTAAGGTTAAATTATAAATTTTAGTCATATTTTGTTGATGCATTAAAAAGATTAAGAGTTTTGTATTCAATAGCAAACAATACTAGATATAATACCTAATATAAAAATATATAATATCCAATTTATAGCCTTGCGCAAACCAAGATTTTTTCCTACGAAGTATACCTTCTTTAGGGAAGGGGGCCCCTCCGGGCCGAACCTCGGTCTGCTAGCTACAAAATACCCATGCGGCAACAAGGGTTGAAGATAAAAATTTGTTCATTGAAATATTAATCTTGAGAAACTTATCGATATTTGTTATGGACCTATAGCAAAAAAAACCAAACCACCCCTTTAATTAATAAAAAAAAAAATTAAATATAAAAGGGTACTAGCTAATAATAAAAATTAATTAAATAATTTAGATATAAAAGTACGAGCTAAAAATAAACGAACAAATCTAGGTAATACATATTTAGATAACATATATATTGTAATTAAAAGAATTACAAAAGCAAATGTTACTTCATTAAAAAAATAAAAAGGTGTTAATTGAGGCATTAAAAAAAAAAGTAAAAAGATAATTAATATACCATAATATAAGTATTAGCGTTTACTATAAAACGAAAAAAAAAAAAGAATATCGCTAGGCGAAGCCGCCACAGGGGTATTTAATAGCGAAGTTAACGAGATGTAAATTTAATTTATTCAATAATTAAATACCTCCAGGGCCCTGGCCAGGGCCAGGGCCAGGGCCAGGGCCCCTCACTTCGTCACCGAAGGTTCGGAGTGAACTTTTTTTTTTGAGGTATTACTAAAAAAAATTTTAAATAATGTAAAAAAAATAAAAAAAAAAGCAAACCGTAAAACCAAAAAAAAAGATAAAAAAAAAGAAATATTAAAGTAGACTGTACTTTTACCTTGTATAAATATTCTGTTGCGAAACTACCACCCAGCTCGCTCCTTCCCCTTACAGGGAAAGAAGCGCTGCGGCTGCGGATATATAAGGCCTATATAACCGAGAATCGTCCCTCCTCCGTAGGAGGAGGGACGATTTAATTTTTATTTTTTTTTATTTAATACCCACCACCTTCCCCCCCCCCTACTACTATACTGTAGAGGTACTACTTGTTTAACATATTCCTTATTAATGCACGCTAACTTAAATAAAAAAAATAATACAAGGTAACTCTAACTTAAATATAAAATTTAAACTAAGTAAGTGCAAATAATGGCAAATTAAAAAACATGAGTTAAAAATAAAAGAAAAAATAAGATAAATAAAATAAATATAAAACACCTATATTTAATAATTAATAATTATTAAATTACTTTTTCGGAGCATTCAATATCTCCGAAAACCTTTTTCTTAATTTTTGATCCTCGTCTGAAAAATTTTTTTTGAATTTAGGATAATCTATATTTACAGTTTGTTTTAATTCAGAATTTTTATACAAAGGATGAGTACGTCTAATGCTTTCATGAATAGTTCATTCTATTGTATTTATTTCTTTATTAGCAGCATTACGATAAGCATTAGTTAGATTGAAAAACTGTTTTAAACCAATAACAAGATCTCCTCCATCACTAAGTTTTTCTATATTAGTAAGATATTCCTCATGTAAAGTTCTTTTTTTTTCTATCAAACTATTTACCACAAGTCTATCTTTAATATAGAGATGTTTAGATATCTCTATCGATCAAGTTATTCTTTGCTCAAAATATATATTGAGCATATTTGAATGGTTACTAATTAAAACTCAGAATTCACCAGGAAGTTTTAAATTAATCTTAGAGCTAGATTCATTTATTTTAGTCATCATATTTACAGATTTTAGATTAGAAACCCTAAAATCTTCGGTAGCATTTTTAATATCTTGATGAACAATATCTGAATATTCAGGAGGTATAGTATAAACAATTTTACTTGAACTTGATTTAGACCCTCCTTCTGAAATTCATTTGGGCTCTGCACTTGAACCTGATTTAGGTACTGTGCTTGAACCAGATTTAGACCCAGCACTATCACTAGATTTTGATCCTGAATCCTGATTCATTGTATTTACATTACCCTCTGACATTAGGGTTTCACCTCCTAGAGGTACTTTAATGAAATCGGAAAAATATGTTTCAAAAATTGTTCTACCTAAGATACCCCCTAAACTACCTACAAAGGTAGTTTCCATTATTCACTGGTTGTAGTATATAGTATCTATAGATAATAATGAACTTTCTTTTCAGAAAATACCGTATAATATTTTTCCTACAAAAGGAAAATTACTTATAAATTGTTGACTAAAAAATTGATAATCCCATACGCCATTTAATATACAGCTATATAGAGTTTTAAATACTAAAATAAAAGGTAAAATAAATATAATATACTTTAAAAAATTTTTTCCTAAATTTAGGAAAAATTTTTTAGGATTTAAATATTTGTGGACAAATTTGAATATAAGAGAAAACAGAGACATAAAAAAAAAATGTTGATAATTAATATACCATAATATAAGTATTAGCGTTTACTATAAAACGAAAAAAAATAATAAGCGAGCCCACCCCCCCCAGCCCCTAGAGCAAACCTTAAAGTAAGGTAAAACCCCCTCGCAAAACTTAAAGTAAGTATAATTACAGTGTAATTATACTTACTTTAGTAGCTAAAAAGCCATAATTAAAGCAGAAACGCTCATATGAATACCATCTAATATAAAGTTAGGGTATATACCAAATAAGATAGTAAAAAAAACTAGAGTTAATAATATAAAGAATTCTCTTTTTGTAAGATCTATAAAATTTTCTTGGAAAAACAAACTAAATGAACCTCCAAAAGATATTCTGTTAAATAAATATATTGTATAAGCAGCAGAAAACACTATAGAAGAAGAAGCTAAAACACCTAAAAGAGGTAATTTTTCAAATACTCCATATAATGACAAGAACTCTCCTACAAAATTTAAAGTTAAAGGTGCCCCACAGTTACCTAAACAGAGAATAAAAAATAAAAGAGAACACAGAGGCATTATTTGAGCTATTCCTCTATAGTAATAAATAAAACGAGTACCAGATCTCTCATAAAGCACCCCTCCTGCAATAATAAACAAAGCAGGACTAACCAATCCATGTGCTATACCTAAAAGTATACTACCCTCTATACCTTGGATAGTGTTACTAAATCCACCTATTAAATAAACAGCCGCATGAGAAACAGACGAATAAGCAATTATCTCTTTAACGTCTGTAGTCCTTAATGTACTAAAGCTAGCATAAATTATAGTTATTACCCCTATTACAAATACGGCTGATCTTAAAGACATACTAGCTTCAGGAAGTATAGGTAGAATTATCCTAATAATTCCGTATAGTCCTAGCTTAAGAACTATTGCGGCTAAGATAATACTTCCACCTAATGGTGCTTCTGTGTGAGCTTTTAATAATCAAGTATGAACAAAGTAAAGGGGAGTTTTTATGGAAATAGCTAAAAAAACACCACAAAATAAAATAATTTGTGTATAATAATCAAAACTTGATTTTCATAATACCTCGAAATCAGTAGTACCTATTATAGAAGACATAGCTAAAATAGCTAATAGTAAAAATAATGAACCAAATAAGGTGTATAAAAATAGATAAAAGCTAGCCCTAACTTTACCACCTGATCCAAATAACCCTAAAAGTAAGAATAAAGGTGGAAGAATAGCCTCGAAAAAAATATAAAACAATAAAACGTCTATAACTAAAAAAGCTCCTAATAATAAACATTCAAGTAGTAAAATAATTACTAAGTATGATTTAATATTAACAGTTATCGAATTTCAACTAGATATTATAACGATAGGGAAAATCAATGTAGTAAGTATAACAAAATAAATTGAAACTGCATCTACCCCTAGATAAATACCGTAAGGAAGGATAGTAACGTTTCCTACAAATTGAAACTGGTGTACACTAAAATCGAATAATGTAAATATAGCAAGGCTTATAATAAAGCAAGGTAGCAGGCCGATACCTCATAGGGTAGCCAGAATGCCCCTCCCGAACCGTACATGCCATTTTCACGCATACGGCTCTCCACGGTGATCCTATCCTCTGTAGAGATTGCGTCTTAGTCATCTCTATTTACGAGGTCAAGCTTCGAGTGATCGGACCGAGATAGAATCTCAGCCCGGATTTCGCTCTCATGATCGCTCCTCATTGAACTTGGTCATCTCAATGTCAGATTCATCCGCTACCCCACTTCGTCGCGATACCTCTGATATTATCTCGGAGTATCGTGCTACTTTGAGTGTTTGATGACTAACTCTCTATTAGGGTTCCGTCTCCATAGCAATTGCTTGCCTTAGGAAATCCCGTATTTCTCTGTGTTAAGTCTTTTCATATCCTTAGGTACTCCCCTTTGCCCCTCGTAAGGGTTGCCTGAACATACTTGTCTAAGGAGGACGTAAACCAGCTTCCGCCTTAATGTTCATACTAATGTATAGATGTTAAAATCTATAAGGGTTCAATTAAACCTGGCTGAGGAAAGACTAATACCATAGATATGTTACCTCTGGGTATATCACGAACCAACTTTAACTGGCCTGCTAGGATATCCCTTCTCTGACATGCTACTTTTTCTCCCCCTTTCAGGTTTTGATGAGTCAGAAGGTTTATAGAGACGACAGTACTCTAACTTCATTATGAAGCGGGCTTAACATAAGCCAAACGGCGCACATTTACAATTGATATTATTAAGGCCACCTTTTTATAATACGTTGATTTGGCTTGACTATAAGGTTCGTACGCATCAAAACTAGATATTATAAATATTCCTAATAAAGGTATTAATAATAAAGACGATAATAACATTATTATTTAAATAAATAAGAATAAAACTTCCCTAAAAATTAAATTAAAATTACATCATAAGTAAACAATTACATGATTATATTACGCAAAAAACAAATTAAATATTAATTAAGGATTATATCTTAAAAGCCTTGCGCGACGAAGTCATCCGCTTAAATATCGCGGGCCCAGGCCCGATAAAATTTAAATTAAATTTATATTAACAGGGAATATATCAAAACTATATAAAATACATGGTACTAAAACAATAAAAGCAAATATTATAGGTATTAAGACAGTTCAGCAAAAGCTCATTAGTTGATCAAAACGTATTCTAGGGAATGATGCCCTTGCCCATACGAATGTAAATATTAAAAGAGAACTTTTTAATCCTAAACTAAAACCATAGATCAATCCTTCTAAAACTGGTGTATTCATTATATCTTCTATAAAGTAATCTAAAACAAGTATTCAGTCTATAAAAAATAATTCTCAAATAATATAATCCAAATAAGTAAATAAATAAATAACATCTAAAATCAAATAACCACCTAAAAATAATATACTTGTTAATATACACATTAACACAATACTACCATACTCAGCTAAGAAAAAAAACACAAAAACTACTGCTGCATGTTCTGTCATAAATCCACTAACTAATTCTGATTCCAAAAAAAAAAAAATAAAACTATCTCTAATCTTGTATCGATTTAAACCGATAAGTTTTATTATATACAAGACCCGAATTTAAATACTTACCTACAGTAACCTTAGAAATATCTAAATGTTTAGCTAACTCTACATTATTATTAAACTTAAAAATTAAGTAGTCATGTAAATCATAAATACCTACACCTAAAGTATATTTATTCTTTTTTTTACTCATGGACGCTCTAGTGGCTTCACTATGTTTTCTACCAAACATAGGATTTAACTCACCTGGTTTACTAATTAAAGCTAATGTTTCTTCAGTATGAGTTTTACCAAACATAGGATGATTATTTTTATACTTATAATACGGAAAAGAGGGATAACCCCAGATTAAAAAAAATATAAAAAACACATAAAAACTTAATAAGTAAAACCTCACATACACCCACACACACATTTACTCTCTATTTATCAAAATATATATCACTAATAATTTTAGGTGGTAATATATAACTAAGAGTAGAAAGGGTGGCATTTAAGTAGGCTAAAGGCGAGGTGAAGACCATCTTTAATCTTGCTTCTTCTGTATGTTTATAACCTAAAGAACTACCCCTCCTCCGGAGGAGGGGTGGTTCTTCCTCCGTAGGAGGGGGCGAACTTGTAGCTGTAACTTTAAAATTATAAAGATTATAAAAATTAAATCTCTTAATATAGCTAGTCTCTAGATCAGTTAAAGCTTTATGACTTATAATTTTACTTTCATATGTGAAATATTCAAAAATACCAGGCAAGGACAAAAGGTGAAAATATTCACCCTTCACTACTGATAGCTATAAGGGTTTACGATATAACTTAAATTCAATATTGTTTGAATCTTTTAATGAAACTCCTTTATTTAATTTAACGTTTATAGTTTGATAATTCAACCAAAAGTAATCTCCGCAAGTTTTGGAATCTTTAAAAATTAGAATCTTACCACTAGAACCTTCAGCTAATATGTAAAAGAGTTGTCCTTTTACTAATAGTAGTAAAATTTACTCGTAACCCTCATGGTTTTTAACATAAATATCTTCCATTCTCAATACTTCCTTAATTAAACTTGGTAATACTGATTCGTTATTTATACCTTTATAAGTAGATAAACGATAGTTATTCATACCCTTACATATTTTTATAATCAATTCTTTACCTGCTTTAGTATTATGCTTTCCTGTATAAAATAAATAAGCTATAAAGCTCCAATCCAAAAAATCTTGATATTTCTGGGTTACAAAACTAAGATTATAGAGCAAAGGTATAAATTTATCAACTATATAATTTACTTGTCCTAGATGAAGAATAATTGAAGGACTACTATTTGCAGTGGTTTTCCTTTGGCTTATAAATGAGTTCTTTGACTTAATATTTCTGTATATAGAGATGATGCTTTTAAATGAGTATCATAAACCGAATATGAATCTAAAAACAATTTAATTGCATTCATTAAAGGCGCTTTAATTTCAGAAACAGTAATACTAAGTATAATACGCATTTTAGCATTAACGAAGAAAGAACCATCTTATTCAATAAAACCTAATAATCAATAAGGTGTTATTCTTATTGTATGAGAGGAAGGGAATTTAAAATCCACTCTTGCAGAATTCATATTATTATTAGTTCGAATTATTAAGTCTAATTTATCAGACTTTAAAGGATCTAACTTTATATAATTTGCTTCTTTAAATGCTAAGTAATCTAAATATTTTACACCATTTAAAGGGAATTCTTCGAATATAGGAATTAATATATTCTGTATATCACTAAAAAATCTAGGTAGTACAAAATTTAAATTGATCTAAGCCATACTTAACAAATGCTTTTTGTAAAGCAAGATTAGACCTCTTATTTTCCAAATGTTTATTAAGTCTTAAATATAAATCTTTGGCGCTTCCGATATATTGATTACCATTGACTATATTAATAAAAGAATAAATACCTCCTTTGTCTTTTAATAATATTCTAAAATATTTAATATAATCTTTATTATTTAGATTATTAATCGTTAAAATACCTCCTCTCTCTTCGTCACCGAAGGTGGCACCGAAGGTGCCACCGAAGGTGCGGAGTAATCCTCCTGATAGGAGGGTGGCCGGAACAGGAGGTAAATCTGATGATTGTGAATCAGATTTTGTAGTAGAATAACTTCTATAACTAGCTAAAGTACAAACTTTTAATCTAGATATTCTATAAAGATCACGAACCAAATGGTTCGTACTTAAGGTAGTAAGGGTAGAGTTCGTATTTATATATCATTTCATTTTTTTTTTTTTTTTTGCATTTACATACAAATTTGGACTATACCTTATCTAATATAAATACTTATATTAAATGATCACGTCTAGCCTCTGAAGGTTTTAACATTATAAGTTAACTTCCCTGCTGATGGTCCTATTCTAAAAAAAGGAATTTCCAGCAATTTGTGATCTTTAATGAGACCAAATCATATTAATAGCCTCAGCTAAATCAAAGGGTGGACGGTTAGTTTCTGCAATAGATCCTATAAAAAATATTATAAATATAGGAAATAAAGGTAATATAAATCAAACGGCCCTTTGCGCTTCTACATTAACAGTTAGGTTTAAACTACCTGTAAGCATAATAATTAATAATAGAGCAGAACTTAATATTAATTCATAACTAATTAATTGAGCTGTACTTCTAATAGACCCTAAAAAAGCATATTTACTATTAGCACTTCATCCTGCTAATAAAATTCCGTAAGTAGCTAAAGATGATACTGCTAGCATATATAATATACCTAAATTAAAATCACTAATAGCCAAACCAGGACCATACATAAAATAACCTCCCGCGGATATATAAGGCGGCGGTGGCTTCGCCGCAGCCGCAGCAGCACACTTTAAGAAGTGGGCGGCTGCGAAGCAGCCGCAGGAGGGTGACCGAAAAAAAATTTTTTTTACGATACAATTTTCTTACTTCTCCCTCTATTCATTCCCCTTTGAATTTCTCTTATTTTAAGAGTACCTTTTTCTGACTTATGTTCTCCTTTTTTTACTATTTCCGAAACTAAACATCAATCATTAAAATCTAAAGATTTAACACCTAATATAGGATTATTAATAAAGAAAGGTATAATTATTTCATTAATTTCAGAAAATTTCGTAGTTTTAAAATCTATTACATTTTCTTTTTTTCTTAAATAACAATATCCACAATTAAAATATTCTCTAATTGCAGTTAATAATACCTCATCTATTTTATGCTGAGTAATTTTAAATAATAAAGATTTAAATATATCTTTATCTAAGGAAACAGAGAAACTACCTTCAGCTGAAGCAAATCCAGCTATTCATTGTGAATGTGGGATTTCTAAGGTTTCTCTGCCTTCATTCAAGGCCAAAGGACGGGGAACTGGAATAGTTTCAGGGAACATTAACTGTAATTCTTCGGATAAACCAAAATTTAAGGTTGCTTTTATGTTTATAATCTTTTGTAAACCTTCTAAAGTCAAATGTTCTTTCAATTGCATAATAGATACGATTTGTTTAAATAATAAATAATCTCCTATTTTTTTAGTTATTAAAAAATATTTATCAAAAAACTTAACTAATTCTACTAGCTCTTGTAATTTTCTGACTCTAAATATACAAATAGATTGGCTACTACTTATATCCCCTATTCCACCTAAACTACGTTGAATTCCTAATAAAAGCGGAAGATCTCTAACATGAAGTTTAATTTTAAAATTAGGTTGAACTTCTCAACCTAATTTATAAGAGTGACTTTTTAATACAGTACAAGTAAAACAACCTTCACCATCAGTAAACCCTGTGGTGAATCAAGGATCAATTTGTAAATATTCAAAAGTATGTTTATTATTACTTAATGTAACATAATAACGACGAGTATTAACATTTAAAAATTTAAAAACATTTAATGGTGAATCGTAGAAAGTTTTAGTATACAATTTGTGTTTTTCTTTCACTATAGCTTATTTTTAAGCTAATTAGAGTACATCTTAAATATATTACAAAAATATTGTAAAATATATACAGCCGTTTACTCGTTGCTCTTTTACAATTGCAGAAAGACCGGGTCCCCTACCAAATAAGACCTGGTCTTACACAACTGATTTAGATCCGCGATCATCCATTGCTCTTTAAAGTATCTTATTTCTTATTACCATACATGAGTAATTAATTCATCCACCGCTAAACTCTCGTTTAGAGTTTGGTAAAATAAGCTTTAGGACTTCCCCGGAATTTGACTGTATTACCCTATAATCCTAAGGTATAACTCCGTATCCTAATAATGCAAAAATTAATGTTATAACCACGGTAGTTAAATTTATCATGCAAATTAGTTTATATATAGACCACTTAAGACTCAACCAGAATATGTAGTATGTAGTCCTTAGTATGCAACAAAAAAGTAAAATAGGTACTTAATAAAATACCCTCTACGTATATATTAAGAAAAAAATTAACTAATATTTGTTAATCTTTTCTTAATTTGTTCATACCTTCCTTTATGTTTTTAATTAAATTAAATCCTTCAAAAGTTAAATGTTTTCTATCTTTCACCATCAATACTACTTGTTTAAAGTCTTCATAATCTTGAGACTTTACTCCTACTATTGAATATTTCTCGAAAAATGGCAAGACTTTTTCCATAATATCTGAAATATTAGAAACAACATACTTTATAAAATTATGATTGTCGTACACAGTTGTTTGACCATAATCTAAATACTCTTTTAGATTATTAATTAACTCTATATCACGAGTATGTTGAGTAAGTTGGAAACTTAATTGAACTCAGTAACCTAATTGATTACTTGTTGTTTTAATTAATGTAACCAGGAAACAACCTTCACCACTAGCAAACCAGCTAATCAATAGGGATCAAGTATCTTTTGATTACTAATAATAGGTCTCTCTACTGCAACAATATCAAGGAAAGCAGATTTTACTGAATCTGATAAACCTAAGTTTATAGATTCTTTAATTGATAATACTTTAATTAAACCCTCTCTTGTTAAATGTTCCTTACGATTCATTAATTCAACAACTTGTTTGAATAAAAAAAAAATCCGCTTTTTTTTTTAGTTATTAGAGGATATTTATCAAAATGAGGAATTACTATATTAATTAAATCACGTAAAGAAGCTACCCGATATTGTACAACATTTTTACCTTATTTAGATATATTACCTGCGAAGCAGCCTAGCACACTCCTTGTAAGGACTTCGTCGCGCAAGGCTACTCCTTTAAAATAAATTTTAATTTGTTCTAAGATAGCTATATCTTTTTTATGAAGGGAGATAGATAATCTGGATTTTATCGTTCAACCTGTTTTATTTTTAGGCTCTTTTTGTATATAAATAACTCAAGAACATTCTGCGTCAATAAACCCAGTAACAAAGTTAGGATCTAATAAAGGAGATTTTAAAATACCTCCTCTCTCTTCGTCACCGAAGGTGCCACCGAAGGTGCCACCGAAGGTGCGGAGTAATCCTCCTGAGAGGAGGGTGCCGAGAATGATTTGGATCTTAATTTAATTTTAGGTTGAGGAAAACAAGAACTATACGTAGAATACGGTCTAAAAAATTTAATTTGGTTAGAAAGGACTTTAACTCGATAATCTCTTTCGAGACCCATTAGAATATATCTTAAATGTGAAAATAAGACCATAATTTTACATCAACTGTCGTAAAATCGTTGCACTTTTACAGAAAAAAAAATCATTCTGACTTAGCTACGCGATTGCCCATTTTTCTTTCGAATATCTTCTGACTTATTACCGTACATAAGTAGTTAATTCATCCACAAACATATTTTCATATACTGCTTGGTACCAGAAGCTTTAGGGTGTCCCCGTAATTTGAAAGTTTATCCCAAATAATAAATAGTGGGATCCTACCCCACAAAACAGGACCTAAAAAAAATAAAATAAAATTAGCTTGTGTAGGTGCAACATATTCTTTTAATAGTAGCTTTAAAGCATCAGCAAATGCTTGAAGAAGTCCATAATACGAATCTCCCCCTTTAACCACTTATAATAAACTTTAGACCTATTATTTTTCAGGTAAAGTTAGGGGCCTTATCCCTAAATAATAATAATATTATCCATTTAACAGATCTTTCCTTACAAACCTTTTTATTGGAGCTTTATAAGAAGAAAACCCTGTACTCTTTCAAGTAGGGTCTGACTATATCTTAAATATTAATTATGAGTATTTAATATAAACCACCGTTTAGTCGATGAACTGCACACCTAATTCCTTAACTTTGAGTTTATTAATCCTATGAATCAATAGGCTAAAACCCTCTAAATCTAAATGATTAAAGAATAAAAAAGCTAAATAAATTATACTTAGATTTTTATTTTTTACTTATCTTTAATCATATATAGCAACCCTTAAGTAAGCAAACTAGGTACTTGGCTGCAGATAGCCTATTTCCTTTCGTGCATCTATTTCTGTTTCACTACACCTCTAGTTGTTAACCGAGCCATAAATTAATTACTTAACATACTTAGTCGAAATAGCTTTAAGGCTTCCCTGTCAATTTGACGGTTTTTAATTAAGTATATAACTCTAATGAGGCCTAGTAAGGGTCCTTATTCCTTACCTTTAATTTAATTTACCATTTTTCTATACTTTTAATATAGTATAAAAGTATAATCCTTTATAGCTTTTATCTGAGTCTAAATATTTACTAATTGTCTTAGTACTAATACCTAAAGATTTAGAGGCTAAATATTTAGAACTATAGGTAGGTTTATTATCATCTATTAATACTAAAGCACCATCAACACTTTTATATATTCATACAGGAGTAGTTTCATTTGTTGTTTTTTAACTTTATTTAATAAGGATTCTTTTTCTTAGCGAAGCTACCCAGCTCGCAAGCGAGCGAAGGGAACTCAGTTAATTCCTTACTAAATAATAATAAAAATTTACCTCCTTTCATAGTAGCTATTTTAGTATCTAGGTGTTTTAATAAAGATCCGAGGCGGAGCCAAGGATCGGCCCTCCTCCGTAGGAGGAGGGCCGATCTATAATCTACATTAAAATAATCGGCAGCTTTTTTCATACTACTAAACATATCCGCTACTAATTCTAAGGTTAAAACCTCATAAACTCATACCTTTAAATTATTATGTTTTCTTGATAAAGATATTTCCATTAAATTTTCTAATTCTAAGCTACCTAATTCACTACTAAATAGATAATTATCTTCAATACCACCTTTAATTCATTTGTCAAGATGATTATTTATAACAGTATGATGTACATTTAATGCTTTAGCTACTGCACCTATAGACTCATATATAGTTTTAATTACAGTACCATCTGCTTCTATATAATACTTTCATACTTTTTTAGCTACGTTACGGTCTAATTCTAACCCTTGTGTAGCATCACTAATTATTTTCTCTATAATTTCAGGATTCTCAACCATATCTGTAGCGTAGCGTACCCAGCTAGCCCCGTAGGGGCTGCGAGGGGTTAAGAATAAATAACCTTTAAATGGAACATATGTATTTAAATAGATACTTATAGTATCTCTACTTATATTTAAATGTTGAGATAGTTGACTTATACTGCTAAATGTAGTATACCTAGTACTAAGTTGTCCATTAATATATTCATACAGATAAATAAATATACCTTTATATTTATTTTCAAGATTAGGCTCTAATTGTCTAAGTTTTAATATTTCATATATGGAATCAAAAGTTTGAGTATCATTTAAATTACTTATAAAAATAGTATTTAACAAAGGTAAATATTTTTGTAAATAATAGCTCTCTCTTTCTCGATGCATATCTAGACTACAAATCTCAATAACTGAAAATTAAAATTTATCTCAACCTACGGCGTTAGCAAATACATGGAATCTATCTTTTAATTTAAAATTAAGGTGAGCTTTAAATCTCTTTTGGAAATCCTTGGCTCTCCCTATATAATAAATATGGGGTTCACTTTTATAAGTAAATAAATAGATACCACCTTTACCCTTTAAATCTTTAAAGAATGTCTTAAGAGCAGTTGAAGATTGTAAATCTCTACAAACACTTACAATTTTTTCTTCAAAAGGTTTAATAGGAGCTATCCGGTTAAGATATAATTCGCTTATTATTTTATTATTATTTGAGCTTGAGCTTAAACTTGCATTACTAAAGGATCGGCACCCCTCCGGAGGAGGGGTGACGATCCGTGGCCCCGGATCTTTTAAACGGGGAATTAAATTTAGGTTGACCTACAGCATTAGGACCTAATCTTCTTTGCATACTAGCCATGGTTTTTCTTTCGGCTACTGTTACATAAGCTACACTTAATAATGCAGGAATTATAACCAAAAGGACTTCAATTATTGATATTAGAGTAAGAGGCAAATAAAACATTTATTTAAAGTATTTCCAATAATATATCATTCTTCATAAATAATGAATATAATAAAAAAAAAATAGCTATAAAACTACAACTCATGTTGTAGTTCTTCTCATTTTAGATTCGAACTAAAATCAGGATATTAGAAGTAACCTGCTCTACCTTTGAGCTAATGAGAATGTATTAATCATATACAAAAAATGAAGCATAATTATTTTTATTTTTATATGAATGTTCTTATAAGATTAAATAAGAATAATTTTTAGTGCTATTATTTACTAAAATTAATGTAAATGTTGTATACAATATTAATACACTTTTTTTGGATTTTTTACTATTGAAAAATCAAAAAAAAAAAATTTTTTTTTTATTCATCTTTACCTTTTCCCTTAGAAGAAGAATCTTCTTTAGAAGAATTTGATTTAAGAGATTCTTCTATAGCACGGCGAACCGCTTCCTCTTCTTCTTCCGAGTCATAGGAATAGTCTACATGTTGTCTTAAACCACCACCTTTAGGTGCTGGTTGATAATTAGGATTAAGTACTCGCCTAGAACTAAAGCTATTTTCTAATAACTCTTTTCCTTTTCCTTTTCCTTCTGTTTTCTCTTTATTTTCTAATTCAAATAGTTTATTATCACATATTTTTAATTTTTCTTTTAAAGCTGAAACTTGTTCTTTAAAAGCTGGAACATTTCTACCTGAAGATTCATACTGTTCTAATGCACTGGCAACTTCTTTTTTTGTTGAAGAAACTTCTTCTTTTGTAGTAATATTACCCACTTTTTGCTTAAAAGTTTCTACTCCATCTCCTGTTGTTTTACTACTCTGATTTGTAGGATGAGTAGACTCAGATTCAGATTCTGATTCAGTAAGATAATAATCTTCTCACTTTATTTCATTTTTAGTAGATTTAGGGTTTTTTGAAGAACCTTCTCCATTATCTTTAAATAATCTATTATAGTCTGGAGAATTTTTTGAAGAAAAATTTACTTTTTCAGCTGGATTATCACTTAAGGGTAATTTTAATTCAAAATCTAATGTATCAATAAATGAACTACAAAAAATTTTGACTAAATATCCTATAAAACTTCCTGTTACAAAAATTATAGTATTTGTTTCTGAAAAAAAACTTAAGAAACAACACTTTGAGACTCAAACTGCTAATATAGTCACCAAATATAATAAGAAGTACTTTATTGTTAATTTATTTTTCACACTATTAAAGAATAAATTACCACCGAAAAATTTTACTTTGCAAAGGTAAACTTACAAATGCGTGAGGTTTAGGTGGACTGTTTAAAGCTCACTCTAAACTAGGATAACTTCTATTTAATAAAGCTTGTAAAGTATCAGTGTAAAATTGTGGAGTCATTCAAGGGTATCTGCTAGCAGATTTACCTTCAATTAATTGTGCATAAACTATGTATAAAAACAGTCAACTAGCTACTACACTAACAATAGATCCAAAACTACTTATTAAATTTCATCCTGCAAATGCATCAGGGTAATCACTAATTCTTCTAGGCATTCCTTGTAAACCTAGGAAATGTTGCTTTATAAAGCAAGTTACGCACTGTAAAACTATAATTTATCTTTATAACTGTATATTTTACCATCATAAGAATTTCCACTCTCGATCAAACTTTTTAATGTATAATAATTAACTTTAGCATATTTCAAAGCTTTAGTTAAACTTTTTAATTCAGTTATTAATTCATGTGAATTATTATCAAATACATAAATTGTTTTACGATAGGTTACTTCTTTAAATATTAGTAAAAAGTCTTGATACTCACCATTGGCTATAGCAGCTCTTGCTACTTTACCATCGATTCTGAAATATTTAGCCATTTCTCTACCTGATTTAAATTCTATTATTACCTCATTATTTTTATTATAAACAACAATGTGTTTTCGAAGTTGATTGTCCCCTGTAGGTTTTTCTTGGTATTCAGAAAAACTGTCTCCTAATAAAGGTTCAAAAGATAATATTAGATTAGATTTATAAAGATATTTATTGTTAATATGATTTAATAATGTACTATGACTAATTTGTAAACCTTTCAAAGCCCTGTTTATTGAAGAATAAACGATAGGATTTTTACCTCCAGGGCCCTTCACGGCGGCGGCGCCGAAGCCGCCTAGGAGTAATCCTCCTGAAGGGAGGGAGGCCGAGGGTGAATTAACATCATAAACAAACACTAAAAAACAATAATATTTATTATCTAGGTCTTCAGATGTATAACTTAAAGAATTAGCTGTTTTAAAAGTTTGAAGAAACACAGCTAATCTATTATAACCATCAGAACCTTTAGAAAATAATGATAATAAATTTTCAATCGTTAAAATAGCATTATCTAAATTACCCCATTGAGGATTTACCCTTGGGATAACTTTATAATTTCTATTAATAGTTGGTTTAAGTTTAATAATAGCATATTGTTCAATAATTAAGGTAGTTTCAGGAGTAGTAATATATATAAACTCTAAACTTCAATCTAAAGCTGAAGTTTTAGATATTTCCAATTCAGAAGCTGAATGAGGATTACGTAAACACTTAGTTAATTTATTATATTCCTCCATTCTTCTAGCTAAGTTATTAGAACTACCTATATAGAAACGGTCCGGATTATTTTTAGATGTTAGTTTATAAACACCTGAAACACCTAAGTATTTGAATTTAATTTGTTCACATCCTTGTTCAAGAGAATCAAACTTAATAGATTCATTATCATTAATATTGCTAACATTAAATAAGACTTTATCAATGGAACTAGTAGAGTAAAAACGTTTAGGCTTAATTGCAGAAAAATTTTGTATATGAAGACTCAAGTTATAAGAACTAGATGAAAAATTTCTAGGTGAATCTAGATTAGATAAATTATCAGTGCTTATTTGTCACCAATAATTGTAGATCATATCACTACCCTACCTAAATAAATAACTAAACATTAATATAAAGGCGTCGGGTACTTGGCGTATGATCGTTGAAGCCGCTTTACTTAGTGTAACTAAGAAAGATTGCCTGCTGATTGGACATAATAACTAGGTTTAAATTTAAACGTCTTTCCAGCAATTTGCCAAGTTTTTCAGGGAGTCTAATTTATTATATCTCCCTTTTACACTACATAATTTCTATTTGTAGGCCCCCAACATCCGAGGGAAGAATGTAAGATTAACCCCTATAAATAAAATTCAGAAATGAACTTTAGATAATAACATATTATAATTTAAACCTAATATTTTAGGGACTCAATAATATCATCCACTAAACATTGCAAATACTGCTCCCATACTTAAAACATAGTGAAAATGAGCTACAACGTAGTAAGTCAACTAAATAGCTCATTTATTTTTTATACAAACATCGCTCACGCGATGGATCGGACTATATCTTGTCTAATTATTTAACTTAACAAACTTTCGACTGTCACGTTTAGTCTCTACGGATCCTACTAACTAATAAAATATTAAATTAATATTAGCTTTGGTTTCCACGGTATTATCTTATATAGGCAGCACACTTCGTATGCACGCCTTAATTATATTTTCCGCATTAAGAAAACATATAAGACTCCACCGTTAGCAAAAATCACTTAAATTTAACTTAAAATTAATTAATTTTTACCGAAAATTGTATAAAATTTTCACGGTGACAAGACCACACAACACTTACTAAAGAACTACCCCTCCTCCGTAGGAGGCGCGAACTTTTGTTTTAAATTTTTTTAAGGATTCTAACTTTTTACCTAACAAGGGATAGTTAAAACAATGAGTTATTATATTTACTAAGACTTCTTTCTTGTATACCTCTAAAGAAAAAAATTTACCATGAGGATTTCTAACTTTATTTGTTACTTCAAAATACTGTTTTATAGCTTCTATTAAATAAATATCATCATTTTGCCCTATTGAAAAAGAAGGGTTATTCGATTTCCGTATAGAAAAACAACCTTCAGCTTCTATAAAACCAGATAATCATACTTTAAAGTAACTAGGTATTTTAAAATTAATATTAGAATATATAATATCTAATTGTTGATTATATTTTAAATCCCTGTTAAATAAGTAAGTTTCTACCGAGTTATCAATTAAACATGTTTTTAAGAATGCAAGTTGACAGATTTTTTTTGAAGTTAAAGGGGGATAACTATCAAAAATTTTTATTATATCTAGAATTTCCTCTTTTTTATTTACAACTCAGATAACATCAGCCGATTTACCGGGAATCCTTACCGTTCCACCGACCACTTTAGCAATTTCAATTAACATATCATAATTAGATTTAATATTAGATAATTTAATAACCAATCTGAATTGTAAAGATTGTTTACGTCAATGGTTTACTTGAATACTACCATCTCCATCCATTAACCCTACTCAAAATATTTTTATATATTCATTATAATTATCTTTATGAAATAAACCACTTGAACTACAATCATTGTTATGACTAATATTAAAACTAGATATATCAAATTCTGTAACAGTAATAAAAAAACTCGGCATTATTATACCTAATCAAAAAATCCGAACTGTATCGTGGAAAGCAATATCCAATGAAGCGTTAGCTAATACAACCCCACTCACGTATAATTTAGTTTACATTAGCTAATACTTTTTTCCTTATTTGCTGCTTAACAATAAAAGTTAAACACAGCAAAATTTAGACTCTTTGTATTAAATGATTTATTTAATACGGTGTAAACTAAATCTATAACCTTTGTACGCGGAATTCTTTTCAATATTATCATTTATAGTATCGTGTGATATATTTAAAGCTTTTTCAGCTTCCATTATACCATTATACTTACAAATAAATTCACCATCTTTAAACACAAAGATAGCTTTTCTAATATGTTTCTGGGATTTCATTTTTTCTATTAAATCAGAATATTCAAGAGATGAAAACTCCATTAAAGGTTTTTCATCTAAATTAAAAGGATGTTTAGATAAATATCAAGAAGAACGAAATAAAGATCCACTTTCCATAGCTCTTCTTAAAGAAATAGTGATTGACTTATTACCCAAAGATACTGCAAGGGAAGTTAAAGATGGAACTATTACTAATAATTTTTGAAATTCATCATAGATATAAACAACCCCTGATGATCTATTTTCAGAAATTTTTAATACAGTATCTAATAAATGGGGCACACTTAAATTTCTAGCGGCTTCTTTTATTGCATTGTATTCAGGTTTAATTTCTTTAATTCAAAAAGTTTCACGTTCCTCTAAATTAAATAAATCTAAATCTACTTCTTCTAGAATAATAAAAGCAAAATTAACTAACCCATATTTTAAGATAGCACTTGAAATGGGTCTCCCGCTTTGAGACGCATGGTATGTTAAATTAAAATAATTATATAGTCTAACTTTTATAGATCTTGTACTTCCCACATAACATTTACCATTTAATTTATTTACTATCATGTAAACATATCCTTTTTTATCGTCCTTGAATTCCTTATAAAGCTCTTTACGATCATTATAGAAATTAAGATAGATCTTTAAAGCTTTATTAGGTTTTAATCTGTCTAATGCTTTAGAAACATTTTTATTAGTTATACTAATAAAAACGAATATACCCAGAAATAATAATTCACTTACACGAAACAAATTAATTAAAACTACAACTTTATTAATTTGTTTAATATGTAACCCAATAAGGTTAATAAAATTCATTAATTTTTTAATCTTTCATAACTAAATATGTAACCATTATAACTACCGCCTACTTTAGCATATTTTTTTATTGTACTATGATTTATATTTAAATCTCTTTGAGCGTCTGTTACTCCATCATACTTACGTATAAAATTTTTATAGACATCATAAACAAATACTGCTTTTCTAATATGACTATTATTATTTAGATCTAATATTAATTTATCACATTCTTTAGAAATTCATTCAGTTATTAATGGAGTATCACTTATATTATAAGGAGTATTAGTAAAATATCATTCTCCTCTAAATACATCTTGTTGTTTTATAGCATCAACTATTGTTGGATGATTAGATTTAATTAATTTAGCTAAAGTAGAAACGGAAGGGAAAATAACTAACAGTTTTTTAAAAGAATTATATACATAAACAGGATAAGCAGATTTAGCTTCTATTATTCTTACTTTACTTTCAATTGAATGACTTTTATTATAAAAAGGATTATTTTCACCAGTTAAAGCTTTGGCAATTAAACCTTTAGTTACATCACTATGAACTCTATTTTTAGCTAATTCAGATAATAGTTCTTTAGTTTCCTTTGTATGTTTATAACCTAAAGAAGAATAACCTTGTTTTAACACATTATAATAAGGCATAACCAATGTTATAAAATAAGTCTCTCTAACTAATAAAAACTGGGCTTCTACATGCTCTATTATAAGTAAAGTAAAGTTAGATTGATCATATTTAAGTAAAGCTTTTACAATAGGTATATTATTATTTTGTTTACTTTTTAAAAAAGTATTATTAAGATAATTTTTCATTCTAGAAGTTAAATTAATTGAGCTTCCTACATAAGAATGACCATTAACTTTATTAATTAAACAATAAACACCCGATTTATCTTTTTGTTCTTTTAAAATCTTAACTCTATCTTCTTTTAAGTTATCATAGACTATTAAAGGATTTAAATCTTTTATATTATCTTCTCTTTCAATAGCCTTGCGCGACGAAGTCCTTACAAGAAGTGTGCTAGGCGTCCCTCCTCCGTAGGAGGAGGGCCGAAGTAGAGTAAGTACGAATAGTAGTTTTAAGATTAAAATTTTTATTATGAGACGCAAGCTCACAAGTTAATGAATTTTTATTTCACGGACTATATCTTACCTTTATATTATTAAAGGGATTACGTGTAGTCTCTGAGGTTCCTACTGGGATTTTTTCCTTAATCCTTTGGTTACCTGCTGATTGTTCAAAATTATACATTTTTACTGGAAATAACCCTAGTAGTATAATTGTCAGAAGTCCCCTGCATATAGTAATCTTTAAAGGGAGAGCTAAGTGGTTTAATAACCCTCCAATTGTAAACATGAATACAAAACCTAACGCAAATAACATAGCAGGTGTTAATTTAATAGATCCTCCGTAACATGTAGCTCAGGGTAAGGCATTCAATCATTTCAGATTTAGATTGCTTTATATCTCATATAGACATGGATAATTAATATATGTATCTATACTTAAGTACTTGTTTAAGGCACTGTCTATCTCTAGTGATCTGGACCATTCCTTCAGAACCCGTATAATAAACTAAATAATTATATATAAAAACTTAATTTATTACTTAGAGTAAAGTGTGGCGTCTAGCCTCTACGCTTTTAAAAAAACTATTTAATAATAGTCTTCTAAATATACTTTTTAAGTATATTTAATTATACTTTCGTATAACCACTTAGTTCGACGATAGTCTAAAAATAAGTTGATATTGCCAACAAAGGCTAAAAATATTAGTTCCCTATTCTAGATGTCTCTCGAGTTTGCCACATCGATAATATTAACTAATTTATAGTAGTATATTTCTTTTTTACTTTAAATTGTGGTCCTTTAAATTTATATAACATACTTGGATGAATATAAGGAAGCATATGATGTAAATTTTGTTTGATTGATTTACTTTTAATATATAAAACAGAGTATGAACCTTGAACATGTATTGAACAATCTAAACGGAATTTAATTATTAAAACATTCATCAATAGAACTATTTCTTGATTAGTAAAAGATTGAGTTTGAATAGTTATTCCCGAACTATATGTTCCGTCTCCTTCGATTCAATGAACTAAAGCTCTTCAAGTTAATAATTCATAGATATTATTAGGTATTATTTTTTTTCCTTCTGGGTAAAATATATCATATAATTCAGTAATACAAGGAAGACTTCTAGTAGTAAAACTTAAAGCATAATGTTTTTTTTTATGAACAATTGTAGTATAAACACTTGGACTTTGAGAGCAATAATGAGATAACTCAAAAAAAACTGAATACAAATATTCTAATTGACTATACTTCTGTTTAAACTGCAATCTAGCATCCCCTCCTACATTACTTTTTTGAATTGCTGCATCAGAAAGTATAATACCTATAAAAACAGATCTTAAATCCACAGGAATTTTAATTAAAGAACGTTCTAAATTAGAAAATTTAGTATAACCGACTGTAGAACCTAAATTAGATCCATAAGGTACTACACTTAGTCCATTATTAATTTGAATTCCTTTAATTAATAATTTAATTTGCTTAAGCTCGTTTAAGATTTCAATTGTATATGTTTTATTACAATTAACTAAGTCAATACCTCTTTTTCAATTTTCATAAAATAAATTATCTTGTAAATTTAATTTATCTAATAAAGGAATAACTTTTTCATTAATACTTTTTAAATCTTTAACTATATAACGAGCGGTATTTTTTCTAATTTCAATTTTTCCACAATCTTTAAAAAAGTCCTTTAATTCATTTAATAAACCAACATCAAAATTACCCTCACGAGTTTGTGCCTCCACAATAAAATTAAAAATAACTGCTTCACCCAATTTAACTTTTTTACTTTTAACGAATAAAATATCAAAAGATACATTTTTATTTATTAACTCCAATATTAAAAATATATTTGAAGTTAATTCTGGTCTATTAGAAGAATAATATCTTAATCCAATTTTTGTATGACCATTAGGACCGTACACACGAGTTCCTGCCAATTTTAATTTTCTATTTAACTTAATACCCCCTCTCACTCCGGCGGCGAAGCCGCCGGGGTGAGAGGGGGGTGCCCAACTATTATAATTATTTTGGAAATTTTTTGAGACGTTAAATTTAATAACAACTTCAACTAACATTCTAAAGAAAGTAAAAATTACGGATAAACTATTATAAATTAGTAAGATGCACAAGAAAACACCTCTTACATTATCTTTGGTCAAAAGCCTCTTTCTAAAGGAGGCTGACAACCATGAGAAAATTTTAATTCCTGTAGGTACGGCTATAATTAATGTAGCAGCTGTGAAATATGCTCTTGTCTAGTGGATAAAAACATCTATTATATATTTTATATTTATCTTAGTCTTCTGAAAATAAATCCTTAATAACTTTAAGTCATTTAGAAAAATTGTTAGATTCTGAGTCAGAATTTTCTAAATCAGGATTAAAAGTACTCTGAGTTTCCATTTTAGATAATTGAGGTGCTTTTTCTTCCCTTTCCAATTTAGGATCAAAAGTACTCTGAGTATCACTCTTAGGAATTTGAGGAGCTTTTTCCTCTTACATTCGAGGACTTTTAGATGGTGTTTTTTCCCCATCCAAGTCGGGATCAAAAGTACTCTGAGTATCACTCTTAGGAATTTGAGGTGCTTTTTCTACATCAGGGTAGAATAGTTTACCTTTATCAACTATCGAACTTTTTGGCTTTGTTTTTTCTAAACTTTTATCTTCTATAAAAACTAAAGATTCTAAATCTAACAAATTAAAGGCTATTACGATAATAATAAATTTAAATAATGTTGTCTATATAACTTTCGGACAGTATCTTAATTTAACATATTATGTTAAACTTCTTGCGTACTTGTCACTGAGAATCCTTTAGTTGTAATACTTTTAATTTTTAAAATTCCTTGACTATCTAAGTGTTTTCCATCTGTTATCATAATATAAACTTTTCTAAATTTAAGATAATCAACATATTTTCCTCACCCGCAGGGGGTACAAAAAGATTATATTTATCGAAGTAATTTATTAAACTAGCCGCAGTTTTATAACCTGAACTTTTATAACATCATATTCCTGTATGGTATTGAGAAATATTACCCTTACTTAAATTATTGTATAATAATCTTAAAGGTAATTCATTATTTTGTTTTAAAGAAAATTATAATCTTACACTATATCCTACTTTATGTGTTTTACTTTTTACAATACTTATAAAAAAACAACCGTCGGCTTGAGTAAAACCAGATAATCAATAGTTATCAAGAGATAGGTCATTTAAAGGCGGCAGTATTTTAATATTAAAATCTTCACTGTAATTATGTTTAATTAATTGTTCATATTTAGAATTACTTACAAATTTACCATTAATTAAAGATAATATAATAAATAAACCATCTTTATTTTTACAAATATACCTTATAGCTTTTTTATCTTTAATTTTATAAACATTACCATGGCCAATACGTTTTTTAATAAGATAAGCCAATGATATATCTTTATCAGAAAAGATAATGTGTAATTCTTTTTTACCAAATCAACCATCACCTTCAATTAATCCTGCTAAAAAATAACCAAATTCTTCAACATTAAGATTATTATTGTGGGAAGGAACGATATTTTAGGTAATTCAGAATATTTATTATAAGTATTTTTAGTAACGGCCTTGGCCTTTGTACTAAAACTAAAGTTTACTGCTGATTGTCCTGTAAAAAATAAGTAAATTTTCCCTAACGTAATAAATACGAGTGGATTACTTAATCAGGAGTTCCCAGCATATAGCAAGATTTTTACTGTGAACACAAGTTTATCCACATCTAAACCAACTGTATACATGTGATGCTTAACCGTTAATAAATATTTTTTATTTACCCGTACAAAATTGTACGCTTCTTTTACAAGAAGTGTCGGACTATATCTCCATCTTTAAGCCCTACCTGTTTTATTTGTCATACTATTATTTAAATTAATTTGTTTTTGCAGAATTTTTACTTGAGCTAATCCTTCATCAGTTAAATGTAATTTATTAGACACTTGGTAATGAACAGTTAATCATTTTTCAAAAGAAATAGCTTTTTTAGTACGTAATGGGAATAATTTAAAGTATGAGATAACATCATTTAAAGGTTTAAACCTAGTAGCTGTATAACGATAAACATTGTCAGTACCGGACCTTAATGTTACTTTACCAAATTTAAATAATTCACATATTTTATTTAGTATAAGATTATCCTTCTGATCCAATAAATAACGCATTTTAATAACATGACCCAAAGTATATCTAGAATTTGCTGTAATAGATACATTAAAACACCCTTCAGCATCAGTAAATCCAGATAACCAGGCATCCTGTAATGTAATCAAAACAGTAGTATTGTTTAATTTAATAGTCTCAGAACCAAAACGATTATTTAAAGCATTAACTCAAAGGGCTAATTGTTGGATTCGTGCGGCGCACGCTAAATTTCCATTAAATAAAAAAGCTAAAAGTAAAATATGTAAAGGATCATCAACCATTAATCTATAAAAATCATTATTTATTCCACTTTTTCCTTTAGGAAAATGTCTAACAACGCCTATGTATAATTTATGTTGTATATTATAAAGTATAGCACTTTCTTTTTGAGTAAGAACAAAACGTACTCTTTTACCTTCTCCGTATGTTTGGATAGCTCCATCTCCTTCTACAAAACCAATAAATCAAGTTAATCAATCATCAGATAAATGTTCACTATTTTTAAATAATGTATTATAATAAACACGGAACGAGGTAAATTTAAAAGATGTCTCACGTGTAGTCTCTGAGACACTATGTTTGTTATCCTTCAAGGTATTCAGGTACATATTGTCTGCTGATTGAGTATAGCTAATTAAACTTTTACCTTTCAAGGTGTTAATTGGCACTAAACTGTCCCAGCATACAGCGAGATTAATTAAATTCCTTATATCACTATAAGGTGAAGCCATTAAACTTCAAACAATAAATCCTAGTATTCCTATAGACATCATGGCGTAAACCCAAACTTAGTTATCTAAAATAGGTTTGCCCTACAAGTGCTATAATTCGTACTCTGTTTACTTACCTAAAAGGACCTTCACACTAATAACATTTAACTTGTTATTCTAAGTTTCGACTGTACATTCGCGAGCATTTCAGCTCTACGTAGGTGAACCAGTCTGTAGCGATGTACTAAACCACCGACGGTCTTCAACCAGGATATCGTTAACCGTTTTCACCTTGTCAGATTGCTATTTACTGCAAACTAATAATATTAATGCCCCCTTCGAAGGCTTTTTGTTAATTGAAGGCTACTAAAGCTAGAAGTACACTTTAAATTCCATTTAGTTGTTAAATTAAAGCCTAATAACAATTAAGTAGGATTCTCACCTACGGTACTTTTTACAGAGAATATTGTTGCATATAATTATAATTTTTCTTTATTATATTTAAGTACCCACCTCCCATCCCTTCACTTGTATAATCAATATACAAGCTATTCTACTTATAAAGAGTTTACTTAACTATTATATATCTAAATGGATTATCACTCATATAGCTAAGCTATACCTAGCAAGATGAATGTTTTATTCCAAAACGAAACAACTAACTAACTCTAAACAAGGAAGGTTGTACATAATAATATATCCCTATTAATTGTTTATAGATTTAGCCAACTCTCTTATTAATTCCATACCTTCTCCTTTCAAGTGTTTTTTTTCTAACAACATTTCACGAATAGATTTTCACTTCTCGAAAGAAGATAGTTTTTTACCTTTAAGAGGGTAAGCTAAGAAATAGTCAACGATTACAGAATTAGACTTAATGGATCCTACATTATATCTAAATATTCCAGCATCCGCAGTCGTTTGTACATTACCGACTGAAAAAAGATTTTTAATGTGTAATAATATAGATTCCTCCTTTTGTTCTAAAACAAAACGAACACGAACTAGCTGGTAGATAGTCTCTTTTATCCCTAGATTACCTTCACTGTCAAGGACTTCTTTTTTAGATTTCTGGTTAACAATACCTACAATAAAAGAACCTTCAGCTGTAGTAAACCCAGATAGTCAACTATCATTTAAAGTAGGTCTAAAAGGGTCAGGGTTAAATATTAACTTTACAGATTCTGCATTTAATACATTTATTCATGCTTTTAGTTGATCTATTTTATTTTGAGTAGCAAATTTACCATTAAACAAAATCGCTAATTTTAATATATCACTTTTTGTATTAACACGATATCTATAAGCATTAGAAGAAGAATCAAAATATACCCTGCCAAACCCAAATGTAGATTGAATTTCCAATAAAATATCTTCTTCTTTTTGAGTTAAACCTAAAACACAACTTTTATTATTATTAAATGTATGTAATCCTCCATCACCTTCTGTAAACCCTATAAATCAAGTTAATCACTCAGGGTCAATGTATTTATGTACAGAATAAAAATCATCAAAATTAGATAATGATTTTGTACTAAATTTTGAAACATTTATATAATTATAGCAACAATAAAAAAACTTAATACCTATGTACTAATCATAAAACTCAAAAAAAATATTCTTTAAATATCTGCTCTCTACACATACATTTAAATTTTCCCCAGCGAAGCAGCCCTGCGCTGGCCTACGGCCAGCGCAGGGCTATCCTCACCCACTAATATGTATAATATGAATTAGTAATAATAATAAAGTTTTGAACTTACTTAAACAATTAAACAATTATTAGCATACCTAGAAATTATATAAATTAACTAAATCAATTAAAGTATGTTTATTTGTAGAGAGACAATTATATTTTAATTTAATTTTACGATATTGGACCATCTCTTGATCAATAAATATATAAATTATTTTTTTTTACTCTTTATCCATAAAACTATTTCATTTTATCATATAATATTTTCAAGCTTTACCTAAATCTGAATTAACTGTAGCAGAATGTGCATGAAGATTTCTAAGTTTATAAAAATCATTAACCATAGAGATTCTCATCATTTTTTCAGATCTGCACGGATTAACTTTGAAATAATCATTAACTAAGGATAAAACTTCTTTTTTTTTGTAACAAGTTCACTTAAAAGCTTCTTGTTTAACCATAGGGTATATTGTACCTCCATATAATTCTACTAAAGCCTCTAATATGAATCTGTTTTTTTGAACAGCTGTTATAAATAATTGACCTGATGCTTCATTAAAATAAACTGAACCATCTGTATCTATAAATCCGGCTAATCATCCGCTATTGTAAGTTAAAGGTTTAGGATCTTTTAATACTACCCCGTAAATTTCACAAATTCTACCTAATTGTAGTATTCTTATAGGGTTTCTTATTAAACCATTAATTTTATTAATTAACTTTAATAAACCTACTTTATGGTGAAGTCTATATCTAAGATGATTATTTCCACTTATTAATTTCACAGATCCTCCAAATTTTTGTTTTATTAAATATAAAATCTTTTTATCTCTAAGTTGTGTAACAATTTCTAAACTACAATATCCTTTTTTAGATACTAAAAAACAACCATCTCCATCAATAATCCCAGCCAATCATTCAAAAAATTTTACATTTTCTTCTCCTTCGAAGTTATGAGAAGGTTCAGGTTCATTATCACCCTCTTCATCTTTTTCATCGACTTCGTCATTAATGGAGTCTTCTTCATTGATTTCAGGGTTATCTAATTCTTTTATTTTTAAAACTAGCTTTTCAGATAAAGTGTCGGCATGAAACAATACATAATTTAGTTTTATTATTAAATTTTCTAAATACAAAGTAAAATAGTATTTAAAGCTAATTAATAAAAAACAAAAGTTTATAGTTAAAATAGATAAATAGTTTCTAAAAAACAAGATCGATCACAAACATATGGCCTCTGAAATTCCTACTAACATGCTTAACCTTATAAGTTCTTTTATATAAGGTTTGAAGTTTTCACTTCGTGTTTTGGTTATCTGCGGGTTATCGTAAATTACTAAAATTTTTACTATTGAAATTATAAATTTTCAATCCAACGGAGTACTTAGTAATATCCCCAAAAAGGGGTAGAACTTCCTGCAAATAGTTTGTTGCATTAATAAATAAATTTTTATTAAAGAGCTACGAATATAACCGAATATAGATTTATTTGAATTAGCTGAAATAGTAGTACTTATTATACCAAAAGCAGGCACAATTAATATATAACATTACTTTGGTTAATTTAATAGTTAATGTATTAATACCTAATCTATTAAGAATTAACTCTCAAAAACTTTCGTCTTTGTTAGGACTTTATCTTATGCTGAATCTCTACTCGTTGAATTTTTTATACTTCTAATCTTTGTTAAACCTGATTCAGTTAAATGAGCTCTATCTTGTACTAATAAATAAACTTTTCTTCATTTAAGGTAATTTATATAATTACTTGATTGTAAATGATATACATCAAAATAACGTATTACTTTTTTAGCCGCACCAAAACTAGTTGACCCGTAATAGTATGTATCTTGACTACCTATATAGCCTATGTTTCCTCCGAAAACTTCTTTTATTAATAATAAAACATCATTATCTTTTTGATCTATTTGAAAATTTAATCTAATTTCCGGTTTTGGTCTATCTTTTTTTTCAACAAATTTTATTTGAAAACTAGCATCTGCATCTGAAAACCCGGCGATTCAATGATTATTAAAATCATTAGTTTTATTCATTGAAAAGCTTATGCTTTCTTCAGAATATTTAGAATTAGTTAAAATATTATTTATTACTTGATTAAATTTATTAGTAATTCTTAATTTACCATTAATTAAGTTTAATACTCTTAGAATACCGTTTTTATTAGATATAATAAGTAAATAAGCATTTTTATCTTTAACTTTTTTAACGCGACCATTACATAATACTTCTTTTAAGTAATAAGCTAATTTTACATCACGGGAATCAAATACAATTACTAATTGTTGTTTAGAACTAAAATGACCATCACCATCGATTAAACCAGCCAAATAATGTCCTAATTGTGTATCATTCAAAGGTCTCAAGTGAGTAGGTACGTGAATAGAAATATTTTTTATATTTTCAGAAATTGATTCAGCACTGTTGCGTAAAGTCTCTGAGGTTACCTTTAAGATCCTAAAAATCTGAGGGCTACCTGCAGATAGGCTTCATTGTTTTAACTTTTTGACTGTGGCATTTAAACCGGAGTATTTAAAACTACATAGCGAAGCTATCCCCGCATATAGCAACATTACGAGGCTTATATATTTAACCTCAGGGTGACCAAAGAATCCAAATCCCTTATTATATTATTATTTATTCATCTCTTTAATAATATAACTTAATATTTAAGTTATTAACCTAGATTTTTAGAGGGATCCGACTGTACATTAAGCAGCATTTCAGCCACCTACCGGTGACCCAGTCTGTAGCGATTATTTAGATAACCGACGGTCTTGCTTAATTTGAGAAAAAGTTTTGACCGTAAGACTATTTTTTTTTATTTAATAGTCACACCGATATTGCTCCAGCAATTTATTGTTTCTCTCTAAAAATTATCACAATAAACATTATAGCCAGAACTTAAGGTAGAGGTATACTAAATAGTATTTATTGATTAAGGTCTTAATTTTAATTTACATCTACCTTAACAATTCTCATAGATTAATTCTAAACCTCCCCTTTTTTTCCAAAATTAGATTATAAAGCTTTATTAATTTGTTTAGCTAATTTTATTAACTCTAATCTAGTTTCACTATTTAAATGATCTTTATTTATTAATTTATCATAAAGTGATTTTCACTTTAAATAACTATTTTTTTTTTTAGATACAAGATTATAATTATCAAAATAGATAAATAAACTTTTACAATTTTTTAAACCATTTACTCTTAATTCTCATACATTATTAGCGTTATGAGGAGTAATAGCTCCTTTAACGGAATATTCTTTTAAAATTTCTAATAAATGCTCAAAAACACATTTATTAGCTTCCCATTTTTGAGTTAATATATATCTATATCTAAAAGAAGTACTATTTGATAATAATGAACAAGTAAAACAACCTTCACCGTCAGTTATTCCCGCTAATCAACTATCTTTTAAAGTAGGTAAAACACAAGTATTTATAGGTAATATAGGTTCAAGATTTTTTTTTATTAATCTTTCATTAAAAAAAGCTAAGAAAGTTAAAAATCTAGCTTTTCTTGTAGGAAACACCATATTACCATTAAATATTAAACAAATTAAATACAAATTTTTAATATCTTGTATAATAAATCTATGTGTATTTTGTTTAACTGATTGTTTAATAACTTTACCGAACCCTAGATTGTCTCTAATATAATTTAATATTTCTATATCTAAACTAGATTGGGTAACAACAAAAGATAAATCACCTCTTTTAGCTAAGATAAAAGAACCTTCCCCTTCTGAAAAACCAATAAATCATTCTAAAAATCTTTTACTAGGTTGATTTAAATTAGGATAGTATTCTTTATATTTAATATAAAACGAATCAAAATCAAAAGATCCACTAGAGTAAAAATCAACTGCTGTGTAAATAATTAATAAACTTAAAAAACCTAATATACCGTAGAAAAGATGCTGGAATAAAATAGGATCACCACCACCAGCTGTTTCGAAGAATGATGTATTAAAATTTCTATCTGTAAGAACCATAGTTATACCACCGGCTAACACAGGTAATGATAACAATAATAATACAGCTGTAATAACCACAGCTCATCCAAATAAAGCTAATTTATGCAATTTAATACCAGGAGTTCTCATATTAGCTATGGTAGTTATGACACTTAAATCCATTTTCACCCTCAGATCTCACGTAACTCTGAGAAGATACGCTTACCTGACAATTATACCCCACTTAGCTTGCGCAGGAGAATTATCCCTCTTTTATCGGGCTCTAAAGCTAAAGAGGCATAGGTGAAAAAGTATGGTGTAATTTAGGATGAATTTTCCGGATTATAATTATATATTAACATAGTATTACTGCTATGGTTGGACCATATCTTAAGCGCATCGATAAATCGACACGGTCTATAACGTATGGCCTCTGAAGATCTTACTAAGAAAAAAAAAGTAAGTTTCCTGCTGATTGTCCTAGAATTATATATACCACTAATAATGGTTTAGGATATCCCAGCAAATAGTTATAAATTTTAAATCAACCTCATATTAACTACTAATTTTTTTTTCATAATTAATTATATTATTTTACAAAAGTTTTACAAATATACCCATGATAAGATATATTTGTATCTAACCGCTTAACTATTGTTTTTTGAGAAACCGGGAAACCTTTACTTGAAAAGAATTTTACACATTTACCTAAACTTTCCAATACTATTTCCTCTCTACTTTCAATATTAATTAACAAGATAGATTTACTTAAACTATTAACAGGTTTACTTCTATTAAACTTAACTCTATCTTGTTGTAACATTATAGCTATTTCTGATAAAGTCATAACGGTGACTTTAGCTGTATCTACCAGTTCTCTTAAAAATAAATATTTACCTAAATAATAAGTACCATTAGTTAAATGTTTAGTAAATGAAAAATGACTAATATTAAGTTTAGATATAAAATCTTTTTGTTGTAAAGTAAAATAATAAAGTCTAGATTTGTCCCTATTATACATATACAAAGGTTTAGATGTAGATCCACTAGGATTGTTTGCAACCTTTATAGTGTTTAAATTAAAAGTAGGATCTAATAGAAAATATTGTTCTAAAACTATCTCAGGCCTAAACTCAGGGTAATATGGTAAACATATTACTTCTAATCTAAAACAAACTAGACCTTTTTTGTCTATTAAAGGAATTAATTGACCTATATCTTTATGTGTTTTATTTAAGTAACCTCTTAATCTAAGAGCCAACTGAGAAGATGAACCAACATATTTTTGACCCGTATCTAAACAAGTAAATATATAAACACCTCGTAATTGTGTTTTACTATGAGGTAAACCTAGCTTATCTTCAATTAAAGTTCTAGTTCCCTTTTTATGTAAATCATTAAAAACTATCCTAGGCATATTTATTAAAGAATTAAATGTCTCTTCACTAACTAATATATTAGAGTAAGCTAATATTTCATTTAAGACCTTTACAGTTAACGGTTTACCGCTATTAATTTGAGCTTTAGCTAACTCATGAACATAAACATTATTACCTTTTCTACCTAAAATAAGACCTCAGTCTAGTTTTTTATTAATCTTACGCACGCCAAGATTTTTTCCAAGAGGACCTAGTGTGCTAGGCGTCCCTTTATCCCCGGAGAGGGTAGGCGAAGCCGTAGGGGCCGGATCTTTAAAGGATTCTATTTCATATTCTAGGCATGAACACTCTTCAGAGCTAGAGGATTTATTAGGTTGACTACTATAGTTAGCTCTTATTATTAAACTACCTCCTCTATAATAGTTAAATCTTCCAGGCAGACAAGGATAGTTAAGCTTGTGCTGCGGATATATAAGGCGGCGGCGAAGCCGCCGCCTTATATATCCGGCGACTTTGTAATTTTCATAATTAAAAATTAATAAAAATTGAGAAAAAAAGAACTCGAAATTGATTGCTCCTAGTAAACTACTAACACCCGATAAATGAAGAGCAAATATAGCTAAATCGACACTAGGTCCACTATGACTTTGTACTCCTGATAAAGGAGGATAACAAATATGTTGATAACTTCATTTATATATTATAAACTAATGTTATACGCAATAAATTTCTTTATTGTTCGGACTATACCATCATCCTTCCAAATACTTATTTGTTAGTTTGTACTTCTAGTAATTGTTTTCTTATTTTTCTAATAACATCTCTAATACTAACTAATTTCTCATAATTTCCTTTATTTTTAATATATGATCTAGCTCATATTTTAAATTCTAAAGATTTTACACCTTTCATCGTGTTTTGAAAATAACCGATAATATTTTCAATCGACTTAGAATTAGTAGTATCTAAAATATGATGATTATACATTTCTTTATACTTAACTGGACTAGGGATATGAAGTATTAATCTTATACCTTCTAAAACTATTCTATCCAGTTTTTGAGTTAAGCCAAATCCATGAACTATTCTCTTTGAATCTTTTGAAACTAAATAAAAACTACCTTCAGCTTCTATAAATCCTATAACTCAAGGTTTGGTCATTATACCTTGTATTATAGTTATATTAATTAAAGGAAGAGATACATTGTTTCATACAGGAGATAAATAATCATCTTCCTTTTTGCTATTATTAAGTATAAAAAGTTCTTTATCTTTTTGTTCTTTACTAATTTTTTCATTGTTAAGTATAAATAAAGCTTTCTTAAATCTAAGGTAATCAAAATATTTACTAGTTAATAAAGGATATTTATCAAATATAGGTAATATTATACTTTCTATAAATTTACGGTCTCTTATAAAAAATTGTGCTTTATTATTATCTTTAGTTACAGAACCTACTCCTAGCTCTTTTTTTACATAATAAAGTAATCTTAGATTATATCTAGATTGTGCTAATTTATAAGATAATCCTCATTTACCTTTAGAATAATTTATAGAAAAATTTCCATCACCATCTGTTACACCAACTAATCACTGTTCAAAATAAATTCTAGATGAAGGATGCTCTCCGTTTAGTCTCTGATGGATAAATCTCTTTACCCAGGCGTGTTGTCTCCGTGAATTATACATTTTTACATACGTATTTATGAATATCAAAAAACATGAGTAGTATAAAATTTTTATAAGAATTTCACGCATCGAGGAGAGTTTTATTGCCTCTATGTTACCATAAAGCAACTCCATATCTTCTAGAGTTCAACCTGTACCAACACCACCCTCTATTACGGCAGAGAATACAAGAAGTAATAGACTAGGTATTAATAGTAGGGTCGACTACCCGACCCGTTACCTAGGAATAGGCCGGCAGCGATAAGCCTCCCTCCGAACCGTACGTGCAAGTTTCCCCGCATACGGCTCTCCGTTTCTAAGCTAGATCTTGCGCTTTGTATCTGCTTCCGAATGTTATTGTCTTGTATATTATTTATTCTTGTTCTTGTGTAGACCCGAGACGGAACAAATGATCGGATCGTCCCTCCGTAGGAGGAGGGACGACCCGAGACGGAACAAATGATCGGATCGTCCATCCGTAGGAGGAGGGACGATCCTTTAGAGCCATTCCATCATATTTACCTGAGTGTATTTTTTTTGTGGCATGCTCCGCATACTGAGACCTGTTGCCTATTTAGTTTGGACAAAAGTTCAAGGAATACAGTGGGTTTGTTTCCGTCCTTTCTCAAGTGTTTCACGTGATGCATTTCTGTGTCTCCTTCCTTTCCGCAGATTCAACATAGTTCATAGTATCCTCCTGTCTATGTTTCTAGTTTTCAGTCAATAACTTAGAACGAGTCATAACTAGTAAGGTTGTATTTATCTATTAGTCTGGAGTTTTTCTTGTAACCAGATAGTGTGAAAACCCGCGGGGGGGGGGGTTTATACCCTTTATTTTTGAGGTTTCTAGGAATCTTCCGAATCTTTTGAATGCTTTCGCTCTAGTATCCAGGTTTAACTTACGTGCTAATGTCTTAACACAAGAGTGATGTATGTAGTAATTAATAATTCAGTGTAAGGCTATTAAGTTGTCCACAAATCCATAATAGTTTATTAATCCTCGTATCACCATGTTGTATCTGATTATCATAGATCTCTGATCCAAGAATATTCATTTTGTCATGGCATTAGGTACTAGTTTTACTGTTCCATCTTTTCTTGTGTATGTTTTAATAAACCCTTTATTTTGTAATTTGTTAATGACTTCCTCCACTGGGATACCGAATAGGATATTAGTTTGATTTATCTTTGATTTAATAAGTCTCCCTTTTACTCTTCGTTGTACGATTTTCGAATCTTTACTCATATCTCTCATAATATCGACTCCTAAGAAATGGGCTTCTTCTTTTGTTATATTAGTGATATGGGTCTTTTCCTCGCTCAGTTCTATAGATAGCTGTTCTCTTAAAAAGATTTTACAAGCCTCCTTTACTGAAGTTGCGATTTCTTTGTCCCCTATTAAACCGATTACTCAATCATCAGCGTATCTCACATAGTATATTCTATTACCTTTACTTATTATCGAAGGTATTTTATTTAATTCGGTTCTCAGAGTCCGTATTTCTTTAAATATTAGGTTCGACTTATTTTCTTGGTATTCATCGTTCAATCTAGTCAACTTGTCGGAGAAGTTCGACATCTTTGGGTTAACCTTGGGTATCTCTCTTTCTTTAGTAGAGTGTTTTTCTATTAGTTTTTGCACGAAGTCGTCGAATTCGTTTAGATATACATTAGATAGTATCGGTGAAACAATACCCCCTTGTGGAACTCCTGTGTAAGTATTATATTTAACTCCATTATCTATATATCCTGCTCTAACTAGTTTTCAGTACAGATCCATGAATTGTTGGTCGTTTATGTGCTTTTCCAAGATAGTAGCAAGTGTTCCGTGATTTACATTGTCGAAAAAACCTTTTATATCTCCCTCTATCATTCAGGTTATACCTTTTCATTTAGAAATACTATTCAAAGCTGTGTGACAGCTTCTCCCAGGTCTAAATCCATGAGAGTTTTGATTAAACTTGCCCTCGAAAATCATTTCTAAGATTAATCTCATAGCTTCTTGGACTATTCGATCCTGAATAGTAGGAATCCCCAGCCGTCTCATCTTCCCCTTTCCTTTAGGTGTATACACTCTTTTCACTGATGTGAACCTATATGTTTCTCCTTTAAGTTTCTGAGATAAATCTATTATTGTGCTTTCTCTAGTACCGTCGATAGTCTTGCCATCGATTCCAGCTGTCATGCTCCCTTCATTGGGGCTTAAATTACGGTATGCTAATTCTAGCACTTCTTTAGAACATATCCATTTATATACTTCGACGTACTTTCCATTCCGCATTTCTAGTTCCATTATACGTCTAGCACCGGTTTGGCCTGCACTAGTTGTTAATGGTCTCCGAAACTGGTTTACTTCAATAGGCGACTGTACTCCTCGTCGATTATTTAATATTATCCCTCCGTTACCATAGGAATTACTTCCCTTAGGCAATCTCGTAGTTGATTCTTGATAGTTTATGTTTGATTTAGGTGTGAAGCTTTCATCTTGTTGATTTTGCGTATTAAGTATCCCTTTAATGGAACTCTGACCCTTTTCCGTTAATCTTAATATATGAGCGAAATATTGTCTCAAAAGGTTTAGTTCGGCCTCACTCGCATCCGCAGTCACCTTGTCAAACTTATCTGGCAATTCATCATAGGCATATTGCCCGGGAATCGCTTTTGTAGCATGCTCTGGTCCCTTTGGGATTTCCCCTTCCGGTAAGCTACATGATTTACGGTATATCGGGACAATACCGGTTTCAATACCTGACTCAACTATGTATAGAGGAGTTTGCCCTATTGTCCCTATCATTATGTTAATGTAGTACACATATAGTTGGTTTCAGCTGGAACAACCTATCAATACCCACAACGACGCACGTCAGAAACTAATATTATTAAGTCTAGGGAATCCTTTACAAAGGTAGTTTCCTACCTCCACGGACTATGTCTTCACCCTTATTTAATGCAATAAGGGGCTTCGCGTGTAGTCTCTGAAGATCCTACTCATAATTTAAATTATTTTGGTTTCCTGCATATTCTTCCCATGTATACATAAGTATTACGACTAATTCAGTTATTTGCACAACTTTATGAGTTTATAAACTCCAATTAGGTGTCTATGTATCTGTTGATAGAAAAATTAATTCCAGTTTCGAGAGATTCTATGCATATAGCGAAGTAATAATTAAAAAGTTTACACTTTTTTAACGGCATTCCCCTGGTTTAGGGGTTATATAAAAATAACAAAATAGTAACAATTGTAAGTTTAAGCTGATAATTTATTTAAATGATCCCAATTAAAATAAGTTCTATTTCTATTCATACTATCTCTAAAAAAATCAGTTTTAGTTATACCCTCTTTTGTATAATGCTTGTTTTCAAGCATTAATAATACAATTTCTCTTCAATCTTTATAATCTAAATATTTACTTGAGAATAAAGAATATCTATCTAAATAGTTTACCAAAATTTCAGTAGAATTTTTACTTGATGCTGTTAAAATATAATACTCATTATCTGTAGATTTTTGAGTTCTAGTTAATAAACTACAATTAAGAAATTTAGCTATACTTGTTAAAACATCAAAATAACTATTACCAGTTACAGGATCAAATATTCTCTGCTCAATTCTTAATCTACAAGATATTTTTCTTTTCTTTGCATTATTTTCTACTTTAGTATGTTGTACAGAAAAACTTCCATCTGAATCAATAAATCCGCTTAATCAACTATCATTAGCCAAATAACCCTCTTTTAAAGGTAACTTATCTATATTAGTATTATGATGTTTATTTAATCAATCTATCAATTTATACAATTGATGTATCTTCACGGCAAATAGATTTATCATTCAATTAAATAAAGATCAACTGCTCCTAAAGATCCGGAGGACTCCTATAACTTAAATCCTCACTACTCTCTTCCTTTATTCATATTTTCTTTAATAAATTTAATTTGTTCTAACCCATTTGGAGTTAAATGGAGTTTATTATTCATTAATTCTAGAACTCTTACAAAATCCTTATAATCTAAAAATTTTACTCCTTGTATTGGAAATTTTTGAAATAAAGGAATAATTTTGTCAGTTAAATCACTAAATCTTGTTACCCTGTATTCTATAGCAGAATTAAATAGAATAATTGTACCACATCCTAAATAGTTAACTAAAGATCTTATCAGTTCTTCATCTCTAGAATGTTGAACTAGTTTAAATATTAAACTTACTTGGTAACCTGAACGATGAGTAATAGCTTTAGTTATCTTTACAAGGAAGCATCCTTCAGCACTAGCAAACCCAGCTAGTCATTGAGGATCCTTAATTGAAATATCAGAAACTTCAGGTCTAGGGTAGGCAACAATCCCTGGAAAGGCTCCATTTAAATCAGAAGGAAGACCTCAGTTCAGAGATGCTCTAATTGCTACAAGTTTACGTAACCCTTCTGAATTCATATGTGCCTTCTCTTTAATCAAGTTTATGGCTAATTTAAATAAAAGATAATCCGCGTACTTTTTAGTTACTAAGGGGTAATGATCAAAATGATTTAATATAACATCCAAATCTTTAATGGCTTGTACATAATAAACACAACCTTTAGTTTTTGTAGTTACACTACCCACTCCAAAATAATCTTGAATATTATTAAGAATAGCTATATCCTTTTTATGTAGCCCTATTTGAAAAGTAGCACGAGCTCCTCAACCACTATTATGAGAACTACTTTTATAAACATTAACTAAAAAACTTGCTTCCCCATCTGCAAAACCTGTTAAGAATCAAGGATTAATATTAGACCGAGTCCCCGCCTTATTCATTGAAGAGTAGAATCTTACATTATTTAATTGATTAGAAAGGATTCTATTTTGACTACTTTCAGTTATTTTTGAAAATAGGTCGGTATTAATAAGGATAGATTTATTAATATTACGACAGCCTCTCTCAAGGCCCGCTAGAGTACACCTTAACATTGGTACATTCTCATCCTTAAATGTATTTAATTCAATGCAACTACCGTCTACTCGTTGCTCTTTTACAATAATATATTTTATTTGGCTGGGAAGAAATGTTATTAAATATACTATTGATTTAGATCCGCGATTCCCTATTTCAGTTTCCATCATCTTACGACTTGTTATTATACCTGAATAATTAATTCAGCCACTCAAATACTTTCGTATTTGGCTTAATACCGTAAGTTTTAAGAAGTCCCCGGAGTTTGATAGTTCTTCTCCCACTATTTGTGATATCCTACATCACAGAGCAGGTGTTCTAAATTCACCATTTACTAAATGAACTATTTTCTTTAAACCTACTACAGGTGAAACTACTAATACACAAGCGTTATCTTTAGATTTATACCTAATAAAACCTGATCCTGTAATATATAAAAGTTTTTTTGCTAATGGTTCATTTTTTAAACCAAAAGTTATACAAAACCTTGGGTTATGTTTCTTTTTATCACTTGCATCAGGATTTTGTATTCAAATATGCCCGTCACCTTCAAATAAGCCAGCTAGATATGAATTTAAGTTATTGTTTTTAACTTTTGTACTATAATATCTTTTGTTATTTATTATACCCCCAAGGTAGACCTTTTTCTTTGCCATGTCAGGACCACCAACTAGAAGCGGAAGTAAGAAATTACCGAAACCTCCGATTAAAGCAGGCATAACCATAAAAAATATCATAAGTATAGCATGAGCTGTTATGATACTGTTGTATAATTGATTGTCAGCAATATATTGTACACCAGGACCGCTAAGTTCCATTCTAACTAGTACAGAAAACGCTGTACCCAATAACCCTGAAAATAGGGCAAACATTAAATATAACGTTCCAATATCTTTCGCATTTGTAGATAAGAATCATCGTTCTAACCAACTACTAATAGAAGATTTTAAATTATTTGAAACCTTATAATAATGTTTATGCCAATCTTCAGGATCTTGAATTATTTACATAAACTTTAGCATTCTTCATATATAATATAAATAAATATTTTTTTTTATTACCTCCCGCGGATATATAAGGCGGGAAGGTGGCCTAATTGTAATTTAAATCTGTAGAAAAAGAAGCTAGATAATTACGAATATTAAACAAGATTATGGAGGAATCGAACCTCAAACTTAAGATTTGCAGTCAAAGTGTAGACCATCTACAATCATAATCTTTATAATGATTCTCGGCGGATATAAGGTGGCGGCGGCGGCGGCGGCGAAGCCGCCGCCTTATATATCCGAGAATCATCCCTCCTCCTACGGAGGGGGGCCGATTTATTTTTTATTTATTTTTAATTAATAAATTTAAGATACAAAAATTATACATTTTTTTTTATTATAAATACACAAATATAACATGAAAAATAAAAAAATTAAAAGGAATGAAGGGAATGAAAGGAAATGAAAGGTGACAAATAAAAGGATAAATATAATTGAGCGTATTTATCCATCTTAATATTTATTTTATTATTTATTAGTTTCGTAAAAATTAAAGAAAAAAAAAAAAGCTTTGATTTAAAACACATATTAGTTTAAGGTTTTTCCTAATTTTACGTATTGTATACATTAATTCATTATAATATTTATTTAAGAACGTCCTTTAAAAGGTTTAGTATAATTTTCTTTTAATTTACGAGTTTCATATTTAAGATTTTTTTTTATAACTACCTATAGCTTTGGCAGCTTTTCTCATTGAATTATATTCCTTCCTACTAAAGCACCCTAAGGTTAGGGGAAGGGACAGGGATATAAACCTTAGTTTATAAGTCAATACTAGTTACTTTTTTGTCGGCTAATATATTATTATTTAAATTTATTAAATGCTCACTTAATTTAGCTTTAGTTATCTCGCTATGTTTAAGCCTTATTCTAAAAGCTTACATTTTTTTTTTATTAACATTTTATGAAAGAAGACGTCCAGTTAAGGTTGTAATAATTTTACCTTTAATCTCCGTTCCCCTCTTGAGGGGAGGGGGTCCCACCAGGGCCAGGGCCAGGGCCAGGGCCAGGGCCCCTTGGCGGGGGACCGTAGCAGCCCAGCACGCGCTTGCTCCTTTCAAAGAAAGGAGCGCGCAGGGTTCTAAACTTAAAAATTTAATAATTTTTATATTCATAAAAATACGCCGGAGGCGAGAGATCCGGCTATTTTTAATATGTTATATTATGGTATTAAATTATCAAGAAAATTTTGTTCTTTTTTTTTATAACATCCAATCTATTACAATATTATAGTATCTCTAGTCTGAATTCAAAGTATCTTTGCATTAATTTAGATTTCTAAATTATACTACGTTTAACTAGGCTTTTATTAAAATTAAAGAATAATAACTAGAAAACCTTGCTCTAAATCTGTGTTAGAACCGATATATATTTTCCCTGACTTGTTATATTCCGAACTCGTGATTTTTTTTTTTCTTGACCGTTAGGCCTGCTTTGCTGGCCTGCGCGGATTACTTTCAATTGTAATTTCTTTATTTACATACTACCATAACACCTGAAGTTATATTAAATACACTTTTAAATATAAATCTACATATTTTTAAATATACATCACTATAAATTTTAGGGGGGAGAAGGACAAATTAAAAGTTTTTTTTAGAACGCAGTAATGAGGTGGTTGGTATACCCCGAATTATTCAAATTTACAATAAATGAAGGCTATTCTCTTGTGTATCGGAATACCTGAAACAAATACTATAATTTTTGTAACAGGAAGTTTTATAGGATATTTAGTAAAAAAATTTTTTTTAGAGATTTTTTTTTTCATCTTTAAGTAAATACTAATATTTACTTAAGATGTTTTTTGTTTTTAGATTTTACACTTTATTAATTCACTTTTTTTATTTTAACACAACTTTTTTCGAATGAATATACATTCATTTATTATTAAAATTTTATTTATTATTCAAATACTATCGTTAATAGCTATGTTATACCTTTTTAAAAATGATAACCTAATTCTTATATTTAAAGCTAGATGGTATAATAACATAAATACATTCTTATTATGATTGAAATAAACTTGAGTTTATTTAATTTTTTTTTTTTCCCGACCCGGACTTATATAATAGTAACCGTAGTACTATATTCTACCTTTAAATTAATTTTCCTTTTGGAGAAAAGAAAAAAAAAAAAAACGAAAAGCTTTCACTATTTTTCTATAAAGGGTTGCTACTACTATATCATAAATATACCAATAATACACTAGATACACCTTATCCATATCGTTATTTGTAGGGTTTCTCTATATTAATTTTTAGTTTAGATAATATTTATAGGAGGTATCTTCAAAAAGTTTATCGTAATCAGATAATATAACCTTGTCCCCGGCGGCGAAGCCGCCGGGGCCTCGCCCTTGAGCGGGACAAGCCCGCCCTTATCCCCGGCGGCTTCGCCGCCGGGGTTAGGACTAGAATTCTATTACGTAAGGGTTATTTTTACTGATTTTGTAGTATGCATAAGAATTGAACTCATATTTACGTAAAAATAATCATCATCTTTGGTTAGATGTTGATGATTATTTTTACTATTTATTTTACCTTTTAAATTAACATACTTTTTTTTATTTTTAACAATTAAAAATAAAATTTGAACAAAAAAAAAATATTTTAATAAATAGTACTAATCAATAATTATACTATTTATTAAAAAATATAAGATAAATTTAATTTGAGATTAGTTTTAGTTATTTACAATAGTACTATTATCTGGTTTTTTTTTAAGAATCGAGGCCGAGCCTCGATTCATACCTACGGAGGAGGGGTGAGTCTTTATACAAGATTCATACAATATTAAAGGGCTAGCTATTGAGGTAGGTAAATTTTTACTTGGTAGAACCTAAGTCTTGTTGAAAAGACAAATCTATTAAAGTATTTTCTAGTAGACTTACGAAAGGAACTATAAATACAAAATGTGCAAAGTATAGTATAGTACTTATTTGACCAAATTCTATAAATGGTGATTCAACGTGTTTAGCACCTAATTGCATTAATACTAAAAAATTAGCTACAAAAACATAAAAAGCTATTTTATTCAAAGGTCTGAATTGAAGACCCTTTGATCTTCCTATATCGGCAACAGGCAGTAACATAATGGCTAAAATTGCACTAAACATAGCGATAACCCCTAATAATTTATTAGGTATAGATCTTAATATAGCATAAAAAGGTAATAAATATCATTCAGGTACAATAGCAGGCGGTGTCTGCATTGGATTAGCCATTACGTAATTCTCACTATCACCTAAGTAATTAGGCATGAAAAATACAAATAGGCTTAATACAAATATAAAGATAAAAATAGTTATTAAATCTTTAAATAAGAAATAAGGAGCAAAAGGTAATCTGTCATAATTACCCGATACACCTAAAGGGTTACTTGCGTAACAAATTCGACTGTACATTAAGCATTCTATAAAGAATACCCACCGGCGACCCAGTCTGTAGCGACCATATTTTAGACAAAGGTAAGGATTAATATGCCCGACGGTCTTGTATTAAATATATTAATCTTTGACCGTTTTCACCTGGCATTGCCAAACCAAAATATCGTATAGATACTCTGATTTAAGTCTCCTGTCGGAAACTTAAAGATTCAACCTTGAATCTTACAACTACTTCTATATATATTATAATCCTAACTTGTAAAGCATACTAGGTACCATATATGGCCAAACTAATTTTCTTAATAAAGGGAGAGATTCTTGTTTAATATATAATTGATAATTTTTATTATTTTTATGTAAGCTACTTTTTAAATTAAACTTTGAATCTAAAGCTAATGACAAAAGTTCTACCTCTTCTTTTGTGAAACAGTTAGTAGCTATTCTCACACCAGGTTTTCAAGTACCATCGTCCATTATTCAAAGGGCTAACGCCAAAGGAGTTAATAATTCATGAATATTTTTAGGTATCACTTTGACCTTATTATTAGAGTAAAACAATTTATATAGTCACATTCAACTTGAAAACCCTAGGGTACCAAAACGATATCCTTGATAAACTTTATCCCTGTATTTTTGCTCGAAAAGAACAGGTAAGTTTTTAGTACAATAACCCCTTTCATATAAAAAACCATGTAGCCAGAATATATATTCTTTATGTTTTACTTGCTGTCTAAATCTTATTCTTACACCTCCATTTTGCAATCTCTCAGCGTGTCCATCCCCTAACAATGAACCTACTATAACAGAGATAACCTCCTCATTGTGAGGACCGATTCGTGTATTGGGTTTAAAATTAGGTAATATAAAAGCCAAGGTTGTTTTAAGAGATGAAAGAGCTTTCATATATAGAAATTTAGGGCCAAATAACGAAGACCCTGCAGTGTCATGGAGTGCTATTAAGTGCATTAAAGCCAGCGCAGCCAAGACAAAAGGTAATACAAAGTGTAATGCAAAGAATCTATTTAATGTTGCATTATTAACACTAAAACCACCTCAAATGACGGATTTATTACGTATAACATTTAACTTATACTTACATTCTCAAGAATGTATTTAGACTATATCTTAAATCATCCCCGGCGGCGAAGCCGCCGGGGACGATTTTGAGGGTATCGTGTTGAGCTTATTGTTGGTATAACTCACTCATTAGTCGTTGAACGTTTTTAATTCCTTTAAATTATACCGAATTAAACTTCGCTACAAATAATCTAATAAATCGGTGGCAATTTTCATTAGATGTCCTTGTAATTTTCCTCATTTGCCTCTATATTATAAGGTCATACCCACCTTATTTATAAGGAGCCCTTTACAGTTACTAATTTATCTATATTTTTTATTTTATTATGCTTCAGGATAATTTAACTTTTTATAACGTAAACTTTCACGCAAACTATTTAATCATTTTACGTATTGAATATATTTTAACCCTACTAAAGGATGTAGGCCAGAAAATGAAAAAAAGTTTATAACTTTTTGTATATCGGATTTAGAACTAACACCAAATTGGCTATAGTTATTGGATGTATTTATTTTCCGATCTGTATTAAATATTAATTTAAAAGCTTCAAATAAATTAGTATGTATTCTTTGTTTTAATTGAAAACAACCATCATTATTACATTTAATAAAAAAAGAACCTTCTGCAGCCGTAAATCCTACAATTCAATTTCTAAAAAAATGTAATAATGTATAATCTAATGAATTTTTAGGAATTTCAAAAACAGTAGGTATATTTTTTATATCCGGAATTTCATTAAACATCTTAATATCATTTTTTAATACATACATAGCTAAATTAAATTGACCAATTCTACTCTCAGTTAAGAAAAAAATATTATGATATATAAGCAATGGAAAAAATACCTCTTGTAGATCTGTTTTATTAATTACTAATTTACAAGTTGGACTTCTTAAATCTTTATAAATAGTTATTTTACCTAATTTTAAAACTGAATGAATATATTCTAAATTAGAAATATCGTCTAAATGAAGGGATATAACCAACTTCATTGTAATAAATCCTTTAGATGTTTTAGTTACTTGGATATATCCATCCCCATCTATAAATCCTACTAAAAAAGCTAAAAAAGAAGAAGGAATTAAATTATATTCTTGTTTACTTAACCTTAAAACCTTATTACCTTTATTTAAGGCATTTTTATGGACAATACCTATTGTTGGTAAAAAAATATCCTTGTATAATGAAAATAAAATAATAAAACTAATAGATAAACTAATAATTCATGTAATATTTTTTGACTCGACCACATCTTGACCTATTCAAGGTATAGCACTGATTAAATTAGTAATACAAATATAACCAATTATTATTAAGTGGTTGTTTTACATTGAGAAAATTAAAGTTAAGAATTTGTATCGTTATTTTAAAGAAGAGTAGACTTTTATTCTTTTAATTCACTGAGCAACAACTAAACCTTCCTTATTTTTTACAGGTTTACCATCATTTAATCTTTTTGTTATAGAATCATTACTTACATGTAAAAATTTAGCACATGAAATTCCACTTGTAAAGTAATTAACCAAACCATTTAGAAGGCAAACTTTTATAATATAGGTAGATCTTATATATTTTTTTTCAGTTATTACCATAGCTCTACCTTCAGAATCTATGCTTATTAAAGGATCCGATTTGATTAAAATATTTAATTCTGATTTAGTATTATCATCTAATATAAAAGGGTTAGGATTAGTAGATAATCTGTTATTATTCATACTGTTACCTAAGTCAATTATAAGTTCTTTACCTTTATTAGTTAAATATTTACCTTCTAAGATTAATAACGCTATTGTTTTAAAATCTAGATAATCCTGGTATTTTTTAGTTCTAAATTCTATACTATCTAAATAAGGAATAAGTACATTACAAATAAAATCAATTTGAGATATTTCTAATATAGATATAGGTCTATGACCACTTTTAATTTTTTTATTACTAATATTAATTAATTTAGTTGTACTACCTAACATATAAGAATGCTCATCTAATAAACTTAAAATAAACTCACGTATTTTTTCTAAAACTAGTCTATTAACTGTAGTAGTAACAAGTGAAACATGAGCAGTCATATCGTGCTTATTTAAATAAAATGATCCATCACCCTCTAATAAACCTACTAGATAATTACCTGTAATTACTATATTATGGTCCACAGGTAAAGAAAAATTTACTCTTTGACTATTCATACCTTCTTTTAATTTTATAATATTTAAATTAATTTCTTGTAAAGTTAATTCACTAGATTTACGATTTCTAAACATAAAAAATGCTTTTTTAAATTCAAGGTAATCCAAGTACTTACTAGTGTTTAATGTAAATTTATCAAAAATTGGTATTAAAACCCTCTCAATATCACTTAATTGAGAGATTGAAAAAATTAAAACATCTCTCTCAGTGTTTAATCTACCACAACCTAATGTGTTTTTTATATATTCTAAAACTTTTACATCATCTTTATGTAAAGAAATTCTAAATACAAACTCAAAACCCGAAACTTCCTCTTTTGCGTTTTTTCTTATTCTAATTAAAAAATTAGACTCTGCTTCACAAAGGCCTACGAATCATTCTAAAAATTTAGTATTTAAAGGCGACTCTGGTAATTCTTTATTGACACCCGTTAATAATGCATTAATTTTATTATATTCTCCAGCAAAGCAGGTTCCAGCCGCGCAACGGTGGCCAGAATCAAAGTCTTTGACCTTAGATTTAAAAAAGATAAATACTAAGTAATAGTATACATCTAAATAAATTTGAGATGAATAAATAAAAAACCTCCCTTCACTTCAAAGACCCCCTCTCACTCCGTAGGGGTGAGAGGGGGGTGCCGTGAAGGTAGGGTGGCCGGGTGATATTAAAAAAGTAATACATTAAACCTTTGTTAGTAACAACCCAGTATGAACAATTTATTTAACTAAAAAAAAAATTTTTTTTTTTGTTTACGAACATACAGAAACATTTACTATAATTAAAAAGGAAGGAGGCGCGACTCTCCTTACATTAAATCACTTTAATGGTTAGGACTATATCTTTATTTTATTAATCTATATAATAAAAATATTACTATATAAAAAAAGTTCAACGTACCACGTATAGTCTCTGAAGATCCTACTCCATAAAAATTATATAAATAATTTATGTTTGGTTTCCTGCTGATTGTCTTATATCTTATAAGAGTTTCCAGCAAATAGTGGTATTTTATTACAGCTATTACTTCGCTGTTTAACTGTAGCCAAGTCTTTAATTTACTCATTCTAGCTATAATCTTTAGCTTTTCATGTTTAAAACAAGTAAACCATGTACTTTATACTTAATAAAAATAAATTACAATTTAATATAAAGCCTTGTGTCTCTATATAAAAATATCTTAAATATAAAAAAAAAAAAGACTTCGACTGTACATTAAGCATCATTTCAGACACCCACCAGTGAACCAGTCTGTAGCGGTGTTTTACTCTACCGACGGTCTTTATATAAAACAAATATATTTAACCGTTTACACTAGTATTGCAACATAATATTTGAAAAAGAGAGTTTTAAGTAAATATTGCCTCGCTTAAATTATGCTACTATGTATAACTAATATGTTTAAAATTAATACTGAATTCCGTAATTTTTTGTTCTTCATCACCCTCTTTCGCTAAATTCTCCCTACAAATTTGATTCCATGACAAAATATCCGCCACAGCCATAGCCCTCGTATTACCCTGAAGGGTATTACCCTTAAAATGTTCCTTAACAATTTCCTCTAGTTTTACCAAAAGCCTTTGGGTATGAGGACGCTTTTTAAAGATGGTGTTTGTGAATACCTTCTGAACTGAATCAGAAGAAATCTTCTTTCGTATCTCATCACGTTTTAGATTTAGAGCTGATTTTTCGTTCAGTCTTCTAGGGCCTATACGCCAAGAGTATCCATCATGATGAACACTAGATCTCGCTAGTAATAAATTAATAAAAGAATATTAATACAACAATAAAACATACCTGTATACTTTTTATCTCTAATTAATGAAGGAGGTACCCTAGGCTTAGTCTCATCAGATTCCGCGCCTCCTGTTCCCCCTGCGAAGCGGGGGGAATAGGCTGAGAGAGTTCTCGAAGTAGTATAGTCTAGATGTTCAGGATCAGGGGTCGAACAAGAAGATTACACTAATAGTGTATCAGTAATAAGAATATTAATATAAGAATAGAACTTACACTCAGTGTTCAATACAGTATCTCCAGACTGATCAGTATATTCAGCCTCTTTAGGTTCGAAAGTCTTTGCTTGAGAGTTGTTCGACAATAAAGAGTTGATAGTGTTCTTCCCTTTAAGTTGAGAAAGTGAAGTACTAGTTTTGTCATGATCTTGACAACGGGTAGAGACTAACGCCTCAGAACTAGTAGGGAGACCATCCAACCTAGGAGTTTGAGATGAAGTAGGAACGGGTGGACACCCCCAGCCATCAGTGTATTGTGCAGTACGGTAATCCATGATTAAAAGAATAACTAATCGAATATGATTGACTTTATAGAAAGCTCGTGAACTAATGGCTAGCCAAAAAAGTAGCTCGATAGAAAATAAAAATATTAGCTAGGAGTTCTTCAACTAAGCCGGGAGAACTGGAAGCTTAAATAGTATTTGAAGCGGAGAAATTCAATACTCAATAAAAGATTATGCTTCAAAATGAAGAATAATTATCACACCAACTTACGTAGGCTTATCTAGGATCTAAGTACACCAATATTTTCTTATACTAGGTTATGACCAATAGATAAGCATAAACAAATCACATGGTGAAATATGTTGTTCATCTATACCATCTTCAGATCAATCTCAAAACCATACAGCATAAATCGCTCAAAATCGACCTAATCACCTATCGCCACATAGTTCAAGAGTCATACCATAAAAATCTAGCAATCTTATTCGTTGTTGTATATATTGTTGAATGAAAAATTACGTAGACCTAACCTGTTTACGACGATAATTGGATCATAAGATAAGGATATTTAATGAAAACAGGTTTACATATTTATACTCCACATTGCCAAGATTCCTTCCGTCTATATACCCAATGAAAACTCTTTGGGGAATTTCCTTACTATCTAATTCGGCATCAAGCCTGTCATATTTCATACACTTCATTCTTGCCACTTGTCTTCCTTATCACACAATCCCCCCTCATGATTATTCTACCAATAAAAAAAATGAAATGACTACATCCCTTACATATAAATCATACGATCAAATCCACTTGACAGGTTTAGCAGCCGAATACGAGATGATCGCCGAATACGAGGCTAAATCAAGTATGTATGACACATCTTATTATCTAGATGAGTCACACCTTCCCTTTCTAAATAATGAGTCACACTTTTTTTTTTCGGAGCATTCCTTTTAGTCTTGTGACAGCTGATAAACCAATAGATTCACAAATATAAGCTAAGATCTTCTTGGCTTTTTCAGATACGAGGTCGCATGGATATTCACCTACCAGCCTTTAGCTGGTTCTCCACTAAATAATCGTAATCTTGACTACCCCCAATCTATCATACCCCGGCGGTGCGGTGAGGTAAAAAAAAAATGAGTCCATGACACGTCATCCTTATCATAAGCATTAATTTAATCACCCTCGTCTACTGAAGACGCGTCATCCTTCTTGTCACCTTACGTCATATGAGAATTTATATCCAATCATTTTAGCTGCGAAGCAGCCCAGCGCACCTGTAAAGGGTGCGGCTGCTGGGCTATTTCCTTATCTTTTGTTTCAATTAGGATCATCTGGTTTTTTTCACATGATAATCCCTGGAGTCTTACAGATTGAGAATGAGTCATTTAAAATTCCTTAATCTAAGAAAATAATTATCGAAGAACATTGATACCTCCGATCTTGCTTAAAAATCAAATGAAAATTTACATGAGATATTGGAAAAGAAAAGTATATAAATATGAACACTGATCCTATACCTCTTCCTAGATTAACTACCTCTTTTTTTCTCTACAGAACACAGAATAACCATTTGTCACCTTCAATATCCATCCACACTTAGACAATCACAACTTATTCAGCCAAATACTATCATCAAGGCTACTACTTCTTCGGCGACAACTCAGCAAATTCAAAAAGTATCGACGACAGTTCCCCGTATTGAGGGGCTTGAAAGCATTATAGAAGACCACCCTTTCGTTAATATTAGACCACTATTATATCCTTCAGATATTAAGGCATACCACTCCCTATGGAAGCAACCTTTGATTCATCTCGATCAAGACAATTATGATACCGATCCACATACCGATTTGAGTAAAACTCAAGACAAGCTCCTACGTATTACGAAAGCTCAGCCATCGTATGGAATACACTATGGAATATTCAATAAGAAGGACGACATAGAAGGGGAGCTAATAGGCGAAGGAGGGGTGAAGATATCAGAGTCTTCCTGGCCTTCCATTTACTATTCATTCAGAAAGGGTTCTGAAACTTCAAGATGGATAAATCCTTTTATATTTATGTTGTCAAGGCATTGGTGGAGTCTTCCTCGTAAAGAGAAAGAAATTACAGTATATTCCTTCTCTATTCCCCACGATTTCCTAGGAATCCCGAGACCTTTCGAGCTATTGTGTGCCGATACCAGGTCAGATGACCAGGAAAATGCAAAGCATCTAGAGGAAAGTTCCTTTAACCCTTGCGGAACATTACCGAATGGTCATACATATTGGCGACACAGCTTGAAAGTTACTGTCTCTACGACCCAACCCATCCTGGAAAACCTTTCCACGCCTATTCAGCCGTCCGAGCGCCTTATATATCGAACACTCAAGACCCCCTTGGATGTTGAGCCACTCTATTCCATACGGAAACAATCAGAAGCTATGAAGCTTTTAGGTCACCATTTCCCTGATCAAAATAGCGATCGAACTCGAAAGGTACTCCTAGCTGAACAATCCGACCTTGAAAAAGTGCAATACGGAATCTTCTTAAAGGAGAAAGACGGTAGAGAAGGGGAACTAATCGGCTATGGAGGGGTGAACGCATTTAAGGGTACTTGGCCTTCCCTATTTTACGTCTTCAAGAAGGAACACTGGAACTATGGATACGGCACTGAGTTCGTCAAAGCCTTCATGATATTTTGGTGGAGTCTCCCCCGTAAGGATGTACAGTTAAGAGTATTATACTCTTCTATTGATTTTAGGGAAAAACCTAAGGTAACAGAACTAATAGTAGCTGATACTAATAAGTACAATGAGAGAAGTATAAAGGTTCTACAAAAGGCAGGGTTTGATGAGTGCGGAGAATACGTCAGGGCTGATACTATATATTGGCGGTACCCACCTTTCCATGTCTAGGGTAGAGATTTTAGTTTATACGGGGTCAATACTACAACCAGGTTTCTATATTTTTGTATGCACATATGCTCGTTTTTTTTTTAGACCAGAAAATGATATAAGACAAGCAAAAAGTCATATTATCTTAGGTACTTTGCAGGTTGACGAGTTAGAATATTAAATAAGAATTAACGATATGTAAGATTATATTTAAGAAGTTTTTTTTTTTATTAGTTATACATTTGAGGTAAACAATTTACCTCACAATGACATTTGCCCGTAGGGTAAAACATACAAACTTACTTATTATGAAGATAATAAGCTAGAATAACTTTAAATTCGTATATTCTATTAGTTAAATTAATTTAACCTAAAGTTCCGACTGTGCATTAAGCATCATTTCAGACACCCATTAGTGACCCAGTCTGTCGCGATCATATATATAACCGACGATCTTAAAGTTTAAACTTCTTTGATCGTTTTCACTAACATCGCTAAATAATTTTTATACACCAACTATAAAAGGTGTAGTTACGTAATAACTAAATAAAAACTATTTTACGTTCTCGTCAGAACGTACCATTTTAATCTTTTGTTTTCTATAAAAATTACCCAATAGATTTTTACTCATGGAACTATAATTTAATATAAATTAATAATAAAAAAAAAAAAGGATAATAAGTGGGTATTAGATCCGTTATAAATTACAAATATAATACTGTGATATTTATTTATCGTCAGAGTTTGAGAAATCTTTTACTATTCATTGTTTTTTAACTAAATTTTTCTCAGTTTTTAAAGCCCTTCTAATAGTTTTTTCACCACAATTTATAGCTTTAGCTGCTTCTATAATTGACGAGTATTTACCGAATACAGTATCATTTAAGTTGTATAGAATAACGGGTCTAGTATTAGTAATACATTTATTTCTAGTCTCCGGAGACATAGGTGGTCTTTTTAAAGCCGCTTCTCTCATTCTTTCTATAGTTTCTCTTGAGAATTTTTTTCCTCTGTTTAAACCCCCTGCCATTTTCCGTCTGACGTCACTATAAATATCTTTCATTTTTTGACGATCGATTTCAGAATGTTTATAACCAAAACTAGAACCTGCCTCAGTTAAAATATTATAATTTGGTAAAAAGAGTTTTAGATATTTATCCTCTAAATCTAACAAATCTTTATTATTTTCCTGGGTAACAATTTCAGGAAATAAATCCAATACTATAAAAGCAAAATTTTTAATACCATATTTTTTAACTGCAGATTTTACTACTTTACTACCTAAAAAATAAATAAGATGTCTACAGAATCTAGAATAAAATTTATTAGTTGATGCAGAACCAATATAGTAATCTTTAGTTACTTTGTTAAGTATCATATATACCCCACTTAAGCCCCTAGTATGTTTTATTACTTCCTGTCTAGTAATTTCGCTGACGAATCCGTCCCCTAAATTATCAAAAACATATACAGGATTCAACCCTAATTCTTTTATTATTGAATCTAATCTATCAGAAATATTAATTTTAGTGTTACTATTATTAATATTAGTACTACTATTATTATTTGCTGTAGAATAGAATCGTTTATTTATAACATATCTTGGTCTATTATTAAATAAACTTGACTCCACTTGAAATTTATTGGCGTGCTGCGTCTTGTTTAAAGTTTTTTTTGCGTAATATACTGTGTAAAAACTAGTTGAAAACTGACCCCCACATAAAATTAACCAGAGTAGGATTATTATTCCATTACAACCAATAATATAAATATTATTGAATATATAATAGATTATAAATATAAAATAGACTGATGATATATAAATACTTATTTTAAATCATTTTGGGCTACTAAAATAACCCAAAAAGGCTGTAGCCATCATCACTATAAGTATAACTGTTCCTATAGCTCAAACTAATGTTCTTGGAGATCTATAAGATCCATAGTAGATACCTCTACCTATGTGTAGATACACTAAAAAGAAGAAAGCTGATGCTGTATTACTGTGTAAGTAACGAACTAATCATCCATTATTTACATCTCTCATAATCAGACTTGGTTCGATTGAGTCTGTGCCGATCGTTAAAAAAAGTTTGTTTATGACCACTTATGAACTTTTGGCTTTCCATACAAACCCTTTAACAAAAGGGCGTATATTTAGTATCACTGTACTAATAAAATTCAATCAGCAGTATATTTTGCCGCACACTGTAAAGCATTAAATAATAAATCTCAAATAAAAAAAAACTTACTGTGTTATTCCTTATCCAAAGGAATAGATCTAAATAAAAATTTATTTTTAAAATTTTTTCCTGTATCAATATATCTCCCTATTACTCTACTTCCTCTTTTTAAACCTATAGCTTCGTGTCCGTCCCCATATGTAGAAAAAGGTGAACCTTTTAACTCTATATATTTGGCCGAAGGCGTTTGTTCATTCAATTCATAAATATAAACAGAAAAACCTTTACGTCCCCCTTTAGCTATAGTAAATTCTCTTACTAATTCAAAATGACTACGTCCACTTGAAAGATCGAAAGGAGGTGTTTGAGCTAAAAGTTTAGATATCGATTCGTCAGAAGGCAATTCGGTTTTGGTTAGGCTAGTTGTATAACGGAATTTATTTGTGGCAGAGGAAATTAGTAAAGCAATTTTTTTACCATCAGGTAAATAAAAATAACCTAACTTATGTATAATTACCACTATTACTCAATAAAGATAATCTTCTCCTTTTCTACTAAAAAAAGTCATAGATTCAAAAAAAGGTACAATATAGTGAAAATTAATATCTACAGTATAAATTACCATAGAATAAACACCAGTTCCTTGGTTTAAAGAATACTTTATCACTTCTTTACCTTTAGGTAATTTTAAAGTATTTATTAAATATTCTTCAATAGCTTGTAAAACAAATAAATTTTTTTGATTTTGAGCTATTTGAAAATAAGGAACAAGATGTTTATAACCAAATGTTCCTTCTCCCTCAATAAAACCCAATAATCATCACTTGTTAATAATAACTTTATTTTTCAAAAAATTCTCTTCCTGTGATTTTATTATCAATCTTCCACTATTCATTGCTTCTTTCAATTTTTTCAATTTAAGAAGATCTGTATCAGAAAATTTATTGTTTAACATACGCCCATTATAGATACCACTTGAATTTAATTTAATAAAAGCTGCATCCAAAAAATTAGCAAAATCCAAATATTTTGTGGTCTGTAAGGGATATTGTTTAAAAATAGGTATAATTACTGAGTTAATATCTTCAAATTTTTCTACATAGAATCTAGCAGATGAACGAGTTTTTGTTATTACAACATTACCTATATCCAATTTTTCTTTTATTTTATACAATATATCTATATCGTCTACGTGAACTTCAATAGTAAATCTTAACCCTACAGAAGTTCAATTTCTTTGCGGTAGAATAGAAAAATTACCTTCCGCGTCGGTAAAACCTACCAGTCATTCCAAAAATTCCTTAGATGCTAATGGTATAATTTTTTTTAAGTGCGAAGGAAGATCGTCTGATTTATTATCTAGCCTGGAAGGCAGAAAAAAGTTTTTTAATTTTTTTACTGCTTTATTTTTAAGTTGTAACGGCGAACAAAAGTTAATTAAGGATCTGGGGCCACTCATAATCTACTAAATTATTAAAATAAATAATGATTATAAATTTTATCCTTTTTTCATCGATCCCAGCACCGCAAGCCAGAGGCTTGCGGTGCTGGCCCCTAGATTATCTATTTTTCATTAATCCTAGACGCACTATCTATGGGCTTAGATGTAAAAATATATTTACCCTTATATAATCTCCCGGTATCTATATAACGATTACAAGTATTACTACTTGATTTTAAACCTAAAGCTTTATGCGCCAAACTATAAGAAGCAAAAGGAGAACCTTCCATTAACCCTTCATTTGTATACAAATATACAATTATAGGTTTATCAGATTTATTTGCTATTCTATATTTACGCGCATTATCTACATGAGGAATTAAAAGTTTAACGTTAAAAGGTGGTTCTGTTTTGGAAATAACATCAAATTTTTCAAAGATATTTTCAATAGCTTTATTTATATCAACTAAATTATTGTCTGTGCTGTATCTTTTATTAAGAATATCTGAAATATCTAAAAAGAATTTCTTACCTTCAGTTGAATAATAGTATCCTTTTATTTTTAGTATTAGAGCTATTTTTCATAATTTAAAATCCACAGATTTACGTGAATACATGTTAGAAGAATCTAATCAAGGTAAAATATGATAATATAAAGCATCTATACTACTAACTACTATAGATACGACATTTGTTTTAATATTTGTCGCACTTGTTACATTTACAGGTAAGATATCACTATCTTTAGGTATATATAAATTAGACAATCCAATTAAAAAAGTTGTTATTGCATTTAAACTTTCTTGACTTGTGGTTTTTTGTGCTACTTGAAAATATAATGAAGATCCGGTTTTAATTCCAAAAGTACCTTCTGCTTCTATAAATCCGATTAATCAATTAGGGTTTATTGTAATTTGAGGTCCGGTAGTTTCATATTTAAAGACCATTCTACCTAAATTCATACCATCTTTAATAGATAATATTTTTTCCTTATTAGAATTTGACAAATTTACATTATTACTTTTAGCTTTAATTAGAATAGCAGAATAAAAATCCTCAAAATCTAATTTTTTAGTAGTATGCAAAGGAAATTGGATGAAAATAGGGCACAATACATCTTTTAGTTCTGAAAAACTTTGCACTATAAATGCACAACTATTTTTATTTTCTTCTATAACAATTCTTCCTATATTCAATTTAGATTGAATAGTTTTTAGAACTTCTATATCATCTATATGCAAGTTTATTTTAAATCTAAATCTAATATAAACTTTATCTAAAAAAATAGAAAAGTTTCCCTCTCCATCAGTAAACCCTGAGAATCAGAATAAAAACTCTTCATTAGCATTTAATTTATTTGTATTAACTTTAGTACCTATTTTCACTTCGTCATCGAAGGTGCGGGGTGAACTTTTTTGAAGCGCTTCGCTCGGGTGAGCGACCGAAAAGTTTCTTATTCCTCTAACGAGCTTATCAGTAGACACAAAAGAATATAATGATGCTAAAGGTATAGTAGTATTTCCTTTTACAGAGAAGGAATTATAAATAGTAGAAAATTTAGCCTTGCACGACGAAGTCCTGACAAGGAGTGTGCTAGACGTCCCCGGCGGCGAAGCCGCCGGGGCCGAAGACTCCATTTTATTTTTAATACCCAATGTTCAAAAATTTATCGATAAGTGTTTTGTATCGATAAAGGATAAATATATAATCATTATTTATTATTCTTTTCTTCACAGAAAAGTTTGGACTATATCATCTATCAAATTCTAACTAGACATTTGTAGTCAAGCGTATAAGTCTCTGAAGACCTTATTAACAATTTTTATTAATAAATTTCCTGCTGATTGTCTTAAATTACACTAAAAATTAAGGTTTTCCAGCAAATTACTTGATTTAAAAGAGCACATTATGAAGTATGCTCTATAGAATTAAACGCTTCTAATACGTTAGGATTATAATGCATAGCTAATGTTACACCCGTAACGATTTGTACTACCAAACAAACAGCCAACAAAGACCCAAAATTTCATAAATAGCTAATATTACTAGGTTCTGATGAATCTATAAGATAAGAATTAACCAATCTTAATAAAGGATGACTTTTTAATATTCTCATTTTAATTTTTTTTTTCTTTATTTTTTTTTAGAATTTTTTTTTTTCTAATTGTGTATTATATACAGTTAACTAAGAAAATAGTAGGTATTAAATTAAAAAACTATTCTTATTCTAATACCACCCGCGGATATATAAGGCGGCTTCGCCGCCGCCTTATATATCCGCAACCTCGCGGGAGGGTGGCCTAGTAAAATATTTTTATATACTAACTGATTATATTACAATAAGCATGCTTAAGTGCAAAATTACCTTAAATCTCTGAACATTATCCGTAATATACTCCTTTTCAAGGAAACACATCAATGTGTGCTTGGGTTTAATTAATCAATTTAATTGATTTAATTACTTTAATACCTCCAGGGCCAGGGCCCCTCACTTCGTCACCGAAGGTGCGGAGTGAACTTTTTTTTTTTGAGGTATTACTAAAAAAAGGACGCTTCGCTCGGGGTGGGTGGCCGAGTAAAAATATTTTTGCTAATGTGTACATAAAGAAACAAATAAATAAATAAATTAATAAGTTTATTAATCTCTACTACGTTTAGATGAACTAGCTACGGTTGAACTAAAATCTCCCATTCTTTTATTATCAGAAGATTGAGGGATATAGCTACCACTAGATCTTGTACTTTTAAAATCATTAACTAAAGTCATTTGGTCAGTAAGAGAATCTCTTACTTCTAATAATGCTTTTTTTTCTTTTTCAAAGTCTGCAGATTTAGAATTAAGTTCATTAAGATTTTTATCTATTTCAGCTATTTGTTTATGTATACTATCAGCTACCCCTTTATATTCATATCTAGCAGTGCTAGATTCTACTTTATTACTAGAATTATCAACATTACTATAATTAACTGCATTACTAGAACCGCTTGCATTATTATCTTCAATAATATATAAATTAGGTAATTCAGGATTAATACATTGATTTAAAAGATTTATTAATAATATCAATAGATAAACTAATAATAAATAATGTTGGTAACGTAAGAAAATATCTTTTAACTTATAATAAAAAAAGTATAAAGAAAAAAAAAAATTAGATTCTAAAGCTTTATAATTTAAATTACCTACCGCTGCTGCGGCGGCTTCGACGCCACCGCAGCGCACTTTAAGGAGTGGGCGGCTGCGAAGCAGCCACGGAAGGGTGACCGAGTAAAAATTAACAACACCTCATGAAATAAGAGTTAATATAAACATTAGTACTATATCAAAATTTAATAGTGTTAAATAAGTAATTAATAAATATACAACAAAACCCATTAAAATATATAATGCATAACTAGTTACAATTCCTGTACTTAAAGATGCTATATTTTTACTTAATTTTATAAAACCTAACTCAAGACCAAAAGGTCCTAATAATTCTATACTTCCTTTATCTAATACTTTAGTAGTTTGTCCTCCTAAATTTAAAACTAAATTAGTAACATATTTATTATAAAACATTTCTACTAAAAATCTTTGATTGAAAAAACCAAAAATATTGTATCCCAATTTAGAAAATTTGAAAATAATTAGAGATTCTGGTAATAATTCTGAAAATATAATAGCCAAAACACTTAATGAAATAGTAAAAACTAAAGGTAATAATTTAAATAACACAGGTACGGCAAATTCAGTATCTAACATTATTTCGTGAACAGGATGAATAAAAATACTATTATCTATAAAAAAACTAGATCCTAAACCTATAAATATATCTTTAGTTAAATAACCAAAGAATACTGAAAATATAGCTAAGATTACTAAAGGTAAACTTAAAAATATATCTCCTTCATGAGCTTTAGGATTAACAGAAATTAGTCCACCCATAGGTTTAACTATGGTTACTAAAAAATTTGGGAATATTCTTAGTGTAACTTCAGGTTTTCCAAAAAAATATCGAACCCCATATAAATTTATAGATCCATTAGGTGATGTTAAGAAAGTTAAATATAAAACTTTTACTGAATAAAGTGTAGTAAACATAGCACCTATTACAGCAATAACATATACAGCTATACTGCTGAAATAGTATTGACCAAAAGCAGATTCTAATATAAAATCTTTACTATAAAATCCTGTCATAAAAGGGAATGCAACTAAACTAAGGCTAGCTATTAACATAATAGAATAAGTTAAAGGTAAATATTTTATTAACCCTCCATATCTTCTAAAATCCTGGTTATCTCCAACTGCATGAATAACCGCACCAGCTCCTAAAAATAACAATCCTTTATAAAAAGCATGATTTACTAAATGAAATAATGCTAAATTATAAGAAGATAACCCTATAGCTATAACCATCATCCCCAATTGCAAAATTACTATCATAAATTAATATAACGTAACCTGGACCATTCCTTTATTAATCCTGATATTTTTCTCATTTATCTTTAAAATTTACTCATTCATTAAATTTTACAATATCTTTATTTTTTTTACTTATTCTCATTAAATAAAATTGTTTTATTAAATTAACTCTTTTCATTTTTTCTGTTCTTAAGGGATATTTACAAAAATAATTATCTATTAAATTAAATAATTCAGCCTTTCTATAGATAACATATTTAAATGCTTCTAATTTAGGACTAGAAATATCCACTCTTCCTCCGTATATATTTATTAAAGGTTCCAATAAAAATTTATTTTTTTGAGATATACCAATAAAAACTTGTCCTGATGATTCATTATAATATATTGATCCATCACTATCAAGAAATCCACTAAACCACCCATTATTGAATGTAATATTGTCAGAATACTTTAATTCTATATCAAATTTTACGCAAAGCTTATTCATTTGTAATAAACGTGCAGGATTTCGAATTAATCCATTTATATCGTTTATTATTGCAATTAAACCAGCTCTATTTCTTAATTTGTATTTAAACGCATAAGCATTTGAAACTTGTTTAACAGATCCTCCGTATCTTTGTTGTATTAAATATAAAACTTTTTTATCTCTAGCGTCCATAGTTATTTCACAACTATTATATCCATTTTTAGACAATAGAAAGTAACCATCTCCATCTATTATTCCTGCTAATCATTCTCTAAAAGCAAGATCATCTAAATCTGTATCTTTATTATCTAAACTATTAGTTTTTATATATGTAGACATATTTTTACTAAATATTAAGCAATATTTATTTTTTAATAAAGGTGACTTAGGTGAAAAACGAGTTTTATTTATAAAGATTTGTGTATTTAAGATAAATAATTTGGGCATTAAATTAATTCAATCTAATTTAATAAAGACTAATATCAAACGTATGGCCTCTGAGATTCCTACTAACTTTCTAGTAACTTCAAATTTTCATTTTATTAACACAGACATAATGTTCATGTATAACCTTATAATGGTAAATGAATTAAAAAACTTGAAATTACAGTGATTATTACATAAATAATCACGAGCTTTGGTTATCTGCGAATTAACTATAGTAATTATATTACATATAGACTCTACGCATATAGTTTGATGCCTAAATATACTTGAATGGTACATATATTTTTGAGCCAATTGACTCATTGTGGAATAAGCAATAACTTTTTTAATATCTTGTTGAAATAATCCAACAAGTGAACTAAATACAGTAGTAATAGCACCTAATCATAAAGTTAATAATAAAACAACTGAACTATATTCTATTAAAGGAGATGAACGAATCAATAAATATACACCAGCAGTAACCATAGTAGCTGCGTGTATTAAGGCAGAAACAGGAGTAGGACCCTCCCAAAGCTCACGGTGTAATATATAATACATAAATATAGTAATATACTTCGAACACACCTGTCAAATAAATAGAGCCTCCGACTGTACATTAAGCAGCATTTCAGCCACCCCTAGGTGAACCAGTCTGTAGCGATATTTTAAACTACCGACGGTCTTAACTACGAAAAATATTGACCGTTTTCACCTAAGTAGCCTTTTAAGCAAATAATGAAAATTATTTTCATTATTTTTAATAAATAAGAGCTATAAAAGTAAACAAATAAAAAAAAGGCAAAAAATTTTTTTTTACTCTTTATCTTCATCTTTTTTTTTTAGATTAGCTCTACTTCGCCTTTTATTATATTGTTTTTGCAAACGCATATAACTTGAGTTGTGATATCTTTCTCTATCATTTTCTCTTATGAACTCTTTTTCATCGTCAGATTTATCCGAGAAAATCTCCCTACGCCTTGCATTTATCTCAACTTTTCTTTCTTCATATCCTATTCTACGTGTTCTATTATATATATCCCTTAGTTTACTTTCTTCCTCTGGAGAAAGATTAGCATATTGTTTAGCATGTCTAGCTCTGTCAGCTTCTAGTCTTTTATTGTGTTCTTCTTCAGATAAATTATGAACTCTTCGTCTTTCATTTTTAGCCTTTCTTAAATTTTCTTTATGTTCGGCTATTTCTTTTGGTGTCATTTTGGAATAGTTAGCCCGTCGCCTTTTTTCCTTTTCAACATAATGACCTTTTAGTGGGTTAGGACCACCAGGTTTTTAGGGGGCTTACCTCCTCCTCCACTCTCGGTCTTACCTCCCAAATCCGAGGATTTGGGAGGTTGAATACCTAACATCTTTAAAACATAACCTTTAACACTATCAACTATCAATTTTATAAGATAAAAGGTAAGCTTTTCAACATAATAGAAGAAAAAACACGCAAAAATCAATAACAATACCACTGAAATTAGAAATAAACAATTATATAAAAAAGGGTAATTATTTTTAAATTCTACACTTTTTTCATAGGTTACAAAAAAAGAAATTATATTTAACCAGCAAATAAACCCTAAATATCCGTATAATATATTGTATATAATAAGATAAATTTCTGAAGTGTTAAATACATAGGGAGAAAAATCTAAAGCTAGTATAATAAGAGAAGGAAAAATAAAAAAAAAACCACGTGATAAATAGGAGATAACACTAAACACAAATCTTTTATTAACACTTCTAAAGCTAAAACTCATCCATGTCTCTTCAGATTTAATAAAAATACCGAAAAAAGATAAGTAATCTTGTTATTTAAAGAATTCTTAAAACTTTTTATTAATAGTTTTACAAAATGAGTTATAAAGTTTAATCATATAGTTTTATATATAAAGCAATAGGCGACTCTTAGTATTACTAGACCTCTATTAGTAAACACAAATTTTATACCTTTATATAAGATTAAATCAAATAAGTATTTAGCTGCTCCCCTCTTATCTATACCTTTCCAAAGCTCACGGTGTAGTATATAATACATAAATATAGTAATATACTTCGAACACACCTGTCAAATAAATAGAGCCTCCGACTGTACATTAAGCAGCATTTCAGCCACCCCTAGGTGAACCAGTCTGTAGCGATATTTTAAACTACCGACGGTCTTAACTACGAAAAATATTGACCGTTTTCACCTAAGTAGCCTTTTAAGTAACTAATGAAAATTACATAACAGCATTTTAGTCATAAATAAAAATTGCATTTTAAAATTAGGTATTTAAATAATATATGCTAAAAGTTTACTTTTATTTTTTTTTTTCATTTTTAATTTACATACTTCCGTCATATATTTGGTTTAAACCTTGCTATATAACTCGTATAAAGGCTATGGCCAATTCTTACCGTAACACTATTGTTACGGTTGAATTAATTACTAATAGTTAATATTATTCCATCTTTAACTTTTAATTTAAGATATTAATTTAAATGATGCCTTCCTATCTCACTCCTTATTATTTTAATAACTACTATATAAGTAAAAAAAAAAATATTAAAGCACAACGAGTTCTCTTCATCGGCACCTTGTAGGTGTGTGCGTTAGACTAAAAAAAAAATCTCCGGTTACCTCAAGAGGAGCCTCCGCCCAAAAAAGACGGTGGGGAGGACCGAAGCAGCCGCAGCAGCGGGAGGGTGGCCAAAAATGTTTCTTCAATATACAAAAGTATTTTTTTTCATAAACGTAAACACCTGTGCGTAGTTGAAACTCTTTAATATGAAGGTGAGCTTTTAATATTATTAATAAACTTATAAAAAAAAAAATAATAAAACACAATAAATAACTCAAACTATTAATGTTTTCATAATTTATTGTAATTGTGAGTATGTGCGTATAAAAATTTTTTTAACTCGGCGGCATATCCGCCGTAAATATAACCAAAACATCTAAATAATAAAAAAGTGATGAATTAATTATTAAATTATTAATTCTTTTAATCAATCCCTAGCTCATTTAATTTATTTATTTATTTATAAATAAACAAATAATGCAATATCTTACACACAAGCTAGAGGCTTTTGACCATTTGGGACTTTTAAGGGTATCGCCATAGGTAATCAAACGTGAAGGCCAACTTGTGAACTTTTTGCCATAGCACCAATTAGTAAACATATTCCTATTATAGTAATAACGTTTTCATTAATATATGGAGCAACTGAAAAAACCGTAGCATAATCTAAATTCAAAAGATTTATAACCTTTCAGTTATAATTTGGACTGTATCTTCACCTTATAATATTTATAATTATAAGGGTATAACGTGCAGTCTCTGAGGATCCTCTATATATATTAATATATATTTAATGTTTCCTGCGGATTGTCCATTCTTACTTTTTTTAGGCGGTGCGGTCCTAAAAAAAGATTTATTCACTTTAATGTTTAAGGTCTGTTTAGCAAAAAAAAAAAAAATGTTTACACAGTATACCTATAAAATGACTTTAGGAGTTTCCCGACATATAGTTATATAATAAGAGTAATATTACTACTACCCACGGCAATTTAATTAAAATGCAAAGAATCTAAATGTGAAAAATCAAATACTTTTCGCTTACTATTAAAATTATTTTTTATATTTTTTATCGTATCCAACTTTTCTTTATTTAAATTTCCTTTATGTAAATCTTGAACTAAACATCAATCTTTATAGGCTAAATACTTAGAAGAATATAAAGGATAACGATCAAAATATTTACGAACAATTTCATGACTTCTATAATTATGAGCCACCGCAACAAAAGCATAATAGACTTTATCCTCAGTTTTTCGAGTTCTAGTGTATAGATTAACAGTAAAAAAGGAAGCGATTTCACTTAAAATGTTAAAATAAGAACTTCCTCCTTGATCATATGAAACATCCCTAGAATAACTTTGTTTCACTTCGATTCTAAAAGAAGTTTGAACTCTTGTTCTTAAAAATAATTCATTTTTTTTTGTATCATACACTGTTATACCAAAACAACCATCAGCATCCGTAAAACCGGCCAATCAATTATTACTGTCTAAGGGAGATAAATCAATGCCTAGTAGAGGAATTGAAGAACCGTCTCGTTCATTTATTCAACTAATAGCTCTATGTAAAGCCTCTATTTTAGGTGTACGCATAAACCCATTAATTAAATTGATTATTTTTAAAACTTCTTCTTTCGCTAAAATTTGTAATAATACAATACCAGCCTTCTCTCGATTAACTACTTTACCTACTTTTAATTCAACAGATAATTTTTCAGCTAAAGGTTTATCATTAATATTAAAAGCAATAAGAATTTTTGGCCGATGAACAACTTTAGTTTTAGAATTTGGATCTTGGACACCTATGTATCCATCACCCTCAATTAATCCAGCTAAATAAGGTCCAAGAAAACAATCTCTTTTAACTTGACTTGTTGAATATCCTTGTATTTGATGATAAGAAATAGATCTTTTATATTTTGGTTTTATCGCATAACTATAACTACTACCACTACCACATTTAGAAACTTTATTATTTTTTATCTTACCTAAACATCATAAAATAGCAAACATACCAATTGTTAAAAAGCAATCCCCAACTCTATTAGTTAAAAAAGCAGATAAAGAACTTTGATTAGCCGCAATTCTAGTAAATCAGAAACTAACTAGAAGATATGAACAAACACCTACCAAATCTTTAGAGTATATATCCGTATATTTGGAGTTAAAATATACTCCCTGTACTTTATAACCTAATTGGATTTACAAAAAGCCTTGGTATATTTAAATTAATTTAAATATAAAGATTCCGACTGTACATTAAGCAGCATTTCAGCTACCCACCGCTGAACCAGTCTGTCACGATTAATAAAATAACCGACGATCTTTAAATTAACTCTATTCATTTGATCGTTTAAAACGATGTTGCTAGTAATAATTAAAATTTACGTATTAAAATATGTAATATTTATAATATATTTTCTATTTTATTATTATCTAATATATTTTTATTACTAACTATAACTAAACTTATACTTTATACAACATTGATTTATGCATATATGGACCTACAATATCTATTAACTTGATTTTTTGACGCACAGGTATATATATAACTCATTGATCTTGTAATTTCTCTTCTAATCTAGTTTTCAATTCAAAATTTTTATTTAAAACAGTTTGAAGATATTCAACATCATTTTTATTAAAAGATCCGAGGCGGAGCCGAGGATCGACCCTCCTCCGAAGGAGGAGGGCCGATCTAGTATGAAGAATAGTTTGATTATGTACAGATTTACCTCCGTCATCCATAATTCAAAATGCTAATCCTCTAGCTGTTAAAAGTTCTTCCAAATTCCTTGTAATTACTTTTATTTTGTTTTTATAAAATAAATCATGATAGTAATTTAAACAAGGCATACCTAGAGTTCTAAAATACAGCGATTGAGTTATAATACCTTTTTTTTTCGGTTTTCTCTTTTTAATAAAGTAGGTTCCGGCATAGCCGCCGTTAAAGGTTCGAATAATTCATATAAACTTTTTAAATATTCACTTTTTTCGGGATAAGATTGCTCTATTCGAGCGAAGCGCCCTTTTTTTTTTTTTAAGTAATTCTTGCATTATGGGTTGGTTTAGGTCTATCTATAAATCCGTCACCCAGTATTACTAACCCTTAAACACTTAAGCTAATATTTATTTTTTGGAATTTGACCCTACAAACCTCCCCCGTCCTTTGGACTCTTCAAATTTTATTTTAGCTATAATAACTGTTAATTTTTATTCACTAATTCTACCTCAGTTCATACCGCTTTTAAGTGTTTTAAGGTTTTTCAATCCTTCAAGTGTTAAATGTTCCTTATTTTTCAAAATAACAGAAGCTTTACAAAAATCTTCAAAATCTAAGACTTTATTTCCTATAATAAGGTATTTTTTTTTGAATGGAATAATTTTTTCATATATATCTGAGAACTTAGAAACTATATATTCCCCCTGATTATATCCTGATGGAGCTAAAACATATTGTCCACAACCTAAGTAATCAGGTAAACTTTTCATTAAATTAATATCTCTTTTGTGTTGAGATATAAGAAATTTTAGTCTAACAGCACTTTTTATATTAGTCTTAGATTTATATATATCTATAAAAAACATCCTTCTCCACTTATAAACCCTGCCAATCAGTTTGGATCTTCTATTTTATTTTCATTAGTTGAAGGTCTCAATACAGGTTTAACATCAGGGAAAGCTACTAGAAGTTCCTCGGATAATCCTAAATTCATCGAAGCTTTAATTGATACAAATTTTTGTATCCCTTCTATTGTTAAATGTTCTTTTTGATTCATTAAATCTACAACTTTTTTTAATAGTTCAAAATCAACCTGTTTAGATGTTAGTAAAGGATATTTCATAAAGTATGGGATAATTATTTCATTTAAATTTTTAATAGATGAAACTTTAAACTTAACTCCTTCTTTACTCATGCTACTTATTGAACCTATTCCACCTAAAGTTTTTTGTATTAATTGTAGTATAGATAAATCTTTTTTGTGTAATCCTATTTGAAATATAGGTTCTACCATTCAACCAGTTTTTCTTTCATTCCTTTTAGATATTCTTACTCTAAAGCATCCTTCACCATCTGTAAAACCTGCAATGAAATTACCCTCTAAATTTAAGAGTTTATTATTGTTAATTAACGTATCTTCAACAGATGTACTATATAATCTAGAAGGGGTTAAGGGTTTAAGTATTATACCTAATAGTGCTTCTTTTTGAATATCAGTTAACATATAATCTTTTTTATATTTAGCTGAATATTTTATATCTTTAGCACTAGTAGAATAATATTTTATATTATTTTGCATTAAAGAATTAATACTTTTACTTGAAGACAATCTTAAATTGCTTCACATTGTTAATTTATTATGTGAATTATTTAATTTACTTTGTAAAGAACAAGGGATATAAGGTTTTATAATTCGACTAAAATTATTGAAACTTTGATTTTCAACATAAAAAGCTACTTTACCTTTACTTTCTAATTTATAATAAATATCAATATTATATATATCTTTAAATATTTGAACTATATAATCCAAATTTTTATTATTTAAATTAAAACATTGATTATTAGATATGTATAATTTACCTGTATTATCTAAATATCAAACACTCAAAGATAAAGGTGTTAAATACTCTTTTATGTTTAAAGGTATAGTTTTTATATCACATTTATAGAAGATTTTATAAAATCACTCAAACTGAGTTGAATAAAAAGTTTCTGCTTTTCAATAATATATTATTTTATTCTTTTTAGATATTATTTTATTTAAAACAGGTTTTTTAGATTTACAATACCCTAATTTAATTAAAGAATTATAAAATTTAACTAAATATTCTATATTTCCACTACATTTAATAAATACCATTCTAACCCCTTTTTTATCTTTTTCTAAGTAAGAATTGCCCAATAAAGATCCCACTATTAAAGAAAGATTATCTTGATTATTTACACTTGATATACTTCTAACTTTATTAAATAATGTTGACTTAGTGAAATTTAGTCATTTAAGGCTATTAAGGTAACCTTCTCATCCAACAAACATTAATAGATAATTATTACCAGTTACTAATATAATCATCATGAAAGTAAATAAACTTAAATAACTAAAAAATCTCTGATTATGCATATAGCCCAATTTATTCTGCAATTGATTTATGGTATTTAAAATACTTAGTTAACAAAGGTTAATTTTATTAAAATTTCCTACCTGTATTCATACCTGATTTTATCTCTCTAATGGAATTTATACCTTCTACGGTGAGATGAGAACGGTTAACCATTAAACTATGAATTTTACATCAATCTAGGTAATCGTAAAGTTTTACACCTATTATAGGGTTTTTGTTAAAAAAAGGAATTATTATATTGGTAATATCAGAAAAGTCAACCATTGAAAAACTAACAGCAGACTTACCGCCATACTTGTAAATTTTTCCTGATCTAAAATATTCAACCATTTTTTCCATTAATCTAAGATCTCTACTATGTTGAGATATTCTAAATCTCAATTGTACACGATAACCTAATTTACTATTGGTTGATGGTATACGAACATCAAAGTTCCCCTCAGCGCTAACAAATCCTGAAATTCAATAAGGGTCCAAAATTACATTATCGTAATTAATTACAGGTCTTTGAACCGGAGTATATCCAGCAAACTCTGATTTTAATTTGTCGGACAAACCTAAATTCATTCCAGCTTTGATGTTTACTATTTTATTTAATCCTTCAACAGTAAGATGAGCTTTATTATTTACTAGTTCTACCGCTTGTTTAAATAATAAAAATTCAGCGGCTTTTTGAGTTAATAACGGATATTTTTCTAAATGAATTACCAGTTTATTTAAATCTTTAATTGAATCTATTGAATAATTAACTATATCTCTGTTACGAGCTAAATGAATAGAACCTATACCACCCAAATATTCTTGTAACAGATATAATAAATTAAGATCTTTTGTGTGTAAACCTAATTGAAATTTCAATTGAACACGCCAACCTAATAGACGTGTTCTATTTATATCTACTATTATACTAAATGAACCCTCACCATCTATTAAGCCAGATAAGACTCCGGGATTTACGGTTGCAGAATTAAAGGTAGAAAATTTTTTTAAATCGAATTGCTTAAATGGGATTTGGGCTAAGGAGTTTCAACCGTGTTGCATGTTGAAACCGAGACTTAAACCTCTGTTTTTTTCAAAACCCTTTAGAGTACGCCTTAAATCCATTAAATGTGAATTAATAGATCTACTGTCGTCTACTCTTTGCTCTTTTACAATTATATTATTTAATGTTGTTGACTTAGATACACGATTGTCCATTTTGTTTTCACAAATCTTAAGACTTATTACCGTACCTGAGTAATTACTTCAGCCACTCGTCGTTTTTCAACTACAGTTTGGTACCTTAAGCTTTAGGAGTTCCCCGTAATTTGACAGTATTTCCCCATAGACGCGTTTTCCCCTAACGCGACCTCACTGAGGATCATTGCTCATGTACGATATTGAATATACATGAACTAAAGAACTTATAATCAAAACAGGTATTAACATAGATACTGTTAAGCTATCAAATTCAAAACCTCATATAATATTAATTCATTCCGAATCAATTCATCTAAATAATTCAATTGAGACCGGTATATTATTAAATCCTACTTCAAAAAAAGCTAACATAGCTAAAATTGTTGTAACTATTACATTACAACATGTTATTAACTGTGCACCGCGAACCCCAACTTTTCTACCAAAAAAGCCAGAAACTATAGATCCTAATAAAGGTAAAAATATTATACTTAAATACATTATTTATATTCTATTGAAACACTCCCTCTTAATCTGTAAAAAGCGACTAGAATACCCAAACCTATTACGGATTCTGCAGCTGCTACCGCTATAATATATATTGCATATGTTTGGCCAATTATATCGTCAATGTTAAGTGAACTTACCAATATTAGAAATGTTATAGACAATAACATCACCTCTATCGAGATCAGCATTAATATAATATTTTTTCTATTTAACACGAAACCTAAGATTCCTATTAAAAAAAGTATTAGTGTAATATTCATTGTATATTTATAAAATTTAAATTATTGTAAAATCCCTATATTATTCAATACAGGTGAGAGTATGATAGAGTCGAACTAACATCTTTAAGGACTAATTAAATACACCTACAGGTTTTACCTATTAAACTAACACCCTTTTTTTTTTTGCTTTTTCTTATGCTTTTTCTATTTCTTTAATTTCAATTTCTTTACCTTTTAAAACATCTGAAATTTTAAAATTTCCTCCCGCGGATATATAAGGCGGTGGCGGCGAAGCCTTATATATCCGCGGGAGGATGGCCGGAAAGATTTTTTTTACATATTCAGCAAAATTTTCTCTTTCAGAATTTAATTACAATTTTTCTAGTTTTATTTATCCTCAGCCTAGCTGGACTGCTAGGCCTACGGCAGGGATTTATATTTATTTTTTTTTTATACGAGTTATAAACTTACTATATACTTTATATTAGTTTATAATAATCGGATTATTATACTCACTTAAAAATACCTCCTGGACCAGGGGGCCCGGGCCCCTCACTTCGTCACCGAAGGTGCGGAGTGAACTTTTTTTTTTTGAGGTATTACTAAAAAAAAAAGGACGCTTCGCTCGGGGAGGGTGGCCGAGTAATTTTTTTTTTGTAGTTTAAATGAAGAAATATTTAAATTATGTTGTTCACTATATATAGATAATATGATTCATCTTAATAATGGTAATAAATTCGTGTTACTGTTATTATTAACACCACTAATTTTTTTTTTTACTTCTCCACTCGTAGAAAAATCTCGCTTACAATTAGTACTATAAGAACGTATATTAGTCTTGTATATACACCTTGTTGATATACTTAACTGTAAACCCGTAGAATGATAATTTTTAGTAACCGGAGGCGCATAATAAAACTTTTTTTTAGTATCAATAGTTTTAAATACTTTAGCTTATTCCTTACTAAATATTTGTAAGTACTATAGAGTCATCATTTTCAGATTTATTGATAGAACAAAGATAATAAAAATATGTATGATCAAAATCAGGATGCTCTAAGTCATAACAAGCATCTTCATCATAAAAATCATAATTATCTAACTCAGCAGAACTTCCTGTATGTGTAACCGCAAAATCACCCTCTTCGTCTACAACATTACCTTTATTAGCTTTTACATCTTCATTTAATAAAACATTTCTATTATCAACCTCATTTTTATTAATATCACCGTTTACTTTTATCTGATCACTGTTATTTTTATTTAGTAGTACTATATAGAGGCCTAACTTCAGTTATATTTGATACAGGTTTACTTGTTTGTATACCAAAGAATTTAAAACGTAATTGATCATATTCCTCTTTACTTAACTTATTTATAACAAATAAAACGTCTTTATCACCATTTATTGTTCCTACTTACCTTATTATTTTGATTTATTAATTTTCTAAGGAACATAGTCATATTAAAAATTAAATTTGCGAATAATGGTTTTCTCGCTTTTTCTTCTTCTATCTAATTAAAACATAAATTATTAAAAATAGCATAACCATAATTACCATAAACCTTATTTAAACATTTATTATTAAAAAAATCATAAGTATAAACTTCTGTAATTGAGTAATAATCACCAATATAGTAAAAAAAATCTACAGCGAAGCAGTAAAAAAAAAAATCTTAGATTTTTTTTTACAGCTAGACCTTCGGTCTGCGCAGGATTCTATAGCAACCAGGTTCTAAACAATTTGATATATGTCTGAGAATTATAGTAAAATTTACTAATAAAGGCTCTATATCACTTAATGCTACGTTTTTTATATCTATATTTACAGAACCTGGCGTATTCATTTCTATAAAATATAGAAAAGGTTTCAAAGGAGGTAATAATAAAACAGATTTTTATTCACCACTTTGCTTAGTAAAAACTATATTATACGGTGTTGAGTTAATAATCAATTTATCTGGATGATAACTATCACCACTTCTACGTAAATCAGAATAAAACTTAAGTTTATTTAAACCAAAAATTAATACCTCCATACCCCCTCTCACTCCGGCGGCGAAGCCGCCGGGGTGAGAGGGGGGGGGGGGGTGCCGAATGAAAGGAGTGAAGTAGAAAACCCCCTAAAATTTGCATTTACATTAAAACCAAAATACGGAACTGAAAATTTGTAACCTAAAATTTTATTAATCATTTGTTTGTTAATTTTTGTAATTTATTTTATGCTGGAACAACAGCTTGCTTAATCTTTTTTCGCTGTGAATATTTCTCAGATGCATTATATAAGATTACTCTTATAAATTCACAATAAATATTATTATTAAAAGGTTAATTTTTGAAATACATAACATTCACGTAGGTAAGCGGCACATTGCGGCTCCACAGCAAACGCAAATAACCAATCTACAGCGAAGCAGTAAAAAATCTTAGATTTTTTTACTTTACTGCTTCGCTGCGTTGTAGATGAGTGTAAGAATCGAACTTACATCCAAGTATCCGTAGTACTAGGTTTTACCTTTAAACTAACCCATCTTATGTATTTATTTATTTAGGAAATAAAAAATATTATGTATTTATTTATTTAGGAAATAAAAAAATAAAAAATAAATAAATACATAAAAAATTCTTAAATATTGTTATATTTTGAATTAAATTAAAATAAATTGTAAAGAAAAAAAAACAAAAAACAAAATTTTGTTTTTTGTTTTTTTTTTATTAAATCGCTATTACGAAACCTTAACTGGTCAGGAAAAAAAAAAGACTAAAGTAAAAATATTATTAATTTAAAAAATTTTTCGTCAATTAATTAACCCATTTTTCAATCCTTCAAATGATTGAAACCCTAGTTTACGTAATACATTTTTACTTGCCAGATTTTCATTTCTAGTATAAGCAGTCAATCGTTCTTTAACTTGTAAACTATCAGAATAATATATAGAAGAGGAAGATACTGGAATTTCTACATTTTTACGAGGAAGACTACCTCAAAATTGCATAAAAGCCTTTCCAAATTCAGTTGCGTACCCTTGTCCTCAAAATTCTTTTTTGAATTTGTAACCAAATTCAGGTCATCCTGTACTATCAGACTTAAAGTTATGTACTCCACCATCCCCGATAAGATCACCTTCTGAGCCGTCAAGGTTTTTTAAGAAGATAAAATAATAAACATTATTTTTATCCCCTTTAATTAGACGTCCAAGTTTATTTAAAGTTTCACTTATATTGGCATCTGGTTTACCTCTACCTGAATCCGTCATAGCTTCGGGCTGTGTTCGAAGAGAAAAGTAAGCATCTAAATCTGAATATTCGGGTTTTCGAAGGATTAATCTATCAGTATAAATAATAGGAAGTTCACCATTAACAACCGGAAGTGTTGTTAGTACATCAGTAAAACCTTCATCATCTTGGCTTGATCCTGTTCCATAGATTAAATCAGAATTATTTGGATTAGGGTCAGGGTTTGAACCATTAGAGTTGGATTCTCCATGGTTTGAATTACAACTACCGTTTTCTGAATTAGAAGTTTCACCATTAAATAAGAAAGGAGAACCCTTATAAATATAAATTAATGATAACATAAAGATATCGCTTAGCAAAATATAAAAATAACTCTCTCATATTTTACTTAAGCATTCATTATCTCTATTTACCATAAAATTTTGTAACAATTTTACATTATTAAAAATTAATAAAAAATTTAAAACTAAATATGTATAATCGCCCAAGATAATAAGCAATAAAGGTAGAACTAAGATAAAATAAATTAATCTAGTTTTTATAAAATTTATATTAAAAACACTAAACATTGCATTTTTAAAACTAGAAAACAATATTTTAAATAAATCTTTATAATCAAGCTTAGATTTAATAAAGCCTAGTATTAAAGTAAAAGTGAAATAACTAAATAGAAAAAAAAAATTTATATGATTTTCAGCTATAAATGTAAAACAATAGCTGAGAGATAAACTTAGTGCTAAATTAAAAAAAATCTAATTTAGACTCTCTAAGTTTATTTACTGTGCTCTTTAAAAGGGGTACAAATAATAAAGGAGTGAGGTTTAGTGGGCAGGGCCCTGGCCCTGGGGTGAGTGAGAGATAATTTAATTATAGCTTAAAGTGTATGTAATATATGACTATTATATTATGTAAAAAAAAAATCCTTCCGCGGGAGAGTGGTCGGAAGTAATAAAAAAAGGGGCCGTAAAAAAAATTTTTCGACTGATTCAATAACAATAGGCATACTCGAGCGCAAAATCCCACAAATCTCTTAACATTGTACGTATAAAAAAAACTCCTTCCCTATTAAGAAAAACAGAGACTTGATTCAGTCTACCTGGATCGTTTTACAGCTTTTACCTAATTATTATGGTTACCATTAGAATAAATTTAATCGCTACTATTGGATTCGCTACCACTACTATAACTGGCCTCGCTTTCGTCACTAGAAGAATCTAGATATCCTCCTTCTTGTAATAAACGGGATTGATGTGCCATTAAATCTTCTAATTCATATCATTCTTTTAAATATTTATCTATTAATTCAAATTTACGATAAGAAGGTCCATAATATTCTGTAACTACATCATAAAAATCCCCAAATCAAGGGTGTCGATTTGCAGCTAAGACATCAAGTACACGAGTTAGAGTTCTTCATTGTTCAATACGAACATTTAATTCTTTATTCGCATTCCGTACTCAAAATTCTTGAAAAGTATTTTGTGACGTTACTTCTGATATTAACTCAGGAAGTAGAGAATATCCTACAAATTCCTTTCTACAATATATTATGGTTTCTAATTCTGAAGAAAGAAAAGGCATTGTAGAATAAGGAGTATCGTAATATAAAACCTTATCATCTATAATTATACTAGGTTTAAAAATATCTCTAGGTATCATAGAGAGTATAGATTCTCTATGTCTAAAAGCATCTCTAGGTATCATAGAGAGTATAGATTCTCTATGTCTAAAAGCATCTGTAGGTATCATAGAGAGTATAGATTCTCTAGGTGACGTAGGCATAAAATAAGGTTTTTGAAAACCTGAAGGAAAAGAAGTAGTATACTTTGAAGGGTGAATAATAGCATCAAAAACTTTAAAATTACATAATAAATCTACAATATTACGTTGTCTAACCCCAGGGTGGGCTTCAGGGTTAGGTGCAAAAGGACTAGGTTGATTAGAATAAGATACTTCATTAGATATAATGTTTACAACACCATATGTAGAACTCTCTGATAAACAGATACCAGAGCAACCTTCACCAGTATTAAGCAATCTTATAAGCTCTCCCCTTGCAATCATGTCAGAAACTTTTCCAACCCACGGGCTTCAATACCAATAGGCATACTTGAATGTAAAATTCCACAAATCTCTGAACATTGTCCGTAAAATACTCCTTCTCTGTTAAGAAAAACAGATACTTGATTCAATCTACCAGGATACGCATCACATTTTATACCCAAAGAAGGTGAAGCAAAAGAATGTATAACATCATCAGAAGTAATTATAAATCTAACATGTGTCAATACTGGAATTATAACTCTATTATCTACTTCTAGCATTCTCAATGCTCCGGGTACTAAATCAAGTTCGGGGACTAAATATGAATCAAATTCTATAAAATTATTTAATTCATCTACAAAATCAGGGTATTGATAGCTTCAATATCATTGGTGACCCTCTACTAAGACTGTCATTGCAGCATCATTAACTTCATCCATTAGATATAATAATTTAAATGAAGGGAATGCTATTAATATTAATATTACTGCTGGTGTAATAGTTCATATTAATTCTATCAAAGTACCATGATTTAAATATTTATGCGATATAGCTGATTTAGTTCCAACATAATTTCAAATTATGGTAAACAGTATTCATGCTACAGCAAATAAAATTAAAACTAAATAGTACATAATATTATCATGTAATTCAACTAATCCCTCCATTTGAGGAGTAGCACTATCTTGAAAATATATACCCCAAGGGGAAGGTATATCAAAATTTATTTTTATATGATTCTTTAAAAGTAACATAAACAAAGTAAAAAAAAAAATATATCTCTGTATTTATCGAACAAATTTATAAATATAATACACTAAATAAAAATACAAAGTCAAAGATAAAGATTTAATATGCAAAGCATATTATTTCCCTCTTCCTTACCCTCATATAATAAACCTAAATTATAGAATATTACACTATATAAGTAAAAAAAAAAAAATTTTTTTTTTATCTTATAATCTTAGTAGTTTTACATATTTACAGATAATTGATATAAGATTAGGTCAACTATATGCGAAACCACCATTTAAGCTTTTAAATGTACGATACGTAATATCATAACCAGCTGCTACTTGCAGCTCAGGAAGAGCACCTCGATTATCCCTTATTGGTCGATATATCCTAAATTCTTCAGAAGAAGTTAAGCGAAAGCACTCAAATTTTAATGATATACTATTTAGTAAAGCTGTACTCCTTTTGTGAATACATTAGCCACAAATTGATATGTCCATTTAACATATAATTTACCTTTATCTTCATCCCCCCCCCTTATCTCCTTACCCTTAAGTATATGTCTTCTAATATTTATCTTATTAGCTACTTATCCGGCAGTTAAAGTGCTAATAAAATTAAGGTTAATATATTAATTAAAATTAATATAACAATCAATATTAAAAACTTTATCTTCTGGAAATGGTAAAAATTTGAAAAATTCATTAAAAAAAATAACTATCTTTAACAAGATTCGAGGCGGCAGATATATAAGGCCTTATATATCCGAGAATCGGCCCTCCTCCTACGGAGGAGGGCCGATTTAATAAAATAAAAGAAAATAAAAATATAATATACTATGAACGGAATATAGAGTCACGATAAATTATAAGTATTGGTATATGAAATTCTTATAACCTACTAAAAAGTTTTTTTTTTATTATAATGTATTTGAGCTAAATAAACAGTAAATACTGCTCTCACAAATAAATACTTAGTATACCTATATAGGAAATATCTTTATAAATAATCATAAAATCTGTAGAGAAGCTACCCAGCTCGCACTAAAGAGCGCTACTCCGAAGGAGGGGTATTTTTTTTTTTGTTAATTTCATTGAAAACTATCTCAATCACAGTTAAGATAACCTCAACGATATGATCTGCATCTTCCTCTGTAGTCATAAATGGAGGTGCAATAATGATATGGTCCCCATTAACCCCATCTACCGTTCCACTACCTGGATAGAGTGTCATATTAAATTTAGGTGACTTTGCACAGTCTACAATTAACCGAGAAACCCCTAATTTAGAGTCGAAGGGTTTCTTAGTTATTTTATCTTCAACGAATTCCACACCTCAAAAAAAACCTTCACCTCTAATATCTCCTACATTTTTATGGTTACTCAATTTAGCTTTTAACGTTTTACCTAAATAATCACCTACTTTTTTGACATTAGCCACCAAATCCTTATCTTTAATAATTTGCTGAACCTTAAGAGCAACCGTCGCCCCTGTAGGCACTGCATCGAAGGTAAGTCCATGAATAAACTGCTCAGATTTCAACCCCCCCTCAAACTTTTGGAGAAACCAAAATCGCCGCAACAGGGAAATATCCAGCACCTAAGCCTTTACCTAGTATTAAAATATCCGGTACTACACCAGAGTCCTTTCAGGCATGGTAATTCCCTGTTCTACCTAATCCACACATTATCTCATCTGCGATAAAGAGAATATCATATTTTTCGCAAATATTTTTCATTGCTTTAAAGTACCCAGGTACAGCTTTGACGCACCCAAGTGCAGCCCCACTAACAGGCTCTGCGATGAAGACCATTACTTTTTTTCGCCCTATTTCTAGTATTTTTTTTTTCAAATTCATCAGCTTTTTTAGCAACAAAATCCTCATCAGACTCACCATCTAATTGTTGACGATAAGGATAACATGAAGAAACGTATTCCACATTACTCATTAAAATGCCTTTATATGGTGCTTGTCTGCTAGGAAATTCCGATATACTTAAAGCACCTAAGGTGTTACCGTGATAACTATGATCACGACTTATGATATATTTACGCTGAGTTTCAGAGTCTTGGTCATAGTAATATTGACAAGCTAACTTAATAGCAGCTTCTGTTGCGTCAGAACCTGAACCGGTTAAATAGACTTTGTTTAATAAACCATCTGTGGAATCTGCAAGATTCTTTTGTAATTCTAATACATCATTATCTTTTCAAAATGAGGATGCCAAATAATGAGTTCCACTCATATTTTTTTTATGCATGGCATCTATCACATCTTGGTTTCCATAACCAATACTAGCTACAGCTGCACCTGAGCATGCGTCAAAAATCCCCCTTCCCTTATCAGTATAAAGGTATTTACCTTTAGCTTTGACAATTTTAGGGTAATCCTTATAAAAGTGATGATTAAGTGATTTATCGTCCCCCTGCAAGGCAAGGGAGGATAAATCTTCCGGCCTTGCCGGGCCGGCCGGTTTATCTAAAGATTTAACTTTTAATTCTGATTGATATTTTGAATAATTTTTAAGTTTGATTTCTAATTTAAATTCCATTAACTCTATATCGTCACATATAATAAGTATAGCACCACATATAACATAAATAACTTGATAAAAAAAAGCTAAAACTATTAAAGATGATAATAATTTATATAATTTATCGCATAATATTTTTGGCTCTTTTCAATGATAATATATAATTTCTATTATACTTATGACTATTTTTATTGATAAACAAAACCCTAGAATATTTTTGGAAATATAAAAAGATTTAATAAAAGGTAGTTGTACTCAAATATCATAAAACAAGTAATTACTTGCAAAATAAACAAATAAAGCAAAGATTAAACTAAGTAATGCTAAATTACTAATCATATAGATACCTTTTATACATAATTCTTCAAATTCTTGTGCATTTTTTTCTCACATCATTAAATAAACCATAAATAAGGCAGGTAAGATGGATCATATAGAGTAGTAATTAGATAAATCAACCTTAGATATTAATATAAATATCAAGGCTGCAAGAAATAATATTGCAAGTATAAAGAATATAATTAAGCTTGATTTTTCAAATATATTTATTGGGATAAAATATAACTTACTTATATCCAAATAAGAAGATATAATTTGGAATATATTTTTTACTTTTTTCTTATTATTACTATTAAGAGCTTCCCTATTAGAGGTTAAATTATTATTATTATTTTTTTTTATTTTAGTAGAAAAATTTTTTTTTAGAACCCTGTTCTAAATTTAAATAAATTCTATTATAAACCAGAAACTGCATATTTCGCGGCGGCGGTGATCACGAATTTAAGGATAGCTTTCTCAAGATTTCTCTTTCTAATGTACTTAACCGAGGAGGTAATAACCGAGGAGGTAATAGATGACTATTTTTACTCATTTCTCTTATTACCTTTTCTAAGCCACATACAAAATTAAAAAAGCCATCATAAGGGCGAACACTATACAGGGGTACGTATGTTATATTCGGGGGTACACATGTTATATTATTCATTACCATCTGTATTTTTTTACTTTAATTTATAATTAAATTATCTCTCACTCACCCCAGGGCCAGGGCCCTCCCCACTAAACCTCATTCATAAATGATATTATCCACGCTTTATATTAATTAAATACTTTTATAAATAAGGTGTATTTATTCCTTTCTCTACCACCCTCCCGCGGCCGATTTATTACTATTAAACTCTGAATCATTATTATTAATCTTTACTGATATATTATTCATATTAAATGAAAGCAATATTCCTGGAAAAATTTAGATAAGTATAAAAATAATAAAATTTAAGCGTGGATAATATATTATATAAGCACACTTTATGATTCAAAAAATTACTTCTTTGGTTAGACTATGTCTTGTATTAAATTTTAAGGAAAACCTTAAGATTTAAGAAAAACCTTAAAATTTAAATCAAGGGCGCTCTTCATTTAAACGGTGTGCTTCATTTAAATAAGTACAGGATTATTGTTATGTTACTCACCTGTTAGTCGTTGAACGTCCTTAATACCTAAATATATTTACATATGATTAAGTTTCGCTGCAAATTATCTTCATTTTAAATGAAGTACTTCCTTGCAATTAACCCTTTTTATACTGAACTACCCCTAATCCAGTTGCTTCTGCGAAAGCAAACCCTAATACAGCATAAGAAAATAATTGTGCTCTTAATGTAGGGTTTCTAGATACACCTAAAATCAGAGCACCAAACACTACACCTATTCCTACTCCAGCTCCTATTAAACCTGTTGTAGCTAATCCCGTACCTATTATTTTAGCGGCTTGTAACATTTAAATTATAATTTCACAATTTAATTTATATAAGAAATACATCAGTTTATTAAAAAGATTTTGATTAATAAATCTCAAAATTTTACATTAAAGTAAAAAAAATTTTTTTTTTATAATTAGCTAGTAAAAATTTGCAAATAACGGATAAAATTACCTTTATCTTATATACCTCCTCTCTCTTCAAGGAGAGAGAGGAGGGTAGCCGAAAAAAAGTATATTTTTCGGAACCACTAATTTTAATAATACGTACATTATTTATTCCCTTGTACCTCCAGGCCCAGGGCCAGGGCCAGGGCCAAGGCCCCTCACTTCGTCACCGAAGGTGCGGAGTGAACTTTTTTTTTGACGCTTCGCTCGGGAGGGGGACCGAATAAAACCTAAAACACTTAGAACATTGAAACCTAAAAAGTTAACAGTAACAGCTGCTAATTTTTTTTTTTACAGTTAAATAACGATTAATTTTGTTTATCTTATTAAATTTTTACCTCCCGCGAGGCGGCCGCCTTATATATCCGCCGCCTCGCGGGAGGGTGGCCGAGGGTGACGGTTTAATTAATTTTTTTTTTTAATCAATTAAATGTTGCTTGATTTAGTTCAATAGTATTATGTGGAAATGTCAAATTTACTATATCAATCAGCGGGTTATCTATTAAATTTTTATTAAGAGATAAATTATCTTGCTGTTTGTTAAATATATTTAACGCTCCTTTACCTAACTCGAAAAAAAATCCAATAGTAATTAAAGCTGAGAAAACTATTATTATTCCTAAACCATAAATAGATATAGTTTTAGCAGTAAGTGTATAAGGTGTAAGCAATATAATCTCTAAATCAACACACAAGAACGTAAAAGAATATTGAAAGAAAGAAACATTAAAAAACCCTGTTCAATTTTGAATGAAAGAAGTAAATCCACACTCAAAAGGCTCGTCTTTATTCTTATTCGAATTTTTTTTAGATGTTACCTTATTGATAACTAAAAAAATTAAAACTATACTCCAAACTAAAACAAAAAAGAATGTCATCGGACGCATTATGTGTTAAATAAAACTTGAACCAGTATAGTTCCAATGCTTAATCATTCTTGATTAATTAATATGAATAATAAAATTATTAAAGTTATACAAGATATTGTTATAGATATAGGACTAGTCATAACTATATTATTATATTCGAATTCTAAACTTTTTAATAAAACATTTTTATAATTATAAAAATAACTTTTAGAATATTTTTCTAAATCTTCATAATTAATATGAATATAACTATTAGAATTTGTTAATAAACCATTATTATTATAAATATAACTATAGAATTTTCTATTCTTTAGTAAAGAATTAATTTTATATTCAGGTTTATAAAAGAAAATTTCTTTTATAATATTAAGATAGTAGACTGCACCAACTACACTAGTTAATATCGCAACTAAAGATAAGAAAATATAACCACTATCTAGTGCAGCGCTTAAAACCATTTGTTTAGCAAAAAATCCAACCAGTGGCGGAACACCCACAAAAGAAAATATAGTAATAGCCAAACTTAAAGCTAATACAGGGTTCACGTAAAAATACCCCCTTAATTGACTAATTAATTGAACAGGAGAGTTATTTTTATCTAATAGTTCTTTATGTTCCTTATTATCAGTTACATAAAAAATATAAGAAAAACCTATAGTCACTAATATAATGAAAGCGTTTAAATTACTTATTGAATACTGCATTAAGTAAAATACAAAAGCTTGAATAGATTCTATGCTAGTTATACTTAAAGCTAATAGTATAAAACCTACATGGCTAATAGTACTATACGCCAATAATCTTTTTATTCTAAACTGAGTTAGACCTACTACTGTACCTATTATTAAAGATAACAATGAACTCATTAATAAACCAGATGTTCAATTAAAATCAGAAAAATAATTACTTGTAAAATAAACTATTTCTAACAATAATATAAAAATAGAAATTTTGGCTATTATAGCCACAAATGTAGTAACAATTGTTGGTATTGCATCATAAACATCCACGAATGCTAAATTTACCGTCCAAATTAAAGAAAAGAACGACTTATACCAAATACTTATATATAACCATATTATCTAAATTATTATATAAACATATAATATTAAATAACACCAGGAACTGTATTAGCTGTTTTTTCATATCTACCTTTATTCATTCCTACCCTTATTTGACGTATTTGATCCAAACCTTCCTTAGTTAAATGAACCTTTGTTTGAATCATTTCCGCTACTTTAGTTCAATCCCTAAAGTATTGAGCTTTCACGCCAAGGATAGGATATTTATAGAAAAAAGGTAAAATATTTTCATAATTCTTTTTAAATGATTGACATCTAAACTCTACATAATCTTTATAATTAAAAGTTTGACCACACCCAAAAAAATTCACCAGACTATTTAATAAAAATTCGTCTCGGCTATGTTGAGTTAATACAAAAACTAATACTACACGACCTCCTGCTTTACATAATTTAGATTCCCTAATACTAACTTTGAAACAACCATCACCACTTGTAAAACCAGCTACTCACTGAGGATGTAATTTAGTATTATCTAGTGGTAATGATGGTCTTGAAGTAGCAGCAGTATTAGGAAAGGCTTCTCTAAGTAAGGGACTTAAACCTTTATTAATAGAAGCTCTAATATTTATTATTTTTTGTAAACCTTCAACTGTTAAATGTTCCTTACACTGCATCATCATAACTGCCTCACGAAATAATAAGTAATCAGCGTATTTTTGAGTTTTTAAGGGATAATTCTCGAAATGAGGAATTACTTTTGTAAGTATTTGATCTAAAGAACCTATTATAAAATCACGGCAATTATTTCTTTCTTTACCTATTCTACCCACTCCTCCAAAATAAGCTTGAATAAGTTTTAAGAGCTCTATATCTCTAGTATGAAGATTAATTGTAAAGTTAGCTTCTAATTGCCAACCTAATTTATTTTTAGGTGTTTTACGAATTAAAATAAGAAAACAACCTTCTGCATCTGTAAATCCTGATACAAATCAAGGTTCATTTAGTTGAGGTAATTTATCTATATCAAGGTCCAAACTACATTTAGTAGAATAAAGTCGTCTTTGAATAATAAGATTAGAAGGGATTTTAACTAGATAGTTTCTTTCGAAACCCGTTAGAGTACATCTTAAATGTGATATATTAATACCACACCTACAGCCATATACTCGTTGCTCTTTTACAGTAATATTATTTAATATAACTGGCTTAGATCCGTGATTTCCCACGTTCTTTTCAGAAGCCTTAAAGATTGTTACCGTACATGAGTGATTAGTTCATCCACCCGTCGTTTTTCAACTACAGCTTGGTACTTTAAGTTCTAGGGGGTTTCCGGAATTAGACTGTATATTCCCAACAAATAAGGATTTCCCAGGTCCTATATCAGGAGATCAAAAATGAAATGGAGCAGCACTAATTTTAAATAAAAATCCTATACTAAAAATAAGTAGAGAAAGGTTTATGTAATAAGGTTTATATCAAGAATTTATATTATCACTTATACTAGTAATTATATGTAGGGTCAGTGGATTGGTTACCCTGCCCTCCGAACCGTACGTGATAGTTTCCCATCATACGGCTCTCCATCCAACTTCTTACTATTGAGGTTTATAGGAAAGTAATCCGACATTGGTGTTCCTTCCGCTTTATTTCGATCCTGTTTCTTTATTCCGAGATTTCTCCTTTTTGCGAGGACTTTGTGAAAGCACTTATCTGTTTTAGGTCTGCGTAATTCAAATTTCCACTATGATATAGGTCATGATGATAGCTACATAAGGGGATTTGTTTTCGCTTGAAGGCACCACTTCATTCGGTGAATGTTAGGTTACCATTTCTTATCTTCTGCTTAATGTCCTTGACCGATCTTAGGTGGTGCATTTCGATATTGTTCTTGGTACCACACAGCACGCACTATTTTTTTATATTGGATTCGGTTAGTTTGGCGCTTCAGGATATTTCTAGGAAGTCCAGGTTTATTGGGACATCTTTGGTTTTGTAGTCGTGTATGGCTTTTAGACTTTCGGGTTTGAAGATTTTCATACCCGTTCTAGGGCATTCCAAGAGTTTTCCAAATTTTTTGAATATAGCGTCTAGGGTTCTTAATTTATTCTTCTTAGCCAGAGTTAGTGCGCAGCTACTTTTAATTATTCAATATATTAATCATAGCCCACTTCTGTTTCCCGCGAACGAGTAGAAGGATAATATTCCCCTCATCTTACTGTTGTAAAATGCTAAGATGTCTGCGTGTTCTAGATTTATTAGAGCATTTTTGGCAGTTCCTATGAATTCTTGTGTCCGATTTCTTTTCGCGATGTTAACTTTTGATAGTCTTTCACATATTTTCTTGATGTCTGCGTTGACTCTCAATCTCACTTTGGCCTTCACGGTTTTGCTTTTACCATGTCTAACCACATAGGTGCTATTCAGTCTAGCCTTGTTGCAGGTTGCTCCTAGGAACTTAAAACCTTCCTTATGAAGGTTTGTTATGGCCGTTTTCTCCACGCTCAGTTCTAGTCCACAGCTTTTTTGTAGAACATCTTTTATTTTGGTTTTAATCGCCTGGGCATCATTTAGGCTTCCTGCTATCATCACTACAAAGTCGTCTGCGTATCTTACATATTTCAAACGTTTGAAATACGGGTCCATTCTATCATACGAAGGTAGTTTACGGGCTTCCGTAAGCATTCTTCTTCTGACCTTGATATCTTTAATGCTACGTCTTTTTTGCAAGATTTTGAAGTACTCCGGATTTCTGGCACGGGTTTTTCCTACCTCGAAGTCTTTTCTTAATTTTTCCATAAATTTGTCCAATTCGTGTAGTACTATGTTACAAAGTATAGGACTTAGTATACTACCTTGTGGGGTTCCTTTATTGGTTTTGATTATTCTTCGAGTTTTAGGGTCTGCATATCCGGAAGAGATAACCTTCTCAATAAGTTCCAGGGTTCTGTTACACCTTATTCTCTCTTTAAGTTTTTTTATTATTATTGAGTGTGGAATTTCGTCGAAACATTTGGTTATATCTCCCTGTATTACTCATGAGTAGTTACTTCCTTCAAGATATATACCTTTCAGAGCTGTATGGACCGATCTGTTGGGTCGGAAACCGTGGCTTGTGTCGGTGAAATATTTTTCTCAGATGACTTCTAGGATGCTTTGTAATGCTTTTTGCACGATCTTTTCTCTCGGGGATGCTATTCCTAGAGGTCTTGTTTTACCATTGGCTTTAGGGATTAGGACTCTTCTTGCAGGGGAGAATTGCATTTTTCCTCTGTTCAATGTTGTTCCCAATTCTTCGAATCATTTTCAATTTAGCCCGTCAATCGTTTCGCCTTTCTTGATACCTTCTGTCATATTACCAGGCTTTCCTTTTATTTCCTCGTAACAGGCAACCAGGAATTCTGGTTTTTTAATGATATTTATTAGTCCATTATAGATATCATGCTTGTCTTTGTATAGTTCAAGTTCTTCTTTTACAAGAGTAACGAGAGGAATAGATCTGACCTTCTTCTGGACTTTGGATGATGTCATATATATACCTTTTTTTGTCTCGAGGACTCTTGTCTTTAGAACTGTGGTTGGACTGCCTCCCTTTGAGCCCCTAGAAGCTCTCGTATGAAGGCTCCGTCTCCGCTTTTCTGCGGTTGGATCCCGTAGTAGCGTAGTCATAGTTTTTCCTCCTTGTATTAGACCTTTGCAATGATTGAATCTTGTAGAAGCCGTGTATGGGTCGTTGACTTCTGTCTGGACGGTTGTAAAACCAGATGGGTTCCCATAAAGAAAATGTCCATATCCACTATGATTTTCTTCCCCGGATATGTGGCACTTCATTGTCTCAAATTTGTTATCCTGGTCATTACAAGGTCCGCTCGCGTCACCTTTACTATTAAGTGGAATGAGCATAATGACGCTTCAATCTCTGCTATACCTTTCCGAATCGTTATTGGCGTGTTCGGTGGCGAGATTCGCGGTGTTCATCGGATGTCCTCTTTCTTCGATAGACATGCGGTCAGCTATGAACAGTTGTCAGTATACAACTCTATAATTACGCCCTTTCGGCGCACACAACCCATCCATATTAGTAGTACCAGAATTTACATACAATAAACTTGTACCAAATAGAATAAATGTTGAACTTAATCCCCCTAATAAAAAATAAGTTAGACCTCCTTTAGTAGCTAATTCAGAATTTCTGTAGATTGTACTCAATAAATACAGCCCATAACTTTGAAGCTCTATTGATAGAAAAATAGATACTAAATCGTTAGTAGACATTAAAAAAATTGCTCCACTAACTACAAATAATAAAATTAACGTAGTAACTGGATTTATCGTACAAATTATAAGTAATTTTTATATAAGATTATAATTTTAAATTATAGCTTTTAATTATAAACTAATTAAGGTTAACCTTTATCTCAACATAATTATCTATTATACATTGCATCTTTAATTGCTTTTATTAATACAACTCCTTCTGAAGTTAAGTGCATTTTATTTTCTATTAATAGAGATGCTTTTTTAAATCTTTCGAAATCTAATAGTTTTACTCCTGAAAGAGTATATTTAGTTAAAAAAGGAATCAACTTTTTATTAAGATCCTCTGATTTAGTAATAATTCATTCAGCTGTTTCACGAGTATTAGATTTTCTAACTGCACCGCATGATATGTATTCAACAAATCTTTCTAATAATTCTATATCTTTAATATGTTGACTTAGACTAAAAACTAAACTTATCGCATATCCGACTTTTCTATCATTATTACCCCCTCTCACTCCGGCGGCGAAGCCGCCGGGGTGAGAGGGGGGTGCCGAGTAGATAGATATAAAGAAAGATCCTTCTGCAGTTATAAATCCCGATAACCAATGAGGATTTAAATTAGGGGATATCTTAACTTCTGGGACATTGGCAGGAATAATATCAGGATATTCAGTTTTTATTATATCCGGTAACCCTTTATTTAAAATAGCTCTTAGTGAAAAAATTTTTAATAGACCAGGTAAGGAATTATGTTCTCCCTTTTCCATTAAAAGAACTATCTGTCTAAACACTAAATAATCTTTTAATTTAAAAGAAATTAAAGGATATTTGTCAAAATGAGGTAATATGTATTTTATTATATCTTTAGTTGAACCTACAGTAAAGTAAACTATACCTCTTTTACTAGTATAAATTTTACCTGTTTTAAAGAAAACTTTAATTTGAACTAAAAGATCTAAATCTTTTGAGTCTAACCCTATAGTAAATATAGGTTGAATTTTTCAACCTATACCTGATTTTTTTTTAGCAATTGAAACAGAAAATGATCCATCTCCATCTACAAATCCTGATACGAATCAAGGGTTTAAATTTAAACTATCTTCATTGTTATTAGATAATTGATATTGAAGATTTTTTGAAACCTTAGCTGTAGAATATAATTGTTTACTTATAATTTGGTTAGAAAGGATTCCAGATCAGGTAATTATTTCGAACCCTCTAAGAGTATATCTTAACAGAGGATGATTTCTTCATCCAATGCAACTACCGTTTACTCGTTGCTCTTTTACAAATATAGATTCGAGGCGGAGCCGAGAATCGGCCCTCCTCCGTAGGAGGAGGGCCGATTTATTTATATTTGATTTAGATCCGCGATAACCCCTTCCTTTTTCAAGTATCTTTTGACTTGTTACCATACCTAAATAATTAGTTCAGCCACCATGGAAAATTTCAACCAGATTTGGTATCAAAAGCTTTAGGACGTCCCCGGAATTTGGCAGTTTTCCCCATAAAAATAACAATTTCCCAAATTGTTCGACAGGGTATTCTATTATCTTTAGATGTTCTCCCATTTTATTAATAATTTTTGTTCTGTAATATACAAAATTATTAAATAATAGATCTTTTAAAGATGAATGTTCTTTAACTCAAACCTTTCTAGGATAAAAACTAGTTAACTGTAATATTAATATACTTAATATAAAAACAAATATATGAAATATTTGAGTTATATTAGTTATATGGAGTAAACCTCCGTGTAAACCTACCCCTTTGTTTATAAGAGATAAACTTACAACATCGTGTAAAAAACAATAAATTAAAGCAATAATGGCTATTCTATTAAAAAGTATTGACATATCTCGTCTTAAAGTGACGGCATTAGAAAATAATAAACATAATATAGATAGAATTATCATAATTTAAATATAAAAAACCCAAAAGAACCTTTTATATAAACCAGGAGAGAAAATCGAATTCTCATCTTTAATATATGAAATTAAGGTTTTAACCTATTAAACTATCCTGATTTTTAATCCTCCCACTGCTTCGCTGCACACTTCAAGGAATGGGCGGCTGCGAAGCAGCCGCGGGAGGGTGGCCGTAATTAAATTTAATCTACAGCGAAGCAGTCAAAAAAATTATTCTATTTTTTTTTTACAGCTAGGCCTGCGAAGCAGGCCTGCGCAGGATTATATTTTTTTTTATGTAAGATAAACTTAGAATCAAAGCCTAATTATTCATTAACTTTTATAACAAAAAAAAAAATTAATATATACGAAAAAGTAGAAAAAAAATCTTTATCTTTAATATGTAAATTTATCATTATGTATGTATATTTTACTTTTAACGATTTATAAAGTGAAATATACTTATCTTCCTATTAAATAAATTTAATATCATTAATTAATTAAACCAAGCACATATCGGTCTGCACTATCTTACTCCGTCACCCGAGGTGCAGGAAGGAAAGCTAAAAATATCTAAATCTAAAGGGTAAAAGGGTAAATACCTGGACTTGAACCAAGAACATACTGAGCCACATACAGTTACTCTACCTTTGAGTTATACTTACCTATTATCTCGAGGCGATTCGAACACCTAATAGTAAACATCAAAAGTTTATGACTTACCCCATTAGTCTACGAGATATATTTATCTATAGGTAACAAGACTTGAACTTGTACGGTTTTAACCTTTCCAGCCTAAATGGAACTTGTCTACCAATTCCAACACACCTATATGCCTAAGATAGGACTTGAACCTACAACAAAAATAGCTTCAATATTTCACTCTACCTATTGAGTTACCTAGACTTTTGATTAAATATATTATTTTAATAAAAATAATTTTTATTTAGATTTTTTAGTTTTGAAAATAAATAAATATATATTATGCAGCGAAGCTACCTAGCTCGCACTAAAGAGCGCTGGTATTTTTTTTTTGTTATTTATATTTAGCTACTAAGTATATATAACTATTTTTGATTTATAAATTAACTTCTTAAAAGAACTATTTTTAATAGCTAAGTACATATTATATGGAGACATTGAGAATCGAACTCAAATTAATAACTTGCAAAGTTACAGTTTTACCTTTAAACCATACCCCCTTTTATAAATATATTATTTTACAATAATAAAACTATCCTACGACTTGCCTTATGTAATTTTTTTCAATATAAAGAACAATAGTACGGGCTCCTTTGAAGGAGTTGCAGTATAATTTACCTAATATTTTTAATTTTCAAAAATATCCGAGAAAGGACTTGAACCTTTACAGCAGTTAGCTAACAAAATTTAAGATTGTTGTGTCTACCATTTTCACCACTCGGATTTTTTTTTTGTTATAGCCTTGCGCAAACCAAGATTTTTTTCTACGAAGTATCCGAGAAGAGGGGGACCCGCCCCAAAAAGACGGTGGGGACGGACCGGGCCCGATAAAAATAAAAAGCCCAGTAAAGACCATATCAAAAAAAAAAAAACTAGGATTTCACACACGACTTTAACCTAGGCTGTCTACAATACAGGAGTGTTGGAGAAATATAAACAGCTAGATAGCCGAGTGTAAACAGACAGAGTTCATAATCAGCAATAAATAGAAAGTTATTAATAAAGTACGAGCTACCATTCTAATCCATTTAAATCCTCCCCCCCCCCCATCTGCAGATTTTAGAATGCTTGTAGTAAAAACAATATTGTTAGGTCTAGAATTAAGGGATAAATAAGAAGAGAATGAAGTATAATAAAATATTTAGTTCAAATTATATTAATCCCTACCCTATGAAGGCTCCCATATGTTACGTAAGGCTAAAGTGACTTGAACACTCATTTTTACTGTTATGAGCAATATGCTTTACCAATTAAGCTACAGCCTCTCAAATACCTTATTACCATTAAAATTTATATTTAAACCTTACTTAAATACAAAGGGCATTATACGATAAAATATCTTGTAAACAACAATAAATAAGCTAAGAAGTTTAAAAATATTCTTATCCTAATATTGCTTTTATTTTTTTATAATCTTATAAGTACATAATTATTATAAATTAGCCATAACCTTATTGAACGCGGAAAAAGGATTTGCACCTTTATCTTATGATCATGAGTCAAAAATGTTACTATTTACACTATTCCGCTATAAAAAAAAAATAAAAAATAAATAAATCGGCCCTCCTCCGTAGGAGGAGGGCCGATTCTCGGATATATAAGGCCTTATATATCCGCCGCCTCGAATCTTAATTTTAATTAAACCTTTTAGGGTTATAAAGTAAATAAAAATAATTTAAGGTTTAGACTTTTATTCTTTAGTTAAATAAAAAAAAATCCCTACATTTTATTAGCGTAGCGATCTGGGTAGCTACGCTAAGGAGGGGCTACTTTTGTAGCGTTACTTAGTAGAGCTAGGTTGTGAGCCAAAGTATATGAAAATTAGTTAGGTAAAAATTAATTATTATTTTTATATATTAGACGATAGGTTTAATTTTTTCACAATATTCTAGGTTATCGGTTTTTATAGGCCTTGGTTAAGCAAGGCTAAGAAAGCTTATTTTAATTCTAATAAATTAAGAGAATTTGAAGTATTTAAGTTATATATAGAGAAAGACAATAATTGCCCTTACTTTTTGAAAAACCACTCTGAAAATAACCCTAGGATACTTTGAATTAACCCAAACTCTACCAATTTGTAAAGTATCTCTTATATAATCTAATAAAGTAGTATCCACGATATGTAAACAGAAGCATAGTACAAAACTAAAATTAATTTGAGAAATATTATTAATTATTCACCCGGGTAGCGCCGAACAAAGCTCGAGCTGGGTTAATAAAAAAAAAATAGCCTTATTAGCAGGCTATTTTTATAACCACTTTTCCCCTGTACTCTCTCTGCTAGCTTTGTAGCAGAAATAGCTAGGCGACGAGCGCCCAAGTTATTTAAGATAGGTAATATTATATTAAATATATATTATAAAAGGTACGACGAATTAGACGGGATTCGAACCCGCGGTGATAGCACTGAAAGAGCTATGTCTTACCACTTGACTACTAATCCTAATATTTGGTTATTTTACTGTTCATACTAATTTAAAGTCCTTTAATACAGGTGTAATTGATCCACGTTCTATTGGACTTTTTAGTCATATATAGATTATTTACATTAGCCAAAGCAAGGAAATTAAGATATTTAGTAGTATTTAAATTATTTTGGCTAAAAGAGCCAAAATAATTTAAATATCAGATTGTGCACTTAACTCATAAATAACCTCAAAGGTTTTATGGTTAACCCTCACATTCCTTATTTACAAACTATATTTAATGCGCACTAATGCAGCTATATCATCAACATGCAAACTTATTCTAAAAATAAATTTAAAATTATGATATTTTGCTAATCTAGTTTCATTTTGTATAATAAAACTTCCCTCCGCGTATGTAAAACCTATAAATATTACAATAAATTTACGGGGTAATACTAACTATTATTGTGAAGATTTATCGTCCTCCCCCCTGCGGCCTGCGGCCTGCGGCGGCGAAGCCTTATATATCCGCGCGAAGCAGGGGATGATAAATCATCCGGCCCTGTCTGGCCGGCCGATTTATTTAAAATTACAAATTCAGGATCCTTCCTACGTAAGGGTGGATCTGAATGTTCTCTAATTTCTCAACTTAACTTAAAAAATTGTGAGCGTATATTAGTAAAACCTTTCGTAGAATAATAAACACAACCGCGAAATAATAATGAAATAAAACCTTTGTTGTATACAGCTACATTCTGAACTAATGAACTAATTATTGATTTTAAGTATAATTTTTTCATTTTTATGTTTATATTAAGATTACTTTACGTATAATACACCTATAACTTTAGGTTATAACTATCTCACTAAGATCGATTAATATTGTGCTATAACCGCCCAAGAAACACAGGGAATCGCTAACTCTAAAATTTCCAAACGACTACTTCGCAACTTTAATAATACGGATAGTGTTTCAAGGTGGGCCAGATTTACTGGCAACCTATTAATCTCACCCTTATGCATTCACGTAAAATGGTGCAGATCTTAGAGTTCAATTATCACACAAGCGTAAATTATGTGATGTGGTCCCTGTTCCTTTCTGTCAGTTTTCCTAGTTTCCTTGCCTCCTCGAGCGAAGCGCCCCTTTTTTAGTAATACCTCAAAAAAAAGTAGCTGTCATTGCAGGTTGATTCAACCTCATTAAAGCGCAAAATACTTAGCAGAGAAACTAAATTAAAATTGATAAATTTTTAAGGATCCACGGGCCCAATCTTTCCATAACCATAGTTGACGACATTACCCTGCTGCTCAAACACCTATTATTAAAATTATAAAGTTTAACGACTTTAAAGGCACTAGAATTCTATCGATTTACCCGAAATCATAATATCTGATCCTATAATCATCTTTTAATAATATAATTATTTTGTCATTAACTATATTACTAATAAGTTTAGGTAGTTAAAATTCTATTGTACCTAAATTACGTATTCCTTCTAATGTTACAGTTAAATTATAAAAATTAAAATTTTAGTTTTCTTAGCGAAGCTACCCAGCTCGCTGCGCGAGCGAAGGGAATTAAAAACTAAAACTTTATAGCCCAATAGGGGTACTGCCCCCCTTTCAATTGATTACAAGACAATTGCATTACTTTTATGCTAATCAGGCCAAACAATGTAAGATATAAATAAAATATTTAGTCATTTATAAAATTAGTACTTTATCCCTAAAAATCTCTAGATTATTACAAATAAAGCCTATTACTATAATAAAACCAAAATAATAACATATACACGGTAGTATTTTTATTTTTTCTTTATTTTTTTTTTCATTTTTTTTTATTATAGTCTCGTAATATTATATTACGTATATTTAAGAAATATCTTAAGGTAAGCTTCGTGCCTAGATGCTTTCAGCACTTATCTTTGACTAACATAGCTTTCCTGCCGTGCCTATACTATATAACTACTCAAGTGAAAGTAGGATAGTCTTGTATAATTTTTATTATACACTAATAATTTAATATTTAGACATATAAACAACAGGTAAACCAGAGATTAATAATTATGTTATTTAAATATTAATATATTAATATCCCAAGTTCCTTTCGTACATAGGTTATTCCTTATTATATTCTAATTCCCTCTAGAAGATAGAAACCATACTGTCTCACGACGTATTTACAAGATGTTATCTTCTGAATTAAAGTGTAAACTCTATTATTAAACTTTAATTAACGAATTCAACATATTACTATGTTGCTCAGACTATGTCTTTACTACTAGGATAAAAATAAGTTACCCGCAAACATAAACAACCAAATACTAAAAATATTCACCCGTAAACATGAACAGATAAAACTAAAGTTATTTACCATGAATAACAAAATAATTCACACAATCTGGACTGAAGTATAGTAGTTCAGCTATATCTTTATAATTAAACGACTCTAAACCTTTTGAATCCAAATCTATTTTATAATACATAGATGGATGCATATGTGGTTTAATTAGCTCTTGTACTAAGGATAATTCACTTTTACTTATTGTAATCATATATTGATTATTTCTATCATGAACTACCTTAGTTAATATATTTAATTTACGAGTAATAGCTAAAGCTAATCTACTTACTTCTTCATGAGTAAAACTATTCGTATATATACGTATAATTTTATCAGGTTGCTTTAAATTTCCATCCCCCATAAGGAGATGCGCTAATACTACCGGAGAAACAAGTTCTTCTATATTTAAAGGAATAACTTTTATAAATTTACCTTCATAATTAACTTTATAAAATAAGTTATAATAGTACAATAATTGAGGTAAACTTACAGTTTTAAATCTACATACTTCATTATTAGTTTTAGTCTGCTTATTATAAACACTAATTGACGTAGGTTCTGTATTAGTATAAGGCTCAAATAGATTAAATAAATACATTAAATAAGCTAAATGCTTAACACCAAAACTAATAGTTAAACGAACTCCACTCGTAGGCGAAGATCTTTCCAAGTACCCGTCACTTAAAAGTAAACCTATTAAAACATCATTTAAATATATCGATAATTTGGACTTACTACGTAATTCCTTTTTATGATTTTCCAGTTTATTTAGCGAATTTAAGAATCTAATCATAGATGTTTTATTCATTTTTTTTTTTATATTTGTATAATTTTCAATTTATTTTTCCTTATTTCCCTTCGTAGCATCGAATTATTAAGGAGGTTATTGTTATAGCTATACTCACCCTTAGTCGTTGAACGGCTTTATCATTTAATAATATCAACTATAGTTGATAAATTGAACTAAGATAAACTTCGCTGCAAATCCCTTTAAATATTATAAAGTCTTCTTGCAATTAATCCGATTATTATAAAAATTTCAGTGTAAAAGTTTTACACAAAAAAAACGGGCCAAACACCCAGCTCACGTAACTTTTTAATCGACGAACAGTCGTACCCTACATAGTTTCTGCCATGGCTAATCAGATAAATAATCTGATTACAAATTTATCATATCATTAAATCAGATCTCTTCTACTATTCATTCCATCTTTTATTTTTTGAATCTGTTCCAGTCCTTCTAATGTTAAATGTTTTTTATTTTTGATCAATTCTGCAGCTTTTAAAAAGTCTAGAAAATCAAAATACTTTATTCCCTGTATAGGATAATTAATAAAAAAAGGTATAATAATCTCAATTAATTCTGAAAAATTTACGACTCTAAATACAAATGCATTTCTGTTAAGAGAAACAGAACCAGCCTTAAAATAACTGGCTATTGCTCTCATTAACTCTTCATCTCTCGCATGCTGAGATAAATTAAATTCCAATTGAATTTTCTTATTTAGTTTATGATTAGGAGAATTTAAAACTCTTATCATAAAACTACCCTCAGCAGAAGTAAAACCAGCTAATCATCCTGGAGCAAATTTATTTGAACTTAAAATAACTGGTCTATCCTTGGGTATTATATCTGAGAAAGCTTCTTTCAATGAAGCAGGCATTCCTTTATTCATTGCTACTTTATAAGATACTATTTCATTTAAACCCGAAGGTGTCAAATGTTCTTTACGTAAGATCAATTCCAGTATATTTTTAAACAAAATAAAATCAGCTTGTTTCTGTGTTAACAAGGGATAATTATCTAAATGATTTTTAATTATTAATAAATCTTTAGGTGAATTTACATAATATTGAACTCCATTTACTCCTTTTTGTGAAATTCCACCTACACCAAAATAAATTTTTATTTTTTCTAGTAAAGCCAGATCTTTTTTATGAAGACCAATTGAAAATGAAGTTTTAATTTGTCATCCACTTTTATAAGATTTATCTTTAATAAAAGTAACTGAAAAACTTCCTTCACCATCTATAAAACCACTAACAAAATCAGATTCTAGTTTTGACTCCTTATTTTGGCTTGTGTCTGATGAAGTTAAATTAGTAGAATATTTTCTGTTAAATGACTTAGAAAGGACTTTGCTTCGATAATTTCTTTCAAAACCCATTAGAGTACACCTTAACATTGAACTTTTTATTTTTTTCCTTGGGGTTACAATGCAACTACCGTCTACTCGTTGCTCTTTTACAAATACAATATTACTTATATTTGATTTAGATCCGCGATAATCCATTTCAGTTTCCATCATTTCTTGACTTATTACCATACCTGAATGATTACTTCAGCCACTAATGTATTTTCATACACTGTTTGGTATCAAGAATTTTAGGATGTCCCCGGAGTTTGATAGTTTCAGACACAAATATGGTATCCCACACCATAAAGCATCCATGAGGATAAGTTAAGCCGACATCGAGGTGCCAAACCGCGCACTCATTTTGCACACTCTTGCGCAAATTAGCCTGTTCAAAATGTTATCATTAAAAAATTTCCAATTTTTACAAAATGGCTCAGACTATTTCATCAATTTTCTTTTATGTATACTACCCGCTAGTATATAAACCTTAATTATTACCACTAAATAAACCTCTTACAGCAAAATATCCTTAACATAAAAAAAATTTTTTTTCCTTATTAATTCCCTTTTTAATTTTTAGAATTTACTTTAAATCCGAATAAGTTAAATAAGCTTTATATTTTTTTTCATTATTACACACCCACAGTCTAAATTAGATACTAAGCTCTACATAAGCTATTAATAATAAGAGTAATAAGTAATTTTAAATATCTTTTGTATTTATATACCTAATTAGTATCTATAATTCTTAGCGAGTTTAATACAAAAAGATACATCACCATAAGTAAACCCTGCTATCATATAATAATCTAATTTATATCACTATTTTCAAGTGCAGTGTCCGTTAGATAGTTTGGTATAACAGCTGGTGTTAAATTAGGTAAATTTGATTTTTATTACTCAGATAAACTCGCCAACCTAGGTGTGCGCAAAACTATAACTATATAAAAAGCCTGTTGAAAAAGTAGGTATTATTAGCGAAGCTACCCAGCTCACACTAAATAGCGCTCCTCCGAAGGAGGGGTATTTTTTTAGTTTTTAAAGGAAACTTTTAAAAATAATTTATAACAGCTTCTGAGTCTTTCAAGGATTTAAATCCAATACGAATCTATTGATCAGAAGAAAATGACCCTACATAAAAGTATTAGTGAATTATTCTAATAAAGCTTTATCACTTATATGTAAAACTATACGAAAGCATAATTTTACAGCTCAACTTATCTTTCGTGTAGAATCTTTATAAACTACCTCCCGCTGCTGCGGATATATAAGGCGGATATATAAGGCGACGGATATATAAGGCGCCGCCTTATATATCCGCGGGAGGGCGGCCTAATGCACCCTCCGCGTCCGTAAACCTGTTAAGAAAGGGCTCTGTAAATTATGGATTTATTTAATTTCATGAAATTAATAATAAGATAACCTATTTATCTTACACCTAAATCTTTACTACTTCCAATATTGCTATACCCATTTAAATTGTTTACTCATCTGTATACTCCAGCTTTACCTTTATTTTATTAAATAATTAAAAGCTTATCTTGGATTACATTTGAATACTGAACAACAGGAGAGATTAACTCTTTTGATACTCGTAGTTGAATAATTTCTTCCACTTATTCAACTTGTTACACCAAAAGCACCAATTCTCCGTTTAGAAACGAAACTAGATCTTTCTACATTGGAATCCATATACCCTCTATAAGTCACGGTTGATAATCCTTTGAATGCAGAATCAATATTTTTTAAACCACCTTTCCACTTAAATTTATAAACAGCTCTATCAGCTCTATAACGTCTAGTTAATCTACCTTTAACTATTAATCTAGCACCACCCATATTTTTATAATTTATATTATCTAGTATAATATCTCGTATTTTTAAATAATAAGCCTTATCTGTAAATACTTCATTTAGTTTATTTTCTTTTTCAAAAGTAGTTTTATAATATAAATCAAATAATAATTTGTTTAAACTATCTTTAAATAAATTATTCTTATTTATTATCGAACTTACATTTAAATTTATATACTTATTATCTACTACATCTTCTATATTAACATTTCTTTCAAGTCTACCTCTTTCTATGATTCTATTTACTTCAGGTAACACTATTTTTCTTAATAAATCATTCATATGTAAAATCGGACTACTTTTTTCTTTTTTAATTTTCGAAGTTAGTATTTCAGTAAATATATCTCCATTGAAAGTTATAGATTTTAAATTTACTATATTTAATTCTACTTTTTTACCATAATATTTACTTATTAATTGGCTTAATTTATATAATAATTGTTCTTCTAATTTATATTTATTTAAACTTAATCTCAATCTATATCTTCTAATAGTTGTTAATATTTTGTATAAATTTTTAGCAAGACGCTTAATACGAATATATAACATGTTATCTACTTTAAAAAAATCATCTCTTACTTTATAATTTGCTAACCTTCACAAAATACTAGAATTATTAATTAAACCCTGGTTAATAATTCAAGGTAAAGATATAAACTCTACTAATTTATTTTTATCTATTAACAATACCATAAATATAACCAATAAATTACTTAATTTTCTTATTTTATTTAATAAACTTAACTTTTCTTTATTATAAATATAAACTGTTACAATAGCTTTAGAATTAGTATGTTTTATTTCTGCTTTACTTACAAATATTTTATTAAAAGATATACGTTTTTTTTTACGTGATATATATTTATGTTTTAAATATTTATGATTAAAATACAAATTAAAATAACTTTTTATTAAAGAATTAATGTTTAAATCGTAAACTGGAAAATTAATAGTATTATTAGAATTATAATTATAAACGCTATTTTTTCATTCTTTAACTATAGGAGGAAGATATTTAGTAAAACCTACATCAATTAAAGATAAATTAAACGGTACTAATTTATAACCAATATTTATTTTTTTTGTAAAAATATAAGGATTCATTTTTATATTATTCTTTTTTCTAGGCAAATTTTAATATTTTACTTAAAACAATTTATTTTACTATACATAATTGAAAATGTTGGGCGTTAAATAAGGATTGTCGTAAAAATAACTCCCTTTTTAGTCGTTGAACGTTTTTATCTGTAGCGTACCCCAGCTAGGCCTGCGAAGCAGGCCTGCACAAGGTTAATCTAGATAAATTTCGCTTCAAATTTACTTAAAAATAATATAAGTAATTCTTGAAATTAACCCAATTTCATTTAACAATGTTTTTTAGATTAATCTTATATAAACATTGAAGGACAAACATCCCTAGCGTAGCTTTTCCTATAACCCAAGACCTTTCCTTTTGGTGTCTCGTGATCCTATGCCCCGCTTACGCGACTGTAAGACTTGTTGGTTGTCAAACAGTAAGGCAAGATTTAGCCATTAAACTTTGTAAGTATTATACATAACCATTTCACACTAATGTGTAACAGCTAAAAAAAATATTAGAATTTTTCGTAATATTTCAATTACAACTAATTTCACTTTAATTCAAAATCCTACCTATTAAAAAAAAAATATAACATCTCATCATAGTTTTGTAAATTTTACACTTAATTAGTAAGTAGTAAGTAGATACAAAAAAGTATTTATATTAGGCACAATATGCCTAAGCTTGTACATCTCTACATATATAAGATAGCATATAGCACTGCTATCTACTATTACAAACAAATAATTACATTAAAAATTTTATTTAGTGATACATCCATATAAACAACAGATTAAAACATCGTTGGATACTCCCATTTACTCTTTGTGGGGTCTGTGCCCCGCATAAACTGTCCCCTAGCAATTTTTCCTATTTAAGGTCACTTTCTATTAAAAAAAAAATACAAAGATGGTTAATTAACCCATACAGCACGATCCCCAAATAAAGGTATTACATTTCTATCTTATCAACTCCCTTATATACTAAAAACTGTCCCCAATCGTGCCTAATAATTAGTAACAGTAAAGCTGCATAGGGTCTTCTCGTCTAACTAGAGGTAAGCAGTATCTGCACTGCTATGCCAATTTCACTGAGTCAATCATAGAGACAGCTGTTGTATCGTTACATCATTCATGCAAAGACTGCATTTAACAGTCAAGGTATTCCGCTACCTTAGGACCCTCACGTTAAGGCCGCCATTAACCGGGGGTTCCTACAGTACCAAACATTTAAAAGTTAGTTATTTTCGTTAACCAGCCGGCACCGGGCAGAAATCACACTCTATACTTAGACTTTAAGTCTTTATGCAAAGTGCTTTGTTTTAATTAAACAGTCGTACAACATTATTTTATGCTTCTTCCTTCTTACCCGTGATACATATTTTTACCAGGCTCATCTTTTTAGTTTGTTGCCGAGATAAAAACATATATCAGAGACAAATGAGCCCTCCTTATCCCTAAGTTACGGTAGTCAGTTTGCCGAGTTCCTTTCGCTCCACAAATTTTATCCTCAATTATTACAAGGACTAGGCTAATGTGGTTACCTAAATTTGAATATATTTAATAACGATTAGAGTTCATTCCTGACTTAATTAAACGAATTTGTTCTAAACCTTCTTTATTAAGATGAGTTTTAGTTTTCATAAATTCTGCTACTTTTATAAAATCCTCGAAATCATTTTTCTTCGCCCCCTCTAAAGGATGTGCTAGAAAAAATGGAATTACATATTTTGTAATATCTGCAAACCCTGTAATCAAAAAATCCATAACTTTTACAGTAGGAGATTGTTTGTAAACTTTACCCACTGTGAATACATTTGTAAAGCTTTCTAATAACGCAATATTTTTTCTATCTTGTGTAACTTTAAACACTAATTTTACTCCTTCTCCTAATACAGTATCTTTTCTTTTGTAGATATTTACAAAGAACATTCCTTCACCTTCTATATAACCTGTCACTCAGTAAGGGTTATATATTCTTAAACTCGTGATTACAGGTCTTCTGACCGGTTCAATTGTAGGGAATAAGGACCTAATTGTTTCAGAAATAGTTCCAAAATTCATGGAAGCTTTAATATTAACAATTTTAACTAATCCTTCCATAGTTAAATGTTCTTGATTGATCATTAACTCCATAACTTGTTTAAACAACTGAAGGTCTGCTCATTTGTCTGTAATTAAAGGATAAGATTCAAGATGTTTTAAAATAATTTGTAAATCATTAAGAGAAGAAACTTCATAAACAACTGCATCATCACTACGCTTAGCTACTCTACCTACATCAAAGAAATCTCTTATTTTTTCTAGTAGAACTTTGTCTTTTCTATGAAGAGCGATTTGGAAAACTGCTCTTACACTTACACCTGATTTCATACTTAAATTTCTAACAATCGAGATATGAAAGCACCCCTCTGCGTCAATAAATCCTGATACGTAATTAGGATTAAGGCTACTATTAATTATATTATTATTATTTAATGTTAATATTTTTGAAGCGTTTATTTTTCTATATTAAGTCACTAAAGTGGGAGTCACTATTACAAGGTAACTCCTTCGGGTAATTTCTCGTTTAGTTTAGTTCGTCTGGCAGGTTGTTTAGCTACCATTCAGATCGTTACGTACATAGGGCCTTTTATCCCACATATCGCACCTCCTACAACTCCTAAAACTAGGGATTACCTTATTCCCAAAACTAGCTATGGATGTTAAGGGGAGTTATTCTTGTGAAACATTCTGTCTTAATACCCCTAAAACTAATCTTGATTTATCCAATATCATATCTTGTAATGTTGATTTCAACTTCGAGACTCCCTAACTTTATCTTACACAAAGTAACATTATCTAGAGTTACCTAGGAAGGGGGTGCTAGCCCATCCCTATGAACCTCCCGACTCGACGGGTCGCCAGTCTTAATGCGCCTCGCTAGATAAAGCGGTAGTGAAATTGCTAAAAAGAACTGAAAATATGCTGGACTGCTAATCTATCTTATATTATCTTATCGTTATTAAATATTTATCCAAATACCAAGTTTCCTTGGGGGCTAGAGTACACCTTACAGAAGAAGATAGATAATAAATTTTATTTAATCTCCTGAAGAACCGTCTACTCGTTGCTCTTTTACAGTAATCATTCACATATTACTGGCTTAGATCCGCGATAACCCATTCCTATCACTAGAATCTACTGAGTTTTTACTTTACACCAGTGATTAGCTGGTCCACTTAAATACTTACGTATTAAGTTTAGTATCAGTAGCTTTAGGGTGTCCCCGGAGTTTGGTTCTTTATCACAAATAGGGAGCCTAACCCCTTAGTTTATGATTGTTAGCTCATTTACGCCTTCGTATTCTACACTAGCTTACCTGTCACAGTCTTTAGGTACGGTTATTTTTTCATCAACGCGCAACTCATCTTTTTAGTTTATTGTATTACGTTGATATATTACTTATTTTTTCCAGCACACTTTTCACTTTAAAAATGTTGTCATTTAAGTAATAAGATTTTCTCATCATTCCATCCTTTGGGATTGCAAACTTAGAGGCCGTTACTTTATCCTAGTAAATCCATAAGCTTTAGGCGAGCGCTCTTAATGATCATATTTAGCGATCATATGATCATATTTAGCGATCATATGATCGCTAAATATGATCATTATACGAACTTCTTTTTTGTTACTCATGTCACCATTATCTCTTGAGTATGCTGTAGGCCACACATATATTAAATAAATATAAAATGCTGCAGATTTACTCAATGTTCTGCTACCCCAGTAATGACAATAATATATTTATTATAATCAATTATGGACAAGGTGTCGGTATATTATTTAGATCCGTTAAATTATAGACGCCTTTAGAAAATTAACAAGTGCTCTGTTACGAGTTCTTTGAATTATGGCTACTTCTAAGCCCATATCCTTGTCGACTTAAATAAAAAACTTTCTTAATTTCACTTAATAATAATTTCGGAACCTTAACTCTTGTTCTGGGCTGTTTCCCTTTTGACATACAACCTTATCATTCTATGTCTGATAATTCAAGATCCATCTATGCCATTCCGAGTCTACATACTCACAGGTAAAGCCTCTACGACTCCCCTATATGTACAAAGGAAAATGTCGATTTTTAAATATATTTGTTACAACTTATTAAAAAATTTTGACATCTTGCCTGAGATTAAGTTCTGTACCTGCTATGATGTTACTTAAATTGCCTACTATTATAGGTTTCGCAGAAAACCAGCTATCTAGGTCAGTATTGTCTTTCACTATACTTACCACAGTTCTTCGGATATCTTTGCAACGATAACCCGTTCGGACTTTTATAATCCTGACCATAGTAAGATCACCTAGCTTCGGGTCTAACTTTAGACACTAATTCATTTTTGATCATCGGTTTAACTACGCAAAATAGCTCGCATCTAATGTTAACTTGGTGACCCATTATGCAAAAGGTACGCTCTTGCCTTTACTAGCTCGAACTGCTTATAAAACTACTAATTCCACCTTTCCCTCACGGTACTATTCACTGTCGCTTATGTATCATATTTAGCCTTAGAGGAAGGTTCCCCTTAATATTTAAACAGATTTGTATCCATTTTACTTATTAGTATACTATATTCAGTAGTATAGGCTACTCTACTTTCATTCACACTAATAGTAGAATCTCGTTTGATTTATTTTCCTGAAGCTACTAAGATATTTCAATTTGCTTTCGTTTATTAATTAATTTCTCTAAGAGTTTATTATGTACTAACAAACAGTACATAAACAAAATTTAACCAATAAGCTCTTTAAAACATAGCTAGGCTTTGATAATAGTCTCTTTGTATACTTATTTATATTATATATAAACATTAGTCTATATCAAGTACATTATTATATCACTAATAAAACTATGCTTCGGATTATTACGATTCGAACGTAACTAGTTCCCAACCCAAATGAGATGCCTAACCTACCCGGCCCTAATCCGCGATTTTTTTTTTTAGGTATGATATAACTGAAAACAGAGAATATCCGATTTGAACGGATGTGACCTATTTAGGCCAAATAAGACTCAAGCTTACCATCTTAGACCACTCGATCAATTCTCTTATAATTATATTAATAATACATATTACTTAAAACTTTTTACTAAATTACTTAAAAATTTAAATTTAAACTTAAATATTATTTAGATATATTAAGATTAAAAAAAATATTTATACCATATAATCACTTATTTTACAAATTTTTTTTTTTATTAACCTAAGATATTTCCTTTATCTCCTCATATTAATTAATTTAATGAATTAATTTAAATTAATTTATTAAGCCTACCTGGCTTTAAATACATATTTAAATTATTAAACCTGCAAGGTTTTGAATTCATATTTAAATAAAATAATTCTTTCAAGACTTGAACTTGATTATCATCCTTATCATAGATACGCTTTACCTGTTAAGCTAAAGAATCTTATTATATATCATACTTCCGATATCTACCTAAAAATATCTATATGAATATATAATAACATAAATGTTTACAATAATAAGATTAATCTACGCAATAATATGTTGACAATAATAAGATTAATGTCTGCAATAGTAGGATTAATCTATACAATAATAAGATAAATGTTGGCTATTATAAGAAATTATTAAATAATATATCTAAAACTTCAGATAAACCTTTTAGCATAAATATTAACACTAAAATTAATACATCTATTTTAAAAAATTTCGAACCGCCATTATTATTATGATTACTTGAATCATTTTCACTATCGTAACTTGAATCTTCTGTATAATTAGATCCAGAAGGTATACCACCATCACCACCTACTGAAGAACCAGTTGGAGCTGATGGGCCAGAAGGAGCTGAAGGACCAGAAGAACCAGAAGGAGCTGAAGGACCAGAAGAATCATCATTATTTGATGATTTTTGACGTTTAGAAGATTTTGTATCTTCTGTATAAGATTTTGTATCTTCTGTAGAAGATTTTGTATCTTCTGTAGAAGATTCTTTACGTTTATTTCCTGTTAAACTATCTACTTCCATATTTTCACCTTTAGATTCTTTAGCTTCTGCGATATCAGAAACATACATTTTTTTACCTTCTTGAAGTCGTTCTATCTCACCTTTAAGATATTCTCTATATTCATTAGGACTAATTATTTTAGAATCTTCAGGTGAAGGTTCTTCATCGCTATTATCTTTATTAGCACCTTCGGATAAATTTTTAGCTCGCTCTTCAATCTCCCTTTCAACTTGAGATAACTCATTTTTTATATCTTTGATTTGTTTAGAAATCCGTAGATGTTTTTTGACATAGTTAGCTAATTTGTCTGCTTCTGAATCTTTTTCTGAATCTTCTTTAGAATCTTTTTCTGAATCTTCTTCCGAATCTTCTTTAGAATCTTCTTTTTCTGAATCTTCTTTAGAATCTTTTTCTGAATCTTCTTTAGAATATTCTTCCAAATCTTCTTCTAAATATTTTTCTCAATCTTCTAACGAATCTTCTTTCGAATCTTCTTTAGAATCTTTTTTTGAACCATCAGCATAATATAAGAAAGAAGAAAGTAATTCAGAATAGTAAAGTCAAATAAAAAATAAATACATAAACTTCTTTATTCTTGTTAGGGTATAAATAATCATAATACAAGTTAAGGCCCTTAGTTTAAGTAAATTCAGTTCGATTATTGACTCGAGTTCGTTTATTAACTTAGTTATTTTAAATATTAAACCAAAAGTTAAGCCATATTTAGCTTTTTCGTCACCTAATATGCCTATATTATTAATAATAGAGCAAAAAAAAAGGCCATTTAAAATATAAGGTAAAATATCAGGTAAATTTTCTAAAATACCACCTGATCATCCTAAGAAAATACCTAATTCTCCAATAGCTCTATTAGAAGTACCAGTAGTAGCTGAAGAAGGGCCATCTGAAGGACCTGGTCCATCTGAATTACCTGGTCCTTCTGAATTGCCTGGCCCTTCTGAATTACCTGGCCCTTCTGAATTGCCTGATCCTTCTGAATTACCTGGCCCTTGTGACCCTGAAGAACCTTTTCCATTAGAATCAATTTTTTTTAATAGAGATTGCTCTTTATCATCTTGTATATAATAGCTCTCTTCTAAAAATTTCTCTAATCCTTTTAAATTTTCCTCAGTAGCTGCTTTACCCTCAAGATGTTTTTGTTCTATCTCTTTTTTTGCTTGAGGATCCCCTTTACGAGCTTTGTCTAATAAGTCTAAGGCATCCATAACCCTACTAGTGCCACGAACACTATCTGTGTCGCTTAATGGTTCTGAAATATCCGAGTCGGATTCTTCATTAGAGTCACACCCTACATTATTAGTATTGCTTCCATTATCATTAGAATTATCCCCTTGATTATTTGAATTGCTGGTTAATAAAAGAGAGTATTCGCTAAAAAGCATTATATTTTTATTTAGGCTAAATATTGTAGTTAATTTTTCTAATGTATTACCTAAGAATAATAATATTAAGAACCTCAATAATACATTGAAACGTACAAAACAAGCCACACAACATCTACAAAGTGTCAATACAAAATTCCCCCTTCAAATCCTAAATGATGATTGTCAGTTAAATGATACGACAAAATTCTTCATAAAGCTACACTTAAAAAAGCGGATCCCACCATAACGTGCAAGCCATGGAATCCCGTTCCGAAAAAAAAACATGTACCGAATACCCCATCACTTATGGTGAAAGATGAAACACTATATTCTAATGCTTGGACAATTAATGTTATCGCAAGGCCCTATACTTGCTTCAATAATTCTCATTATTGTTCAGACTATATAATATGTATAATAATATGCTATCTATACACCAAAGTTCAAAATAAATAGGGAAAACAACGCTTCCTAACTACATAGTAACACCGCTAAGTAAGTACCCCTTAATTAAACAGCTGTTTTCATTCTGCCTTCAGTACGACTACGTAGGAGGCATAATGTAGTCTACACAAAAGCGCTGAATTCTATTATCCTATATATATATTAGTCGTTGAACCTTCCTATTAAAAATCATTTGTAATATTTAATGAGGGTTGGCTGCATATTATCTTGTTATAAGGTTAACTTATAATTTATATTTGAAAGTGAATTAGCTACGGTTTAAGCTAATACCCTAAAACCACAAGGTTTTCATGCAATTGACTTTGTTTATTTCCTTATAATTATACATAACAGTTTATTTAGATATTTATGTATAACTAAATGGAAAGGCCTACCAAGTATGCTTTTTTTTTTTTTTATTATTGACTATATACACGAATCCTTTATAATTTATTTATGACTCTAGAGCTATTCATTCCAGATTTTAAAGAATTTATCTTGTTAACACCCTCTATCGTTAAATGACCTTTAGCTTCTATTATATTAGCTACCTCGACAAAATCTAAAAGATCTCTATTTTTTATCCCCTCTAAAGGACTAGTTTGAAAAAAAGGTATTATTTTTTCTTTAATATCACTAAATTTACTTACCACAAAGTTAACTCCATCTGGTCTAGTGGAGGCCTTCTCTATTCTACCACAACCCAAGTATTCAATAAATGTAGTTAATAAACCCTCATCTCTTACATGTTGAAATATTGAGAAAATCAAATTAACACTAAAACCAGTAGAATAATTATTATTTTTCAGCGATCTGGCATAAAAATAACCCTCTCCATCTACAAAACCCCTTAGTCAATTAGGATCTGGGATACTTAGGCCACTAACCTCCGGACGAGGTTCAGGTAAGATTGTAGGGAAGTTAATATTCAATATATCAGATAGTCCTTTATTCATAGACTTTTTTATACTTAAAATCTTATTTATACCTTCAATACTAGACCGTGATTGACCACTTAATAATAAACCGATAGCTTGTTTAAATAAAAGATAATCAGCCTTCTTTTGAGTTATTAAAGGATATGCATCAAAATGAGGTATAATAACATTAGCTATAGTACGAGCAGACTGAATAGTATAATATACCTGATCTCTAGTTTGACGTTCGCTAACTGTTCCTACACCAAAAAAGGAATGTATTTTTCTTAATAGTAACAAATCTCTACTGTGTAGAGTTATTTGAAATTCAGGTACAATATTTCAACCCGAACGTGTAGCACCACTTTTAGAAACTTTAAGACTAAATGTCGATTCTGCATCAGCAAACCCTGTAACTCAATAAGGGGAAAGCTTGGATTCTTTTACATCTACTCCGGTAGAGTAAAATCTTTTAAGCGCCCCTTTTGATCCATGAGCAGTTATAAAAATAAAACCACCCTTTAAAGAGGTACGGTTAGCTAGCATAGGGGTCGAGTTGTCATTATCCCTTAAGGATCCTTTTGTATGTAACAAGCCAAAATAAAAAAAAAAAAGCATATAAATAAAATTTAAGCCTGTAAAAATAACTGCTAATATAATAGTAGCAATAGAACCATACAAAGCTCCACTTCTTTTACCTTGGATTAAAGAGTGATGTGAAAATGTCACAGTTGCACCACTAGATAATAATATTCAACTTTAATTAACAAATTAGCAGAGCATAGTTGCTTTACTAACATAAGATTTCAACCTCTAATAATACATTAGAGTACTTCCATGGTATAAAGTAATCCTTCTCTTATTACGATATTGTACTCGTTATAAAGTTCGACTGTACATTTGGACAGACATTTCAGCCTAACCCTGGTGATCCAGTCTGTAGCGACATTTACAACTGCCGACGGTCTTTGATCAGGATATCATTAACCGTTTTCACCTAATTTTTCTATACCTTTCTAAGTAAGTTCGATTGTAATCTTATTTTTACTTACATTATTATATTTTATTTTTTGAAAACTCCTATTCTTTTTATTTTATATCCTTTGTACTCTACTTGTTGGATTTGATTATCTAGTTGTCTTTTTAAAGTATTAAATCCAACACCTATTTCTTTAGCAGACTCAGCTAAATTTGGTTTTATTAAGACTTCTCTACCCCCTGTAGGTGACAAAGGTTTTAAAATTTCAAAAACACTACTACTTGATCTTCTATGTATTAATTTTTTGGTATTAATATCTAACTCTCGTCCATCACTAAGATGTTCAATAGTTTCTTCAGCATCTAATATTTCATTGATTTCAGCTAGACTCATATTTACTTTTTCTCCTGTATAGGTCGAAAGTCTAAAGTTATTCATAGCCATAGACAGTTTTATTAATAAACCTTTAATTCTTTCTGTTCTATAAGCACCTATAAAAATAGCATAGCAAATTATTTTAAAATCTTTAAAATCTAAGCCTTTTTTAGAAATGAATTTACTTTCATCAAAGAAAGGTATAAAAACATTGTTTAAAAAATGTGTATTTTTTATAGTTAATGTGGCAAGAGGTTTACTGTTATTTACAGCTTTACCTTTTCCGATAGATATTACAGAAGAATATTCTAATTTATTTACTGAGTATGTATCTAAGCCTATATTATTTTTCAGATATTCTTTTATCCCTTTTAAAAGAAATAATTGACTTTCAGATAGTTTTATTGAAAATACAGGCTCCATAGTATTTCTACTAAGACTAAAAGAGCCGTCTCCTTCAATAAATCCTAATAATCATTCTTTAGATATATTAAATTCTTGTAAGATTTCAAAATTTTTACGAAAATTGTTCATATTATTTTTTATGTATAATATTTGATTTCTTAACTCTTGAGTTAACTCATCTTTATTATGATATAAATAATATGCTTTTTTGAAGTCTAAGTAATCAAATCTTTTAGTAGAGTTAAGTAAATAAATGTCAAATATGTTAATTAGTTTTAAAATATCTTCTTTTTTTGTTACATTAAAATGACAAGTATTATTACTAGAATATACATTACCAAAACCTAATTGATCTTTAATATAATTTAATACATTTAAATCATCTATATGTAAACCTATAGAAAATTTAAAACTAAATCCTTTAACCTGTGAAACTATCATAAATGTTCCCTCTGCATCAGTAAACCCTGAAAATCATTTATAGAATTCGACGTCTAGATTATTATTAGTACTAAAATACATCTTAGATTTAGGGTTTAAAGAATTTATAAAAATAGTACGAATATAAAAAAAATAACTTAAAATAAGAGTTAAAATTAATATACATAATAAAGGTATAGAGTGAGATTTCCACTCACACAACAATACTGATATATAAAATATCAATAGTATTAAGATTCACTGTATTAAGTAAAGGCAACTCAAAAGGATTAACCGGTTCAATTCCTGCAGGAGGTCATTGAGCACCTAGTTCTATAGTAGGAGTTAACGCACTATGAAAAAATGCTCAAAAAATAGCCAAGAAAAATAAAGCTTCAGAAACTATAAATAAATGAACTAGATACATAAACCTATTACCAATTTATGTACCCTTTCCCAAACCGTACGTGATAGTTTCCCATCATACGGCTCTCCATAACCTGCAAGGTACGCCTAATGATATTTTTAGAAATATTTTGATAAGTTCTCGTTTTCAATAATTAACGATCCATTCTGATATTTTACATGACAGCTTCTACATAGCGGAATTTGTTTTCTGTTTTTCTTAGCCATAATTTTATCTAATGTTCTGGCCTTAGGATTCAGATCTTTCATCATCCTTACATGATGCATTTCGACTCTATATTCTGATTCACATATTGTACAAACGAGTTTATCTAACGATGCTTTTGATATCCCCGTACCATATATTTTTAATTGGACCTCATCAGTATTTACGTTGAAGGCTGCCGCTTTAGTCCCATAAATAGCTTCGACCAGTCCATGTTTGTCTCGCCCTTTCAGATCCCTACCGAATTTCTTGAAGACTTTCATTTGGTTTCCGAGCGATAACTTTGCCGCTAATAATTTAGCACAAGAAGATTTTATAATAAAGTGGAGTCAGGATGATAATTGATTAAAATTGTGCGCAAATCTATAATAATTGGTAATTCCTCTGTAAACCGAATTGTACAGTATTAGGATCTCGTCTTTTGAGCATTGCATTCATATAAACCTAGGGTATGGTTTATTCAAACGCAGGAATCCATTTATTCTTAGTTTCTTCAGTATGTCTTTGATAGGAGCAGTCATTCTCAAAGTATCTGATGTAATTCTGGTTAGTCTACCTTTCTTTCGTGTATGTATTTGGTGATCGAATTTTGTAATCGTTGTGGACAAGAACCTCGCTTTTTCCTTTCTTATGTTGGTAATATGAGTTTTCTCTCTTGATACCTCAAGTTTCAACACGTCCCTTAGGAAGACATTTACTTTTTCTAGGATATTCACACAATCTTGTAGGGATCCTCTGATTCCGATAATTCAATCATCCGCATATCTAACGTAGGAAAGTTTTTTGAAGAACGGATCAACCGCCCTCTTGGATCTGACTAATAGCATTTTTTTCCTTATACTCATTTTATCATTCACGTTATCCGCTCTGTACATGCGGTTTTCTAAGCTTTTTCATTCTGGATTTATGGATGCTTTAGTACCTATGTCGAATTCTTTCTTCAGCTCTAAAACGAATTTATCTAGTTTATCTAGATAAATGTTCGCGAGGATGGGGCTGATTATCGATCCTTGGGGGGTACCGACTAACGAGTGAGTGTATGTTCTGAATTCGAAATATCCGGTTTTTAAGGAATGTCTTATCAAGTCTATGAATTTAGCGTCCTTTATCCTCTCTTTTAAAATGTCGATTAGTATCTCGTGGTTTATACTTGGGAAGCAATTAGTTATGTCACCTTCAATGAATCAAGATGAGACTCTGAACTTTTGGTTCAAGAACTGTAGCGCCGAGTGACAACTTCTGTTCGGTCTGAACCCGTGACTGCATTCTTCAAAGCTATGTTCGTATATAGCCTCTAATATCATTCTTATTCCCTCTTGGACAAGTTTGTCTCTGGGCGGTGCTATGGTAAGGGGTCTCTTTTTCCCATTGGCTTTGGGTATGTACACTCTTCTCCCTGGTTGGAATCTGAACGATCCATTTTTCAAGGATGCTATAATCTCATCGACTACTTCAATGGACATACCGTCAAGAGTTGTTGGTACTATACCCGGAGTCATGTTTCCTGGTTTGCTTTTTATTTTCTCGTATGCTAACATGTAAATCTCTCTGTCATATAATAATCTGAATAATCTGTCGTTAACAATGAATTGAGGGTTCTCTTTACATAACTCGGCGATCTTTCGTAACCTGGCCACCGCGTTCGTTGGTACAGTGCTAGAACTACTAGCCGCAGTCGACAAATTACGAGAGCAAATTACTGGGATCCTTGACAGGCCGAAACCTGCTACTACGATCCCTCTGTTACCCTGTGTCTTTAGACCTGAGGGCAATCCTCTAGTTCCTCCTATTGCTTTGATTATTCCCTTAGAGCCTTCACTCTCAACGTTATGAATAGATATTCTATCCTGGCAGAAATCGATCCCTAACCTTTCACGTACTTTTAATGAACGATTCGTTTCACATATCCGATCCCCAACAAGATATGGCCCATAGGAAAAGGCGCCTGGTTGATGAAGTTCAAATAATCCAACCTTACTCTTAGGAATATCAGCTCGGCATAAAAATTGCGCTCATTGGGTTTTGCGCTGTTCTGCCTTCGACAAGGATGCTAAGTTCAGCTCGGAGCTTTCCTCCTCACCTAACCTTGTAGCTGGAAGCAAGTAGAGATATTGCTTAGATTTCAAGAATCCATAACAATAGGAAGCACAAGAGCGCACAAGTACTCCTAAATTTAATCCTTTTTGTACTGCCAAGGTATGATTACCTAAAAAAGTCGACTTATTAATAACATATCACTACCTTATTTGGACTATATCTTATTTAATGGGTTTTAAAATTAACGCATAAAATTTTTACGTGTAGTCTCTGAGGAACCTACTTGGATAATTATACGTCCTTTGGTTTCCTGCTGATTGTCTTATATTATAAGATTTTCCAGCACATAGTAAAATTTTACGAGGGCACTTTATAACACATATCTTTTTTTTTTTTCAGTGTATCCCTTATCTAGAGGAAGTGAATAGCTAGCGACCGAAGGATAGATGCATAAATTTTCCTAATCTGTGTAGCGAAGCATTTTTCAAACGCGAAGCCGCCTATTAACGGTTAGCTAAAAAAAAAAATAATAAAGCAACTAAACTTGTGTTACATCTAAACCTATTAAAGATCTAATCTCTAATCTACCTTTTTCAGTAAGATGTTTTTTGGATATTATCATATAGTAAACAGTACTTCATTTATTATAATTATCTCATTTTTCACCTAATAAAGGATATTTTTCAAAATAATTTATAAGAAGCCTAATTTTATCTATAGATGCTACAGATAAAGATAATACCTCTGAATGTGATTTATTACTATTATAACTTTTCACGTTACATCTTAAAAACAAGGCTAAATTTTCCATAAAAGGTAACATATTGGAAGATGTAGGCTTATCATATGCACGTTGATCTAATCTAAATTTTAAACTTACACTTTCACTTACAGATCTTTTACGAGTCTCTGATTTAGGTTTACTTTCCACATATTTAATCCCAAAGTGTCCATCTGCTTCGGTGAAACCTGCTAATCAACTATTATCTCCAAAATTCGAAGTATCTAATAAACTTTCTGCTATATTTAAGGAATATTTAATATTAAATAATTTAATCAAATCATTAAATCTTTTATTTTTAGGTGTTCTTAGTTTACCGTGCATTAAATTAATACAAAAAATAATTCCTTCTTTATCTCCGATAATATAACGAAGTGTACTAGTTCCTGAAGTTTGAAAACGACCTATACATCCTAATTCTGACTGAAGAAAAGCGTACATACTTATATTATTAACATGTGAAGTAAACACTAATCTAGGATTAAGTATTCTATTCATCGTAGTAGTCCCTAAAGCAGGAATAGAAATAGACCCATCACCCTCTAAAAGACCTGCTAAGTAATAGCCTAAACTATTTTTATCTTCTTTATAAAGAGAAGATTCCCTTCTAGGGTTTAAATGTAAATTTGAATTATAAGTACTTAAAGCTTGTTTTACATCTTCAATAGGAATAGCTCTAGCTGTATTTAAATAAAAAAGTTTAAAGATATATTGTTTTAACCGCGACGTTCCGGTACCCTCACTAATTATATCTCTGAATCAGAATGCCATTGAAAAAACTACCAACAAAAAAGCTGAATAAAAAACATTGTAAGCATTACTGAAAGTATGCATAGCTAATGCACCGCTAATAGTTAAAGTAAACAAACTAAAACTAGTGTTAAATGGTCAAGGTGAAGGAGATACCAAATGAAAAGGATGATTTTGAAAATTACTCCTTACTATTTCAGTCATTTACTTTTATTTATTTCTAAATTAAAAACATACATAGTATATAATTATTTAATTTTTACGGAACAACTCTTCCCTGCCTTCGAAGAAGTAGCGAAGCTGTATAAAAAAGAAAGAAAAATAATTAATTTATCCCCCTTTAAGAAATAGGAGATTCGAACCCCCAACCTTCTGTGTGTAAAACAGTTGCTCTACCATTGAGCTAATTTCTTTTATATTTAATTTGGGTTTTATTTTTATACAATATATATAAATATTGATTTATAAGATAAATATATCGATTAAACCTTCTAATAAACCTAGATTTAAACTTAAATTTAAAATTATCGTACACATATATAAGGATCAGGCTCAGGGCCAGGGCCAGGGCCGGGACCAGGGCCCCTCATGAGGGGAACCGTTGCAGCCCAGCACACGCTTGCTCATTTCATTGAAAGGAGCGTGCAGGAGACTTTTCTTTGTTAAGATGTTAAAATGAAAAAAAAAATCTTTTTGAATTCTTGAATCTTTTGCTACAAAAGTAGCCAAGAAAGCTGGGTGGTAGTGGGCTAAGAATAATATTTACTTTGAAACCCCTCCCCCGGGGTAAGAGCAAGCCTTAAACTTATGATTAATTACTTGGTGGTTTATGACTAGATTTAATTGTTATTATTATAGCACCTATCATTGCTAATAACAGTATCAAACTAGCTAATATTAGTCACATATTGTAGTTAGTGTACATAACATTACCTATACTAGTTATATGGCTATTTTCTGTCAAATTTCCATCTCATATATTACTGGTTACAAATTGTATATTTTCGTCATATGTATTAATATCCACTTTTAAATTATCTTGATTTAAAGAAATATTATACAAAATATTGTTCAAATTAGAATAATTATTAAATATAGCAATATTATAAGGCAATAATTGGAATAAGGGATAATTAAAAGATATAGCTATAGCTATTGCTAAAGGAATACTGTTGCTAGTATTACTCTGCAATTCACTTATTCTAATATTTATTAACATTAAAATAAATAAAAACAATATAGATCAATTCTAATTAACTTAAGATAAGTTAAGTCGTTAATTAAAACTAAACTTATCAAGGAGTTACTATCATACATGTTAATGATCATCCTTTCTACTATAAATTAGTAAATATGGATTATCCTTCCTCCTTATAAAGATTAAATTCTTCATTTTAGAATTCGACTGTACATTTGGACAGGTATTACAACCTAACCCTAGTAAACCAGTCTGTAGCGACATTTACAACTGCCGACGGTCTTTGATCAGGATATCATTGACCGTTTTTACTTAAATTTTTCTACAAGTTTGGAATAGTACAGTTGTAACTTTCTTTCTAAACCTACCCTCTTAATTATTCTATTTTCCTTTATTTTTAACATAACTAACGATAAAAAACAGCCACTCTTTTAATTTTTTTTTTCCTTAATAACCGCGAACCTATCTTCCTATCCCTAAGGAGAATATAAATGTTTCCTTACTGTTCTAAAATCTACATTTAAAACTTCAGCTGCATCATCTAATGTAGAAGCTAAAATTATTTCTCCATTATTTTTAGTTATTTCAAAGACGCAATTATTTAAACATCTATTTACCGCTTTTTTAGTTATATTGTCTAATTGACGACCATCACTTAAATGTGTAATAGCAGGTTTTGCATTTATTATTCTGTCTATGCTTTCCTTAGGTAAAGGAGAGATTTTTTCAGGTTCAGAATTGCTGGATAATCTATAGTTATTCATAGTATAATATAATTTTAATATTAATGATTTTATTTATTCATTTCTATGTACTCCATTATATATAGCATTACATATAATTTTAAAGTCATTGAAATCTTCACTTTTTTTAGTGATAAATTTCATGTTATTTAAAAAAAGTATAAAATAGTTAGTTAAGATATTAGTATTTGTAATTCTAACCCTTATTAACGATCTAGTATTGTTTATTTCTTCCTTTCCTATAATTGCAATAGCTGATGAATTTTTTAATTTAAATATAGAATACTTATCAAACCCTAAAGTATTTTCTAGATATTCTTGGATTTTCTCTATAACAAGACATTGAACCTTACTAAGTACAATTATAAAAGCTGGTTGAAATTGACTTCTATATAAATACCCCTCTCACTCCGGCGGCGAAGCCGCCGGGGTGAGAGAGGGGTGCCGAATGAACCTTCAGCTTCTATAAGTCCTAATAATCAATAATCTGAAATAACTATACTACGGTCTTTAGGTAAATTAAAATTAATTCTACAGCGAAGCAGTAAAAAAAAATCTTAGATTTTTTTTTTACAGCTAGACCTTCGGTCTACGCAGTATCATTATTCATTCCTTTTTAATTGTTAACAATTGATCTATAAGAGTTATTTTATTTTTTCTTAGCATAGCTACCCAGCTCGCTACGCGAGCGGAGGGATTACTTTTATAATATAAATAAAAAGCTTTTTTTTAATCTAAATAATCAAGGTATTTAGTTGTGTTTAAATTATATTTATCAAATATAGGTATTATTTTATTAATATCTTCCTTATGAATAACTGTAAATTTACAACTATTACCTTACACTGCTATTTCATTACCTATATTCAATTTACTTTTTATACAATTTAAAGTATTTATGTCATCAATATGCAACTCGATAACATATCTAAAACTAACTCATGTAATATCACCATCTTTATTTTTTTTGAAATACTATAGTGAAATTATATTCTACATCTGAAAACCCTACAAATCATTTAAGAAACTCTTCATACTCTTTATCTATACAAGACTGAGTAGAATAAAATTTCTTACCTGCTCATAAGGATTGTCTATTCCTTGAATTCACCTTACAGGAAAAATTCTCGTCCATTAATTTGTCAAAGAAAAATTTAATTAGATATAAAAGTACCTTGTAGAGTTGGACTTGAACCAACCCGGCTTTATTTCACACATGTTATGCAACCGCACCTATATAAACAATCAAATAAGCCAAACCTATAAAACTTAAACCTAACAATATTAAATAACAAGATATACTAGCAAATAAACCTATTAAAAACAATACAGATACTATAGGATTCTTACTAATAATAACAAATATAGCACATAAAATTGCGGATAAGGATATAATATCTAATATATCAGCTTTATAACCATTTGTGTAAGTTTCATATAAAATAAATAAATTATTCATATTCATAATTGTATATATAATTTTATATACCTCCGTAAAGGACAAAAATCAAGAGCACTCAGAGTTGAACTGAGAATTTGAAGGTTGAAGCTTCTTATTTTACCTATTAAAATACACTCTTAGAAAAGCATATTTATAACGGAAAAGGAGGGATTCGAACCCACAGATGTAACAAAACACAATATTTAGCAAATATCTTACCTTACCTATGGATACTTTTCCTTAAATTATAATAACGAATTAGAACGGTCTCGAACCGATATATTCCCTCGTGACAGGAAGGCACTTTACCAATTAAGATACTAATTCTTAAATACAAAAAAATTATTAAAGTTTTAATTGCATATTTATCCTACATGTTATTAACAAATATTGCGTTATTAATACACCTAAAAAAAAAACAAATAATATAATAGGTAACGTATCATTAAAATATTACTTTTTTTTTATTAAAATTTTTAGATTGACTTGAGTAAAGAAACTTTAAAATTTAGAGATTTACATTTTAGTACTAGAAGGTATATATTATAACCTTCAATTAACCTAGAAAAATATATTTTTTACTTCTTAAAAATAAATAAAAAATAAAGTATACTTTATAGATTTTAATATTTACACGCTTAAATAACTAGCATAATACCTTACAACTAACGGGACTCGAACCCATAAATTCCGTTTGGAAGACGGTCATCTTACCAATTAAATGATAGTTGTTTAAGTTAATATAGGGCATACGAGATTCGAACTCATATAATGATGATTAAAAGTCACATACATTACCATTATGATAATACCCCTACAGCGTAACAGCCCTGCGCGCGCAGCGCGCGCTGGGCTAATTTTTATTAAATATCTTTATATTTGTATTTATACGCCTCTAAGATGAATCGTACTACTATCGCGACCCTTCTTTTCAAATTATTAACAACTACATTAACTATATAACTAATTAATGCCTTAGAGAGAATCTTAAGGTTAAAATACCCACTAATTTGTACGTTAAATAAAAAATAAAAAACAGAAAAGAAATATTACTACGCCCCTAGGAAGACTCGAACTTCCACGAACAGTATTAACAGTACTGTGCTCTACCTGTTGAGCTATAGGGACTTAAACAGTAAAAGAATTTTCATTGAATTTACTACTATGTTAACTGGATATCTACATAGATTGACATTTTTTTTTTTAATGTCAAACATAATTTTATTTAACCAAGCCAAACCCACCATAATATGAATAACCTAACAGAAAATCACAACTACTAATCCTTAACCTTTGAATAATTAATTAGGACTGATCTACCTTCTATTAAAAAGCTTTTACCTTTAAGAGCTCGATTATTTACTGTAGAACGAGCTATTTTTAAAAACTTCGCACAATCAGAGATAGAACTAAAAGATTTTATTGTGGCAAACAATACAGCATCTAATAGTTGTATTGAAACTGCTTCATTGTCTACCTTGAATCTACCTAAAGATACAATAAATAACTTTCCATTTTTAATATCATAGTTTGAAGGTAGATTTAACAATTACCCTATTTACTTTTCATACGATATTTTTTGTATTTGAGGTAAATAAGTAGACAGACGGTAATTATTCATTTGACTAGATATTATTTAAATTAAATTCACACCTTCCGGTAGATAATGAAGACCTTTAGTAGTGATAGATAATATAAATTTTCAATCGTAGTAATCTAAATATTTATTACTCCTTCAAATTAAATTATCCTGTAGAGAAACTATAACTGCTTTTAAATAAAAAGTATTACCAACACTAAGACTACATAAACCATTACTTTTGCTTATAATAACTCAGTTTATTGAAGAATCCTTCGATAAAGTATTTCTTAATAATTATTAGCGTAGCTACCCAGCTCGCTACGCGAGCGGAGGGTACTCCGGTATTTCCTCAACGACACTATTTATTTGACTATATAATTGTAAGAATTTGACTATACAATTGTAAGAATTCAACTATAGCTTTTAATAAATATTTATTACCTTTTTGAGTTACACTAAAGTAGGCTTCTTTACTAAAACCTTTATAAATAAAAGACCCATCACCTTATAAACCAAGTAACCAATAAGAAGTTATATTAAACTTATGCTCCTTAGGCATAGCAAAATCTATTATTTTAGTATTCATACCTGATCTTAATTTTTCAATTTCTTCCACTTACTCAGCACGACAGTTATTATCTCAATTAAAAAAAAAAGGAATGCCTATACCCATTGTGGGTGAGGAAAACTAGGAAATTTAAATGTTTAGTTGTGTTTAAATTAAACTTAAAAAAAAAAAATAATTCAATCAAGCCCTATCCCCGGCGGCGAAGCCGCCGGGGATAAAGGCGGGATTGTCCCGCTCAAGGGCGAGGCCCCGGCGGCTTCGCCGCCGGGGACTAGATAACTATTTCATCGTTAGCTATTACATTATAAGTAACAACATTCTCTTTAACATTAAGTTTTACTTTACCTATCCGTAAATTATCATAAATGTATTATAAAACTGTTTTATCGTCACGTCAATATGTAACCCAATAATATACCTGAACTCAAAAGAATTACCTCGCCTTTTGTAAATATGGAAACAATCCTCTGCATCAGTAAACCTCGAAATCATTCAATAAAATCAAGAGATAGAAAAATATTCTTAATCTTAATATACTCAGCTTGGATATTTTTCATGGCCAAGTCTAAACATTGTTGCCTTGAAGATTCTTCTATAGCTACAAATTATTTATTAACCTTGCGCGACGAAGTCCTGATAAGGAGTGTGCTAGGCTACGAAGTACCCCCGCTTAAATATCGCGGACCCCGGCCCGATAAAATTTATACTTAAGAGTACCATAACTCATTTAAGGGTACGAATACTACACAAGTAAATAGATAACAGTACAGAGCTCTACCGTTGAGCTATAGAGACTTTAGGAAGAAAAGGACTCGAACCTTCGATAGCCAAGAGCTACTGAGTTTACAGCTCAGCCCGTAATACCTACAAACGGAACCTTCCTTTTTATTATTTGTTAAAGTTTAAAAATCCCTTCCTTCGGAGCAAACTAGTGAGAGCTACTTACACTACCACCCTATACCGGCGGGCTTACAAGCTCAATATATAATAAATAAATCACGACCTTGGTTAATTTCTGCTTATATTACCTCTAATTTATTTAATCCTTCGTTCCCTACCCCCCCCCCCCCC